AAAACCTTGACTTTCACTTTAAGTAGTTGTTTCACCTAGACCCAGTGCTAGGCTAGACCCCGTAGTTGTAGAAGTCAAAAAAGTGGGAGTATCCGTAACAGTAGTTGTCCCTAACATATTAGGAAAGCAAAGCAGTTACATTTATCTTTCCATTGGAGAAGCACTACCTCGGGTTAACTCAGTCACAGACTAGCCCTATGGAGAATTTGGTTTTCCATTTCGAATTCTTTCGTTCTGCCTGCTCTTTGGAAATAGAAGGCCAATAGCAACTGGCTCTTTATTCTTTAACTTGCTACTAGCAATGGAAGTGTTACCTGAGACTGCTACTAGAGAAAGAACCTAATGTAAAGAGAATGAGACTAGCAACTCCTCCTTAAAGAGAACTCCCAATTGGGGATCGACGAATCCACTTCTGTACTATTTAAATAGAAAAACGTACCGGAAGGGAGAACCCAGAAAACAAAACCGCATATAAGCGAACTACCTAATGGATCGAACGTCGAACTCCATCGAAGAGAAATGGCCTGCAAACCCTCTGCCTAAGGATAGAATCTATTACCTTTCCACTCCTGTGACTCTGGGGGAACTACTGGTACTCTTATCCGTTACGCCCTTACGACTCTTGGAAGTCTGCTTTGCTATCTTGGCTAGAAAAAGTTTGCTTGAAAACTCACTTGCGCTTACTTACTTCATTGCCCCTCCGAAAAGGGATATCCCGATTGCCTCCTAAACAGGATGTGCATTTCTCCTACTCACGACGATGAAGGGATTCGGCAGCGGTAGTTACAGGATCATCGTATAGCTATGAAAAGCATCTAGGAAGAAAGGACCGAGCTGATTCTATAGCTGCCTATTCTGTAACAGCTGATTCTAGCACAACTTATTCTTCTAAACTTGAAAACACCCTATTTTTCCTCAAAGAGTAAGCTGCACCCTATTCCTATTCTTGCAAAGAAAGAGCTTAGACTCCCCCTGCTACTAGCACTAGCCCTACTACTAGGGAGGGGCGGGTAAGGCAAAAAGCACAGGAAAGATCCGGCGCAGCTTCTTACCCCCTTATTTCTATTCCTTCGCCTCTTCCCGAGAACCTGAAACGGATTCGTGAACAACTGAAGCTTCTGCTTCCTCCCCGATGGTCCGGGCATTCACTCGCGTCTACGATTGTTGGGTCTTCATTCCTTCTTCCTTTCCTTGCTTCTTAACTACTCCAGTCTCTCTTAGCCCAGTCCTGAAACGGTAACTAGAGTTCTAGCATGAACTGGCTATCTTTCAAGACATGGTTGAAGAAAAGGCCAGCTACCCTGACTCCAACGGCGCCTACTCCTTCGCGAAAGCAGGGGATTCGGTCACAGGCTTCTCTAAGAGGAAGAGAAAGAGAACTGCTCCTTCTTCTTGTCTTAGACAATCTCTCTGTCAACAAAAGCCATTTTGGTCACATTCATTCAACCCTCAACCCCCGGGATCCTACCTTCTTTCTTTTCGTGTAGTGGGACTCCTTCTTCGTCAGTCAGAGACAGCAGCAGATAAGACAAGAGCGACAATCGCTAATGGTTCTGTTATACGAAACTTTCTTTACCCCGGGTATTTCTTCTCATTAGATCTCCTCTTTCTCCGATCTATCTCTGAGGAAGACTGGAGAATCCTTTCTTATTTTCCTTATTTTCTTTCTTCTTTGAAGACTTCCTGCTGTAGGGTAGGATTCTACTTTTATTCAAGAGATGGAACCCCCAGAAGGAAATTGGATAGGGCCAGCTACCCCTCTTTCTTTACTTTAGTCAGTGAGTGAATAACTTGCGGCGTTCGACTGATATCGACGTTCGGTTTACCTGTGCCCGCGTGGGGGAACGGCCCGGGTGCTCTTTGCCTTTATTCGAACCCGGCCGTCCGTGATGGGGCTTTTATTCTTATTTACGATGCCATCGGCGCTTTTCCCTCTGCTTTCCGTTTGGTCAACTCACGTACTAACTCGATCATAACATAAGAAATAGGCCCCACATATTTTTGATGATATGCCACAGGAATCTACCAAAATAATAGATAAGGCCTAGGACCAATGGCACCAGCAGATAGCAAGACCTCGTCACTTCATCATTGCATATGGTCAGCCTAGCTGAAATGGGAATCCGTCTTTCTTGTTTTGTTGTTATAATAAGAATAGAATGAATTGGTGGATAGCTTTCTATCGGTTCCAAGTCCAAGTAAAGTTGGTTTGACCATGCCCATGGCTGGATATAGCAAGTGTACAGCGCGCTCCCAACCTATAGGCCAAGTTGCAAAGTCCACAAGCAGTGGATTGAAGGACCCACTTAAGTCTATGGAAAGGTTCTCAACTTAGGACAGATTCGTCTTATAAGATTGTGAAGTTCCCAGGCCCAGTTTTGGGATTGATTTCCACCCTCACCCTGGTCAGTAAGATTAATATAGTAAGAAGGGAATTCTCTCTTGAAGGAAAAGTAACTCGAGAAAGGAGAATCCAAACCTTAGAAAGGGAAAGGGCCTATGACCAATCCACCCATAGAGAGAGGCTTTCGTCCGCTTTTGATTTAGCCATCGATAGATATTAGGAAATTGCTGGAACGTCAACCCCTCTGTCTTTCCTATGTCTTTCGTGAGAAGAAGGCTCATCAAGATGTCGTCGGATCACATTACTTTGCCTCCTTTTCTGCGGTGCTTATCTTGGCAGGGTTGGAATGGCCTTTAAAGCTAGCGATTTCGGGTGCTAGGTCCGCCGCGTCTGTGATGCACTGACCAGACTGTGCTAGAGAAAAAAAAACCTTCCCCCTCTACTTTCTTTGCATCTTTATAGATCAACTTGCATAGAGAATCGACTCGCTTGAGCAAGTCGGAGATGTAGCCAGGCCAGATACAAAGACCGATGGGATGTTGAAAGGCAGACTCTCTCTCATCGTCATACAAGTCGGATGTGGCACAAAGACAGATATCTCATCTATTCTTAAGGCTAGGGGTAGGGGTCCTTCCAAAAAAGATGATTACATCGTCATCTAATCTATGTTCTCTTTCCTCAAAGACAGATGATTATCTTATCCTAAGCCAATGATGGATTTTTTCAGTTCTTTCTATGAGAAGCTCTCTCTACGGCACCCGCGATTCCCATTAGAAAGTCTCTTTCGGTTCTTTCTATTTTTTTGATCGTACCCTTTTATTCAAAGGTATGCTCATACACCGGATTCTTTCTTTGCTCAAGCTTATGCTTGTACCCGAAAGAATTAGTCCTTACTGCTCTTTCAACGTCTGATAGTTCAAAGACTGAGAAGTTAAATCACACGCCCTTGGCTTCATGTCTTGGAAATCTTTGTCATGGAAAACTGCTGAAGAAAGGACGTCGCGTAACTGCGTAGTTGCCTGGCCCTCGTGGGCGGGAGAAGCAACAATGGAACGAAGTTCAGTTCGCCTAGCTCTTTCCCTAAATGAAGAACATCACCACTGGCCTAGCCTAGGAAGCAGATGTCTATTGCAAGCAACCCTTGCAAGGCGACATTGCTGCGCCTTGTCTGAACGACAACGTCGACAACCTAGCTGAACCTCGCAGCACATCCGGGCAAATTCCAAGTTGCAAGAAGGTCTTCAAAAAGCTTAGAAATGGCACTAGAAGAGCCGACCTGGTCTATTCTTAAGGCAGGCAGATTTCGAGTCCAGAATGAACGAGTATGGCAAAGAAGTTTCAGGGGTCGGAATCGTGCTGAATTCCCCCGACAACCACATGATTCCAAACGCCTACGCCCGAACCATGCTCCAACAACGTAGCAGAATACAGGTTGCTTGCAATAATGGGATGCAAGTCGCGCAGGGAGCGAAGTCTTTGGATTGGAAGTATGCCGTGACTCGCAATTAGTGGTCAATCAAATGAAAGACATACTCGAAGTTCGTAAACCGAACCTCATTCCACATGCTGCCAAGAAATTGGTTAACGGGTTCACACAATTTTTTTGATTTGACATACAGCAAATGTTCAGAATGCCAAAGCATTGCCTATTGCTAGCCTTGCAAGCTAGTCTGAATTGCTACGCAACCTCTTTCTAGCGCTACTTTACCAAATTGCCTTCACTAAGCTTACTATGCAACCTTCGTCGGCTTTGCTTACGCAACCTTGATTTTAGTCAGGTCAGGAAATTATTCCAAATTACAAATTCAAAGTTTTTTTCATCCAAAGCAGCATTTCCCGAGCAAAGTATATCCATAAGAAGAGAAAAGGTCTGTGTATGGGGGGGCTATTCCTGCTTCACTTAATTTTCAATCATTGCCTATAGAAAAACCCGATTCGGGATCGATAGCACTGTGAACAGTGAAAATTGTCTTCGCGGACGGAGACTGCCTTACTTGACTGGCTCACTACTTACTATCTAAAAACTATAAAGAGAAAGCATTGGTACCGTCAGCTTGCCCGGAATGCAAGGACTGATTGGAATGACTCACTGATTGGCTTGCTTGCTTTCCCGCACCGACCTAATTGCTTTCCTTGGACTGCTACTGCTTCGCTTGGAATGAACCCTTACTGCATTGCTAGCGTTGGAGAGCTTGAAAGCGGCTTGGCTTCATACTCACACGGATTGGACTTCAACCGTGCTACTAGGCCTAAAAGCTTTCCCTTTTCCTTCGGGTGTACTAAGACTATCTCTTTCATAGACTATTCCTTCTCCCCGGAGCTAGCTTTCAATCTCTAAAAGCCGATTCGATGGCATCTTCTCTTATGATATTTCTAGTTAGCGCGTAGTGGCTTAATTCGTATTCAATAAATTCCCATCTCGGGTTGAATAAGAGTGAAAACAAACTTCCTCTTACTAAAGGCAAGGAAGTTTGTTTTCTTTTCGAAGACTTAGGGGGCGATCTGGCGTTGAGATGTGTTTGAAGGAAGAAAACGAGCATAGCCAAACCGCACCAAATGCCCAGATACGGAGTGGGCTTTTAGTCATAAATATTTGAGGAATGAGTAGTGGTTCTGTAGTCCTTTAAGAGATCAGATGCGGAGCAGGCCAGAGATGAAGATACCGGAGATGAGGAAAGAGACTTAAACTGAGGCAAGGTGCGCTCTGAAATAACTGAGTTAAGTACTGATCAAAAGAAGCATTATCCATAAGCAGCTGCTGGGAAGAGATTTATATGAGCACCGATTGAAACGAAAATATCAACGATCGCCTCAAAACGAACCACCAAACTAGAATGGTGGAACCACCAAGGCCTGAGCGTTTTACTTGCGAAAGGCCTCGGCTACTACAATGACAGGGCCAAGAAATCGGGCCGGAATAGCAGCTCTTTCGAAGGAAGACGCTCCTGTTTCAGTGACAAGATCATGACTCTTGCGTAGGAGTGGAGGAAGGTTCAAACAACAGATCGGAAACTCTACTCGCAAGAGAAAGGCCTTAGCTACGACAATTCAAGAGAGTATACCAGATTGGAAGCTTTTTACGAATGGGATGCCTCACTTAAACCTGGCTTTTCGATTGGTGAACATCGTATAAGAGATGCCTTGCCTTCCTTTGACCAAGGGGCCCTCGAACCACCCTCGCCTATGAAATGGATAACCCGTCCTGCCATAGCAGCAGGATTTTCAGGGCTTCTGTCATTATCTCATTAGATGGGCCCTTTTCTAATAATATGAGGCGTTGGCGAGAATGTCGATATCGGTCAAATCCGGACTGATCGTCCTTGAAATGCCAGTCCTCGCAAGCTCCACCCAGGACCCTGGAAGTGATTCAATGCCTTGCTGGTCAAAAACTCGAAATTTCGTCGATATATCGATCGGCATTCCAGGAGTAGACATTCTCATTTGGAAGATGAATGCCCAGTTCTTCGCCATATTCCCTGACGCGAAGGGGAACGGGCCCCTGAGCCTGCTAACGTGACTCTTCTTTCTTAGCAATGATCTGTTATCAATGAATTTCTTCCTTACCGGAATTCGGAGCATAGGCTCTTAGGCCCTTTGACAACAAGGGGAACTCCAGGGGATTGAAAGAGCACCCCCCGTACCCCTCTCCTCGAAAGCTGGAGCACTTGGGCATCGAAATCCGACATAGCCATACCCCGAGCTATCGGACAAGAAAAACGAGTTTTCGCACCTGCTTGCTAGTGAGCAGACTCTCTTTGAAGCTCATTGAGAACAGCCTCAGACTTTCCATTCTCTTTCTTTATATTTATATAAATTCCCTAAGAGTCCCCTCGCCATCATCAGAAGAGAGCTATGCCAAAACCAAAGGTGCCTACCGCTAGTGCAACTCTTTCTATGAATAGAAATCTTCCTCTACGGCGGAAGGTGAACGTCAGGGATGACTCAGCTGGCTTTAACTATCTTGTGGGAATATGTTAGGAAGGAAGAAAATCTCTCCTCGAAGAGTTTGGGCACTGCCCCACGATTTCTTTGCCGTATCCCCGTCATCTTCGCTCACATTGATAAGAGCATTATCTAACGTAAGGAGATCTGTATTCACAGGTTCAGATTGCTGAGATCGTGAGCCAGTCAGCGTCTTGCTGCTTTCTCTCGAGAGCGTTATTTGCTTTACTTTAGAGAAAGAGTTGTTTCTTTCTCGCAAGCTCAGTGACCGGCAGACAGCATGGAATGAAAGAGCTTACTTACCGAAGTTTTCTAGATGAATCATTCCCGAGGTTCTTCTTTCTTCACTAGGAAAGATCTATATCTTGCTTGAATAGAAGATATAAGTGACCCACACTTGGGCGACTAGGGAATAAGAATCTCTTTTTCCAACAAACCCGTGCTGTGAGGAAAGCCGCTTGAAAGCAGATTGCTACTGAATTGACTGACTTGCTTGCATGGGTCAGACTTCAGGGAAGAATCTTCTGAAGCGCCAAAAAGCCGTGGCACCCTTCTACAAGACGTCGAATCAGGAGATTCTTTGCAAGCCTTTTCCCCTATAGAGGATCTCCCTTTTCGAAATGCTGAAAGTTCACCCAACTCTATACCGAGCTCTTTCTTCCCTGTTTCAGGATCGCTCAGAACAACTGGCTTCTTCACTCGTTGATTCCCAGATCTAAAATGCAAACCGGCTGCTTCGCGCATCTATTCTCTCCTGGCCGGTTTGGAGACTTGAAACCTTCACTTCAGCGGTTGTGTGCCCGAAGGTGCCTTTCTTTCCTTCTTGCCCGAGTTAAGCTCACTCACGCAGTTTCGCGTTTCCTGGTTCGCTTTCTACCTTTGTTTTCGTATTAGAATCTCCTATTTCAACCGTAGTTCATGCCAAGCAAGCTTCATGCTGAAACTATCTTCCGAAGAATGTCCTGCTTCTTCCCCTCTACTGTGCGGGTGCTAAGACTCGTTTTTTCATTTTGAGCGATGACGCACGCTTCACAAGGAGGTGACGGTGAGGAGTAAGTTAGCCTGGATTCTTGATCTATACTCAGGTTCACTTCTACTAGTTCATCGACAGTGGCTTGCCCTCTATTTTCAGCTCTTCGGGGAGCTTCTTTCACTTGGTCTTTCCCTATTTAAGACATATTAAGACATAAAGACCGGCTTTGGTATCGAATTAAACTTAGGCACCTTCTTTAGCTTGAACTTCGACTTAGGTTTCGACTTCAGCCTCGGCATCGTTCTCTCTTTCTTATTCTTCATCCGAATCCTATTTCTTTTCTTCCTCCTTGGAGCTCCCGAACCGGATGGTTTAGTTGTTCGTGGGGTTTGCCTATATGCATGTATTTTCTTTCTTCTCTAACGGTGAAAATAGAGCCACGAAGTGCCCTCTCTTAAAAACTTTGCCTATCGGGCTAGATAAACTTACCTTTCTCTGCCCTAGGCATGTTCCATTAAAGTAGGTTTAGGGAGGGTAAGCCATGTCAGGACGAGACATCACCATTCCTGGATCAGGCCTATCTTTGCCGCTGTCCAATCCCATGTCTACTTCATCCAATTCCCTGTCTACTGAAAGCAGGAACCATCTAATTGCAATTCTAGAGGCATATCCTTAGGAACTGATTGACCAAGGTCTTACCCTTAGCCTTAGAGAAGCCCGGTAAAGCCCTATCACGCTCATCTCTTCCTTTCATTTAAACAGGCAATTGCCCACCTTCAAGCTAAAAGTCTAGTCGTATTTATTACTTATTCTTCTTCCGCCATACCCATGAGTCATTCACTCCCTAAAGAGGTTCTTGACCATCGATCGGAAGGTTAAGAGTGATAACACAGGGCTTTTCAAGCTAGAGAAGCAAAGTAAGAAATTGAACCCTTAGTTTAGTACGTAAACAAGCCATTAAAGGTAGGTAGGTTTAGACCAAGCCAGACCACGAAGCAAGCTAAGCAAGGGTGGTGGGTCAGATACGGAGGGAAAGAGAGAATGCTTCCCGATCACTCTCTCAGAGAGAGAGCTATTGTACAAGGAAGCTACATACACATTTTCAACCTGAAAGCGAGATCTTGCAACCACACCCGAAGGAGCACGCAAGAATTTCATTGCGCAGCGAGGATTCGAAAGCCGAATGCTTATTAGTAGTACGAACACTTTTCCAATCCTGAAAGTCAATAGTAAGTAAATACCGAAAGCGATTAAATAATGTGATTTTCACCCTGAAAGTCATGCATTATTTTTATAACTTCCTATGCCCGCATATTCTTAATCATCTTCGCTTATAGTAAAAGGCGGAAGGTAGGCATTAAGGTATGGGAGATTCTAGTATGGCAGGTCTCTTCTTTTTCCCAGTGGGTTTAACATAGGCTTCATCTAAGAACTCTCAACCCCGTGGCATTACTGGTTTGCTTGCAAATACTTTTCGGTACTATAAAAGTCTTTTTTTATTCCACTTCTAATACGACTTGCATGTGTTAAGCATATAGCTCTTGAAGATGCCTAAGTTGACTTTCTGAGGACTTTTTCAAAGATCCGGAGCCAAGCCTGCGCACCAAAGCGCTAGAAGATCAAGAATCTGTCTTTCATTGTTAAATAGACTTCCAGTCTTTGGCGCTGACCTACTCGCCTTCACCTAAAGACAGAGCGTTTTAGGAAGGTTGGCGCCAGGTGTCTAAACCGGAGACATCGCACCGGAATGCTTTCCCCACCGCAGACAAGAAGACTCAAAGAAAACTATTGATCCCTTTGACGACTCTCCTCTTCATCTTCCCGAGAAGCAGATAAGAATCCGAACTGAGGAAAAAACTAAAAAAAGTCTCTCTTTCTACGATCACCTGTAGCGTCCTTAAAAGTCTTAGAAGGATAATAGTTCTATTCGCGAAGAGATTCTTGCCAACACCATTAGGAAGATGAGGGAAAGGGGAAAAGAAGTCAAATTAGCTATTTGCGACAGCTACGGTAGTAGAGAAGGAGAAGCACTACTTATGAGAAAGAGGAGTTCTCTCTTCTACTCCCGGGTATTGAACCGGGATGCTTTGGTACTAGACTGGGCGGGCGAGCCCTAATCACAGGGGGGAGAAAGGCGAAGATCCCTTCATCCTCCGACAACAAGCAGAGCCGACACCGAGGTAATTCTATTCCTTTTTAATTCACACGGGAATGACTCCACTCTCAGTCCCAGCGTGGCTTAGACTAGTAGAAGGCGTAGGGATGCTAGACCGCTGCTCAATACTGGATAATCCATGCTCATCGGTCTGCAGCAAGCACTGACTTTTAGGGGGCGGCAACTAAAGAGGTAGCGAGACTAAGCACAATTTCAGGAAGAGGCTAACGCCCTTGCCTCTAGGCTTCCTTCTACCCTTGTGCTAAAGAAAAAAACTTCTTTCTATTATGGAATAACTCGAACCCTACTAAAGAGTGGCTTTCAGCTCTTCTCCCGTTGGTCCGTCAATTATTACATCGATCCTCGAAACCTATAGTCAAAGTATAGAGCTCGTTACTTTCAGTCTTGAAAAAAGTAAATTGCTTATTTGCTTAAAGCTTAAAAAAGGGGAATCGAACTCTTCCACTACCGGGAAGACTATTTACTGACTTACTTAAGGACTGACTGATCCAGGGAGCAAAGCGTCCTTTCCAGCGCTGCTTTCAAGGTCGAAGAGGGGCTGGTTTTCTTTCTTGATAGCATGGCTTTCACGCTCACCGGTCTGGGAAGAGACTCCATGGGCACTTGGCATTGCTTCCTTTCATCCACGAGGAGGGGAAAAGTGATCTCTCAGCGGCGAAAACTCTTTGTTCTTCGGAATCCCCTTGCTCCGCACCTTCCGTTTTGTTATGACAAAGCCTTTTCTTTTCGGCCTTCTTTCATTCGCTGAGCTCTGAGCTCCTCTGGCAAATCATGATGTGCGCATGCTGGCTACTCTGCTTTAGTAGTGTGTTAACTAGTAGTCCACTACTGATTAAGGATTTGGTATTTACAGCTATACATTCATTCTTTTTTCCTTTTTCGACAAGGTGGATATAGTGCGTAAGCCTCCCTCTGACGTCAGTTGACTTTCCTCTATCTGGTAAGGACTTCCACTTCTTTCCAGCTCTCCCCATTCACGCAGCCATCCTCCGAAAATCCCGGTATTCTCGTCCGGGAGGTAGCTATTCTAGAGACAAGGAGAAGGAGCAGCGCCCAAAGAGCCTTCGTGGCCGGTCACCGTTTGCCTACGATCCCTTATGATATGACTCTTTTCGGAAAGCCAAGTGTTTAGGGCCTTCAGCCTTTCCTCCTCTAGACCGTCCAATTCAACTAAGATAGCTTCAGTAAACTCGGGTGGGTTCAATTGATGTTGGAAGGCCACCCTTAGTGATGGCACAGGTAAAACTCCATACAGGTTGACCTACGACCATGATCTTTAGTCCTATAGTTCTAGTAGCTAGGGAGGGAGACTTGTCAATGACTTTGGAATAAGCTAATAAGATCGATCGGACTCATTCCTCGCCTCCTTTGCTGATGGAGCGCCTGAAAGAAGAGCTGACTAAGCCAAGAAGCTGAATAGAGAGCCAGCGGTTTGTTCTCGTCAGACATAATGTTTGAAACAGGAGATGTGCCCTCGTGAGCTCGTATCCATGTCAAGTCCCGGATTCCATAACTCCTCCCTATGCTAGGCTAAATAGTAGTGATGAAAACGTCGTAGGCAACTACCTCTCGTCCCATCAGTGGTGGAGCGATCGGCTGTGCACTTTAAGTGACGTGACCGGTCATAGCGTAGGTTCGAATGCAACCTGGGAAGCCCTATTCGATTCAATGCGGCTAGTCATCAATAAATTACGTATGGAAGGGAGAAGGAAATCAAGATCGGATAGGTGGTCTATTCCAAACCCGGTAGCAGCATCTGGAGCTTAGAATCTTGTATAAAGATGTCCATCAAAGAAGCCTTTCTTTCTAAGTTAAGGTGACTCGAAAGATTCTTCCTCACACGAATATTAGATGTTTGAAACGAGACCGAGGAGTGGGTCTGAATGACAAAGACTTGTCTTTCTAACCGACGGTTCTATAGAGAGCCGAAGTTGGCAGAGGATAAGATGTCGTGACCTGACCTTCCCGCCCCTACTATGTTAACGTGTACGCATGCTGTCAATGTAAAGACCTCGAGAGTAAGCATCTCTAAGGGAGACAGACCTTTTAGCCTAGCCGTTAAGAGTGGCATCTACGTGAGCTTTCTATTTCTTATTAGAAATGGATGGATTCTATCCTGCCTGTGGAATAGAACCAGAATAGGGGCCCTTTGTTACTGACTTTTGACTATCAGACTGACCACTACCAATTAACATTTACTCGATTCGAAAACATCTGGGCGGAAAGCCAATAGGCTTCGTTTGGGGCCTTTGACTGTGATATTGCTCAAAATCCGCTTTAAACGAGTGTCCAGTGCGGTCAACTCGTAGAGAGGCGATACAGGACAGAAAGAGACCAAATCGAACGATTACCGACTACGGGTTCGCCTATCGGCTCTTCATTTTCAAGACTGAAAGGCCTACCGGGAGATCTCACTCAGATCAAGAAGGAAGTTATATGAGAATGAGAACGCCTATCGATACAGAGCTGAGCCCCATTCACACTCTATGACAAAACTATCACTAGCTATAGGTCAAGGAGAACTTAGGCATCAAAAGACGATACACGAGTAACAGGAGGCAGAAAAGCCCTTATCCAGATGGGGGAAACTCTTCCGGATGGACGGACTAGCAAACTTAGGGGGAAAGAGTCACACACGTGAGGTCCGTGGGGGCAGAATCCGAAATCAACAAACAGAACAAACAGGCTGCAATTGGGAATCATCTTCTATGATAAAGAATCTTTAAAGAAGGCTTTCACTCTCCTTCTGAAACAAGGTAACGAAGTTTAGAGCCGATAGGTGGAAATCTTTATAAGCTGTGAAAGCGGAGCGTGGAAGTTAAGAGCGTTAAGTGAAGCCATGGGAATAAATAAGTCATTTTATTTGCAATTGGCTAGGTTAAGATCGATTCTCAATGGAGAAAATCTTGAATCCTGGTCTACTGTTTTCAGGGGTGATTCTATTAATCAGTAAAAAGGTAATGTTCAATTGGACTCGGGCTATGACTCACTCAGCTCTTTTATTTACTTACTTCAAGCCTATTGGCAGAAAGAGCGGGAAGAAGAAGCTTTTAGGTCTTTCTTCATGGACTAGTGTGGGAGGTGCATCCTTTACTGCCATTACTAGAGTACCTATTTTAATGTCTTAAGCTATCAAGACATATTTTTTTTTATAAGGGATCTTGAGAATTCAATCCGATGTAAGGTAGACGAACCAGTGTGAAAGCGATTCCTTTCCTAGATGTCAGCCAGCTATCGTTACATATGAGACCACGCCTAGCGAATAAAGGCAGACTTTGGGTAGGTAGTAGAGAAGGGTCAATGTGAATTGAGTCCCAGGTGAGCTGCTAGCTTTGATTCCAATTGGAGTAGACCAGATCCAATGGGAGTCTCATGAGCGTTAAGCCATGGTGATCATTACACTCACGAAAACCATTCCAGATTCGCCGTGGAATTCTGATTCGATAGGTGTGGACTAGCATTTTATTCCATCTTATATAAAATCGAATATAATATATAGTAGCATCTCTCATCACCAATTGCATTACCTAAAAGTCTCTCTCTGGGCTCTATCTTAGGTTGGCCTGGTTCAACAAGGCTGATTAGTATTCGATTTCGTGAACAGAGCGGGGTAAAAAGGCATGATTCTATAAAGTGAATCACTCTTTTGGCTACCTCTTTTCTTTGGGCTCCTTCGGCTTACTACGTCATCTGTCTTTTTTCTTTCTTTACGCATCCGTCTACCTTTAAATACGAAGGCTGGTAGGTCCCGGCATCTGAAACATGGCTCTCTGGCGCCTGCTCCCGCCTTTCCGGTAACGAAGTACTCTTTTTCTGCCTTTAGGCGAACCCTTGGTGAATTAAGTTCGCGCTTCAATTGAACTGTCTGCTTCGAGTCGAGGTAGAACTGATCGAACGGGTGAATGCAAGCCTTTTATTCTTTCCGGGATTAAGGATCTCCCAAAAACCTCAGGAACAGTCAATGGGAAATCCCGCCATGCCATCGAGGGGCTAGTGTGAACATCCATAGCATACGACGGGCGAGAGGGCTACTGATCACTATCCGAATCTGCTACTGAAGAAGAAAAACCTCTTCATGATTGATCCTGGGTTAGAGTTAGTTAGACTAACGGATAAATCGAGTTTCCTTCTCTATCCGTACACGGAGTCTGGTTAGGACTCAAAGAATGACATAAATTCCACCAAGCGCAAACCGGTCTTACACAGATCTAGTAATCCATGTCAATTAATACGGGGTATTTTTCTTTATTTAGGAGTTTTGTGTTTAGTCCGAGAATCTGGGGTTCTTTTACTCCTACTCTTTAGCAAAGAAAGAAAGAAGGGTGCTCTTTTCAAGAGTTTCAAAGGCTTGAACTTGAAGGAGCGTAGCCGTATCAGAGGATTCGGCTTAAGTAGAAGTAGGGGGTAAAGAAAATGGATTTTGGGCCAGCTAAAAGCCTTTTTGCTCACCAGGCGAGAGGGTGGAGAAGTGACTTCGAGGCTTAAGATAGTTCACCTCAGGTCATAATAGAGTGACGTATGACATCGGTAGGAAGGTAATGCAGCTAAGCCGAGACTTGCTTCTGAGGCATTTCAGACTTGCTCTTGCCGATGTGATCTTTTCTCTTGTTGAAGAAGTGGAGTTTGGGAAGACGGTCTCACCGGGTTTTTACCTATTTCAGGATTCAGTTCAAGCAAAAGCACACTTTGAATCATAAGTTGACGTAGATACAAGAAGATAAAAAGCAGCCATTTCATCCGCATCTGTTGTCGGAATAACTGCTTTTGGTGGTACGGGCATATGGGTTAAGGAAGCGAGTGATCCTCGGGGAAGTTAAACAAAAAAAGCTCTTCACAAGAGGAGCAAAAAGAAGAAGAATTGTCGGCATATCCGCACCCGGCTCAGCTCAAGGTGCAATCCAAGCAAAATGAGAAGAGCAGGCGAAAGCAATGGAGGATCCCCAGTGACATCCGTGAGTCAACGAGTTAGGAGCTCAGACCGGGTAGAAAGGCAATATAAGAAGCTGCATCCTTTTGAATGAGTTTCAGTTGGAAGAGGAGGCATGCATCGTATAATAAGATGGCATCAAATGCAAGAGGGAATCCCACTGTGAGGGAGCTAGCTACTTCTTTCATACCAGGAAATATAAGTATAAGATGGAGAGAATACGATCTTTGACACATATATTAGATAGGAGGATGCTAGTGAGTTGTTAAGGAACTTCTTTCTCTAAGACTAAGACTGCCCCTTGCTATTGGTAACAGTCTTTAGACCCTTACTCCGCTTATCTCTCAAAAGAAGTTGCTTGGAGGGCCGGCCCATCTTTGTTTCCTACCTCGGATCAAAATCTTTATCTAAAAGATCCGTCCATTGACCCTTGCTTTCGACTCTCGTGAGAGGGCCGGGCCAGACTGGACTTTGCTACCAGACAGAAAGCTCTTCTCTTTCTTTTTTTTTTCACTTGTTGGCCAGACTGGAGAATTTTGAGTTTATAGGTCGTACGTCTGAAAGAGTTCATCGTAAAATTTCGGCTCTTACAAAAGGAGTTCCTCTCCCTCTCTGTTTTTTGACTTCCGTCGTTCAGGAAGAACGACTTCGCCTAATTCTCATAATCCCGGCCCCCCCACTAAGCAATTACGTTACGACCACTGAACAAACTTGGTTGACGAACATGGTTTATGCGCCGCTAATGTAGCGGCTTGCCGAGCATTTGACAAACTCACACCATCCATTTCAAATAGAATTTGTCCCGTAGAAACACGAGCAATCCAACCCGTAGGATTTCCTTTTCCTCTTCCCATTCTTATTTCTGTAGGTTTCCCGGTAATAGGGAGATCCGCGAGAACTCTTACCCATATCTTACCATTTCTTCGGAATTGTCCGATTATAGCCCGACGCGCTGCTTCAATGGCTCGATATGAAAGACGACCAGCTTTACAACTTTTAGTGCCATATCTTCCAAAACCAAGTTGTGTACCGTCTGGTTTGCAACCCCTACTACATCTGCCTTTACGATTTTTACTATATTTAGTACATTTCGGATAAAGCACGTCCCCCCTTTTTAGGTTGGGGAGATTTCGCTATCTCCGGGCGGGGCGCACCTTAAGTTCCGGAAAAAAGGTCCTTTTTTTCATCGAAAGAGGAAGTCCATTATTCCAAACCGAGCTCACATCTCCTTCATCGTCGTTGGTCCTTCTTTCGTAGTGGTCTTTGTATAGTGTTAAAGCTAACCCCTGCCTGCACGAGAGGGCCTTCACTTAGCTTAGTAAGCTCGCCCGCTTAAAGTTAACGGTCAACAAAGCCGGTACACACTTCACTTTATACTTAGTCAATTTTGATAAAGTGAAGAGTCAGTATCGTACTTGCAAGTCCTAACTGTGGCATGTGAAAACTGTCCTTACCCGGCTTTCGGGGTGGACCCTTTCACTCTACTCTATGTTTATGTTATTATATAATATACGCCATCGATTGAAGCAAGCTCCTCCCATGCTTCCTTTTTCATCGTTCAGTACTTTCTTCATCATCCACTATGGTTGAGCTATATGCTTAACACATGCAAGTAGGACCTTTTTTTCGCCGAGAGAAGATGCAACAGGACTTCAAATCCTGGTTCTGGAGCAAGGGACTCAAAATCCTTCTTGCTTCGAAGTCAGTGGCCCAACATTTGTTAAACCCCCTTTTCTCGGGCGATAGGGCTTCCTCTTTTTATTCTTTCTGAGTTGTACCGGTCCACCCCCCATGCGGATTCTTCCCCGCTCCCCCGGAGTGGGAAAGCACGGAGATCGCGCATCGGCTCTGAGATATTCCTTAACCATTTTTCCGCTCCAGGTAAAGAAGCAGAATTCGTTATCGGAGAATCCTCAGCCAACTAGCCTGAGCATGCTCTCTAACATCACATACGATATTCTTGGTCTGAAGAGAAGAAAGCTCCCCTAGCCACGAGCAAAGCAGACCACGGGCATGAAGGAGGTAATCAATGGCATTCAGATCAGGCATGAAGGAAGTAGGGTAAGGCATGATTCGGAAAAGAGTATTTAAGTAAGCATTAAGCTTTTTCATAAGGTTTTTTCTTCCTCTACCTTCTCTTGCTATTGGATTGGAGAGAGAGAGAAGGCCAAGTAAAGAAGTGATTAAGAGCACTTTCGAAGTAAGCATTCGGCTTTGGTTTGGGAAAGATCAGATATGGAATCTGATCTGGATTCTAAGCCTCATCTCCTGCCGTAAGCGCTCTTGCACGAGTCCTGTATCACTACAGGAACAGGAAGTACAATACAAGCAGAAAGAAGTAGTCACTCTTCGCCTTTCAAGATATTGCGTATAAGTATAATAGATAGAGAGAGCCAGTCTCTTTTCTTTCACCTGCGGACCTTTCTGGAACAACTCTAAATGTTCCCTTTGGGCGAGTTCTCCTACTGGAAATGCTTAGTCGATCCTCACCTCTGCGTGCTATTGAAAGTGCATAGATCAAGAGATTAGCAATTGCTGCTGACTTTCTCTTTGCTACTTTAGTTGGGGTTCCCCCTACTCAATCTGTAATGGGATCTACCCGTGCTTCGCTCACTCTATATGCGATTGGAAATAAGTCCGGGTGCCTTTCCTGCACACCTTTGCCTTATATGTTTGAGTCTCTGTCCAACCTCTGCCTACGAGGAAAATTGCTGCGCAGAGCCTTTTAATTAACTAAGTTCTTTGTTAAAGTTAAAGTTTTTAATTAACTAAGTTCTTTGTTAAAGTTCGCATCCATGGCATGCGCCTAATCTGCTCTTACAGATAGAGATCTGCTCCTCAAGTGCAAGATTCGCTGCTAATTGCATTGGAATTTCCGGGACTATGCTTAGTAAGCGCTTTTAGTCATCTGTTTGCGGCGAATCCAAGAAGTAACTAGGAGAAGAAAGACAAGCAATACAGGGTCTTCAAGGAAGAGGTTGTTGCCCCGGTAGATATAAGAAGTTTGCAGGGAACCCTAGATGGAATGAAACTATTCAACGTTGATGTTGATCTACTTGCTTGTACGATTGGATTTGTGTGAAGTCTACCTATAGCTAATGAAGTCAGCCTTGCTTGAAGGAAAGAGGGGAAATCCGGATTATTGACTTTAGACTTTGAAGTAGGCGAATCCGCTGCTCCTGCTCTGGACTAAGGGGCGAAGCGGCTCGACGTCAGGAGAGGGGTAGAAGGCTAGAGGCCACAGAATAAGTGGTAATTCGTTAAAAGCACGGATCGAACGAGAAGGATGGGATTGGGTTCAGTTAAGGTAACCTAGAGGGTGAAAGCTAGATAGAGAAATCTCTTTTCGAGTTAGGAAAAAGCTAGAAATAGAACTCAACTTACTTTCTCTAGGAATTCCCAAGCGTTAGCGAAGAAAGAAGCCTCTACAGCTAGGGAGGAAAAAGAAGTTCTTATAGACTTTTTGAATCCTTCTTTCAATATTCGTTAGAGCCTGGGCTTCACCCCTCATTGCTTGTTCGACAGCTAAGACTTCACCGGTGCTAGCAAAGATCTATTTGATTTGGAAGTTCTTTTCTTTGCGGCCCCAATCCAAAATATCTTAAGTATGTAGAGTCGATTTTTTGAACCCATGCTTCGATCACTTCTCTACACTGCTGACTTTACTCAACAAGTGAGCGATAGATCGAGTGCTTCTTGATTTAGGGTTTGATCCCCGTTTACCTAGCGATACAGCCCATCACTAAGCTCATTTCCTGGAAAAGTAGTATCCCAAGGCTAAGACTCCGTTACCGAAGGAAGAAAGCTACTCAAAGAAGAGAGCTGGTCTAGGAGGCATGTTAAGTCAGCTGGTTCTAGGTCTAAAGCTAGTGTAAAATCTTCTCGTCCTAAGCCCTAAAAGAAAAGTGCTTACGCCTTACCTGGAGTTGAAGTTGGGAAAGCCTAGACTTACTTGCTACGTAAATAGCCCTTTCTTGGCATAACGAAATGAAAAAGCTCAATCCCAACTCTTTCTCTTTGTGCCAAAGAGCTTCTTCTTGCATAGGATTTGTCCAAGGTTATCCGGCAAAGAGCTTCTTCTAGAACATCTCCTTTGAGATAGGTGAGAGCTTGAAGTTGCTTGCCTTCTTGTTGGAATCAGACTGATTGTCAGGAATGAAATTCCATCCCCGACAGAAGTCACTCTTTTGTTTGATAGCTTGTTAGCAATGACCATTAAAGGAGCTCGGGAATCATGTTCCACCAAAGCTCAATCGCCGCTAGTCTCTAAATGGTTTAAGGCTTATTTCAAGCCGAATGCTTGAGGTCGCCCGCTTTTTAGAATCAAGTCCACGAGGTAAACTTTCTAGATTACCATTCTCAGTCCCAGTCCCATTAGTCCCTGACTCTGTCAAGCCATCAGAATCAGATAAGAAAGAAGGAGGAAATGGGGTTCCATGTGTAAGCACCCTTGCCGTATCGGATAAGGCCTAAGCTGTCCCATATCATAAATAAGTTTGGGCTCGCTTTCAGCTCAACAAGTCTATGTAAGCCTTCATTCCTATCCACTTTTAAGTAAAGCACGGGTCTTGGAGGGCCCCGTACGCTTATTGCTTTTCCTTTTGGATCCCATTGCGCTATCGCTTAAGGTACCTTGTCTTAGGGTTTACCTCACGTTTTTCTATTACGAAAGCCGCATCAATTCCTTCTCTTGGTTTTGTTATTGAAGTTTCTCCCGGTCTTGCTCGTTCACTTTCTATTAATGCCGGGTCTATCCCCACTGGCATCTCGCTTTTTGTTTCAGGCCGCTGGAACACTATTCCTTTCTCCTTAAAAACTGCTTTTCGAAGCAATTCATTCCTTCTTTCTCTTTCTTGCCTCAGCGAGTGAAGCTGCTCCCCTTACTTAAGCAATTCCTTCCTTTTTCGTCTTCGTTGAGTGAGGAGCGATGTCAAGTCTTTTTATTGTTCTGTGAGTGAATGGAAGTGTGGTTGTAACTGCTTTACCGGCGTGAGTAATCATTCCAAGTCCTGGAAGTCTTCCTACCAGTCTTATTCTATTCCGGTAGTCCCTAAAGTGGTAAGGTAAGAGAGATGCCAAAGATGAAAGGAAGGAGAGGTCATCCAAGCCTATTCCATCGAGACGGATTTAGGACTTAGGACTGACGGATAGACTGAGTCAAGCACTACAAGAATTAGCACAAGGATTAGTGCCGGAAAGGTTGATACGATTGATTCGCTTGCCTCGAAGACTGGCATTAGGCCCCTACTGATGATAATGATAGGATGGATTCGAAGCAAGAGGTCCCTTTTCCGCTACGGGAGATGCTAGAAGGGAAGGAAAGAAGCCATCGGGGGCTCTTACTATTATACAGGCTAGCAGACAACCGGAAAGCTATTCGCTTGTAACAACCAAAAAGCAGTAAGCCTTCCTTCCTACAAATCTCCTCATAGCGCTGCATTTTTGGTTAGTATGATAGTTGTAGCTCTTTCTTTGACTTCCGCAGCCGCGGGGGTTGACCTTTCATCAGTGGGGGTTTCGAAGTTGGGATGTTTTTTCCGTCGACGCCCCCGCGTGTCGATCTCCTCATTCACTGGCATTGTTGATTGGGCTGGTTCAGTAGAGGACAGGAGATCAACCTCAGGATGGTGTGCATTTGTTAGGGGGTGTCCTGGAAAAGTAAAAAGCAATCAGTGGTGGCAACTATAGTGGGTGCAGAAGCTGAGTATAGGGCCAGGGCACAAGGTATGTGCGAAGGATTATGGATCAAGTCTCTCTTGGAAGAGGTTGGCGAGGTGGTAGAAGTACCCATGAGGCTATACTGTGATAACCAAGCCGCTATACATATTGCCAACAATCCACTTTCTCATAATAGGACTAAACACATTGAGGTGGATTGCCACTTCATTAAGAGAAAAGATTGAGTCCCATATCACACCACATGTTGCTTTCCGTAACCAATTAGCCAATGTATTTACTAAAGCACTCTCAAGGGATAGACTGATCGAGCTAGTAATGTGCAAGTTGGGCATGATTAACATCTATGCTCCAACGGTAGTGTTTAGTAGGGATATACTAGTATACTTTTGAAACTTGTATAATCCTTTTTTTTTTTTTTTTTTTATTCTAATAGAATGAAGGAGGGCTTCATTCTTGAGCCCTAATTTTATCATCCTTTCTCTTCTTTTTCCTTTTCTCTCTCTCTCTCTCTTTCTCCTTTCATCTCTCAATTCGGAATTAACAGAGCCTAAGTTGACTTTCTGAGGACTTTTTCAAAGAGGAATGAGATTTGTTTGGGAATAGAATCTGGACTTTATGAAACATGTGGTTGACTATCGGTGGCTGAACAAAAGACGTATGACTTGAGAAAGTAAGATCCCCCCTCTGTTGTCGGGAAAAGGAGCTCTAATGGTACTTTAGAATAAGAATAATGGGTACTATTAGGAGTAGGAGAATGCAAATAGCAAATAATAGGTCCTTTTCGCCAAATCCAGGTTTTGAGTTTACTTCTAGTTCTGGACCGATGGGAACTCCTACTCATAAACGAGTAGCTTCTTAGCTTCCAACTTATAACACCTTTTGGGTTTTGGGACTTGAAGCCAAGTAAAGGCAGCTTGCTGTTGAGTTAGAGTCTTTTCTTTACTTTAAGATATGAGACTTAGGCGAGGCGGAGAACCTCAGTTAAACAACCTAGTAATCTAATCAGTCATCTAATCTTAGGCTTCGTTACTTGACTTATCAGCCAGCAAGTAAACTACCTTAATCCCCTGAAGTAAGGATTTGGCAGGAGCAAGAGTAACTGTAGTTGCTACGGCCAGGGGAGCGAGTCTCGTAACTGCGGGCAGTTCGAGTTCTTTACAAGACAGATGGGAACTGTAGCTAACAAGTGTGCCCTGAGGGGAATCCTATTTATACTCTTTCTACTATATTGGCAGGACGGGTGCCAAGTTTTTAGTAGCTAGACAGCTAAGCCAGTAGTAGTTCAGGTCAGGGCATGAAGCTACAGGTTTTATTTGCGGTCGTGAGACAGAGAGGTCAGAGGCAACTTGTTATATAGGTAGTCGTGCGTCTTAATAGATCTTCTTCTATACTAGTAGTAACAGTAGTGGGTGAAATCGGTTTCTTAGGTAAGGTTTAGTTTCTTTATTAGAAGGATAAGCACGGTTATTGCTGTTTGTCCACTATTCTATTTCCTTCTCGCAGCCGAGGTAGGCTGAAAACTTGCTCGTTAGAAGTAGTTAACGAACGGAAAACGGAAAGAAGGCCATGTCTATAAGTGAAGATTGGATGGATGCCCGCTCTCCTTGGGTATGCTTTAAATTCTTAAATTTAAAAGGGCTGTTTTCATGCGTGCTGGTGTTCGTAGTCTCTTGCTTTTTCTGTTCTCGTCGGGGAAGGCGGGATTGGCGCATCTACAAGTTGAGAGTGTGCTCGGGCAAATGGGCTAACCAGAACTACTAGTAACGGGATTTGCCTGCAATACGAGTAAGGGGAATGGAACTCTTGTTTGAGAACTTTAGCTACGGACTTAGGTTAGCTAGCTCAGCTTCTCCTATGGCTATTTGGATTAAGGAACTGGGGTAATGCGAAGACAAAGAAAGCCTAATAATGGTGAGTCGCGCGAAAGCCGTTCCAAAGCTTTTAGGCCACCCTTCAGGCCTTTCCAACCTGTTGTGTGTGAGTTTTTTTATTTTTAAGCAATATGTCCAGTCTATTTAAGGACACGTGGCATAGCGATCTCTCACCAAAGTGATTTTACATACACCACGTCTCGACCTGTTCGTCCCAGCGGAACGAACTAAGGCGTGCTTTGGGCTTCCCGACCCCTCTTTCCCCCTTTCCTGTTTAGGAAGATAGCAGCCATTTCAATAGCTGCGAGAAAGAGTGGCCTCCGCCGATCTTATTCTTAAGTTTGTGCCATCATCTGACCAACTGCCCTCTATTCTGACTAGAACAAGGGCTATCTTCTCTTCGCTTTCAGTAATTGAAATACAAGCGTGATTTCACCCCTGAAGCTTGAAGGAGAGTGTGAGATTCTATTATATAACACTATTATTTATTTGCTTTTTTCAATATTAACCAAAAAGGCAATTATTGTATTCTTCTCTCATTAGAACAAGAGAAGAGAGAAAGACAGGGAATGAAAATGAAATTGGGTAAAGCTGTATAGAAAAGTTTTTTTTTCTGCAGAAAGAAAAATGATTGTTTTCCCGGAAATGTGGAGGAGGGTAATGTTGATAAGAAGTTGATCTAGTGGCAAAAGACTAAGAGCGGATACTCTCACGGTAAGAGCTCCTTCTGAAACAACTTCCTATTCAATCTCGGACATTAAGATTAAGTTAAGTCAGTTCAGTTACTTGCCTTAGGGCAATCGGAGTTCAGTGAGAAGGATTTGATTAACTTAGGGTACTAGCTTCACTAACGATGTAAAAGAGCTCCCTCTTGCAAGCAAGTCCTTCTTGCTAAGACCGGTAATGCCTTCAAACAATCCCATCGCCTAGAGCAGCAAGCCCTTCTGAAGCCCTTATTCGTCACAACAGCGGACCATTCCCTCACAGCTGAGTGAGATGCTCCCATCTTGATCTCTTTTTTCCAGCCTTCTTTTACCGAGGACTGCTTAATGAGTAAGCACTGTTTGCCGTTTTCGAATTACAGCCACTCCTTCCTCTTTCTTCCCACTACGCGGTAAGAGTGCTGCAAGGTAGGCAGGAATGCAATGAGTAACCCTAAGCCGACTTAGCTACCGTTATTTCCTGCCTTTCGTCGAGTGGATCTTGTGTCACTTTCCCACTTTCCTTGTTCATATGCCTCTCAGACTCCGCTACTTTGAGTTCTTAGTCGAGACTCTTTCTTTCACTCCTGCAACTCGAGAAAGTTGAAGTTACTTCCTAACTATGAGCTTTTTTCCTCTCACTTAGGGAATGATTGGCCCTTCCCACCTTTTAGGTCTCGGTCGAGCTACTTTCGTTCCTCTACCATTTGTTGCCCTTACTAGGCCCTAAATTACTTTGAAAAAATTATTGACTTTCTCTCCTTTCACGTCACGGGTGACTCTTCTGTTCCTTGCTATTGGTAGGCTATTCAGGCTAACGATTGATCCAATTAAGACTTTACCGCGGAGGAATTCATTCTTCTCAATCTCTTCTTTCTAAGAAGTCTCTTGTGCCTTCCTTGCAGAACAAATCACGTACTGTATATAGACCTAGACAGCAGCTCCCGCTAATGCAATTCTTTTGTAGCAGCGCCGGCACCCATTGATTTGTGCCCCTATAAGATAAGATCTCGGTTTGAGAAGGATTTTGACGATTCATTCACTAGGAAAGGGATTCCTATTGAGCTTGAATAAAGATAAAGATTGAAAAACTCTTTGTGGTCGAAGGTCATTTTAATTGAGTCAACAAGCTTACCTTTGCTTGAAAAAGCTAGATAGACTACCACCCTATGTATCGATCGGTTTTTTTCCTGGGCTGATTCAGTCGCTAAGCGCTAAGCAGCAGTCGAAGTCTCTGGACAATCACTGGCTGTATGAACTCGTCCATTAAAGGAATTCCAAAATAGACTTTTTACCGCGCATCGAGAAGGAGGAAGACCATGATATCGGTCTTAGTCCCACCTATCCGTAAAAGGAATAACGCTATGCCCTCTGTCAAAAAGTCCTCTATAATCTGGGTCTCCAATCAATAAAGGTCTAGCTCTATCCATCCCCTAGTGGCAAACCTTATGAACCAGTTCTCATTATGGGGTATCAGATCGAAAAAGTTTTCACTCATCTAGCGAATGTTCTATCTCACCATGGGCGAAAGTACCTCTTTTTGACCCTTTCCCTAATAAAAAGTTATTTGAGGCAGAGTCTGAATCGAGTATCTTAGTGACAGAAGAAGATTCGGGATTTTTTCTAGTGCCATCTGTATGAACAAGATCAAGCGAGTTTTCTATTATCTTAGTTATTATATAGAGAGTAGTTCCTCAGCCTAGTCGATCACACCCGTAGAACACAGTTAGTCAATCACTGGCCTTTGGCAAAAGAAATGCAATGCTCCTCAAAGCCTAGCTTCATCCTTTATAAAATAAAGCAGCTATAACTACGGACAGAAAGCAGCAGCAGCGACTCCGCCCTGAACTTCACTCCTCACTCAAGGCGTACTAACCACCGCATGTCTGCCTTTGCGCGAAGTTAAGCAATTGGTTCCACTTCTTGACCGAGGACGAGGAGATCTTGTGAAACCTAATCCAGTCTATTTGCAGCCATGTGACACTACACTCTATTGGGCTGAATCCATCAACATCTATTGCTGGGCTTCAGTGATTGAATAGAGGTGGCAGATGAAGACTCTGCTCCCGCCCTTCATTCATCAGGTCTCAAAGTAGAGATTGTATGATAGGTAGGTGGAAAAGCTACAAGCCATCACCTTAGTTCCCTGCCGTCTTTTCTTTCTTGAGGAGCAATAACATTCTTGAGTTCTCACTTGATCTCATGTCTTTTCCCTTAGATTATGTATAGTAGGCATTCTCTTTCTAGAACAAACGTTTGCATTTTGTATAGGAACCCCTTTCTCAAAAAGAAAAACCTTCCTTCCAAACCGAGCTCGGGGCCACCCCACCGGACCCCTTGTTCAAATCATTCTTGCTCTCTCCCGGTCCGGTTCGTTGGAACCACTTCGTTCGAATCCATGGAACTACGAAGCTAGTCCGATCTGGGAAGGAGCAAAGAGCCCACATCCGTCTCGTTCCTTTCTCCTTAGGGTAACCTCCAACTCTATCCCGGTCTCTCTCCAACAACTTCTCATTCCGCATGAAACGATCGAAAGGATGGGTATCGCCATCGAGTCATCTAGTATCTGCTAATTCCATGAAAAGTGGAAAGTCTTCGACTGAACCAAGAATCACTTCATCTTTTTCTCTAGTGCTTGGAATTAGGATGTAACCCTCTAACCGCTAAGCTCTATTCGACTTCCCATCTATCTTCTTTTTTTTTCTGCTTTGTCTCTCGTTTTTTCTTCGCATCTCAATCAGCTCTCGAAACCAAAGGAATTTGAATCTAATTAATGAGGGAACTACTGAATACCATGGAAGAAACTACATTTATAACCTTCCCCCGCTCTTGAGCACATCGCTTCTACGGTCCACGGCTAAAGGAAGAATCGAGAGCTGGTGCCCGGTTCCTCGGAGCTTCAGAACTGCCATAAACCGTTCGCTATCAGCTTGTCTGAGCAACGCGTTGAGCATGAGGTTGGTGAGACCACGAGACGGTTTCTTTCTTTGTCCCTAGAAAAGGAGATCCCAATTGGTACCGGTTAGGTAGTCTCACGGCACGGCTCCCAGGAAGAGAAAGTTCAGACAAATTCCCCTTCTCCGTTCTGTCACAACCAATTGGTTGATCCATAGTAGTAAATTCCCAAGTATTCTTGTCTGGGAAAGGCAGGTCATCGAAGCTATCAAGGGCGGCTGTGGCGGGTATAGCTGAGAGCCAGCCTGGTTCAGCTAGAATAACGTTAGTAGGTAAGATTTGAGTATACAACTATCAATAGATAGGGGAAACAGCCCAAGAGGGTGTATCAAAAAGGACAGCACCGAGGGAGTCTAGCTTGCATCTCTTTGTAGTGAATTCCTCTTTTGATTCAAGGAGAGCAGCATGCTTCAAAGCCCATCTAGAGCAGTCAGAGAACTAGGTCAAGATCTCCACTTTTAAGAGAACTCGGCCAGGTCAAAAAAGACATCTTGAGCCCTATCTATACCATACCCCGGAGGGTTCGGGAGAGACTATGAAAAGCTTCCATTTGGTGGGCATCTTCCTATTCATAAATTGCTCGTTTCAAACCCGGTCGGGTTCATCCAAGTCAATCTGCGTTAGTTTTCCTGGTCAGACACCGGTCATACAGAGACAAATCCTTTTGAGAAAGTATTCCCGCGACCCAACTCCCAAGTGTGGGAAATCCCTCTTGGTGAAGCCTCTGCTTCAGCTTATACTTTCGTCGAGTTAGGATCTCAGACAGATGAGACTGGAAGCTTAGTGAGTTAGGCCGGCAAACACCAAAACCTCATGGCCTTTGCCAGAAAAATGACTAAAGGTGCCAATCACTAAAGAGGAATACCCCGAACCGAAAAGGGGATGTTTTCATGAACAAATCTCTCCAGATCTTGCCCACACCGCTGAACGCTCCGCTCATACGGATAAAGCCCACTCAAAGCCGCCCCTAACCTGGGGAGAAAACCCGGACGAAGCGCTTCGCCTTTAAGCCCTAAAAAGAAAGGTGCTACACTAATTATAGTAACCAGAACAGGGCCTTGGCCCCAGATGCTATCTCCGACCGAGCAAAGGGCCTTGTTAATAAATACCTAAATAGGCGTGGTTCGGGTTCTTAGTCTAGCCAAAACTGCCCCTTTCCTGTCCTTCAAGTTGCGCTAAGGTGCCCCCTTAAGATTGAGAGGGCTAACTCGGATAGGACTAATAGCAGCTAGGAAACAAGAGAGAAGATCTAGCTACCTTCTTAGGATTGGATAGGTCGGACCTTAGCCCATTCCTGTCTTGAATATGGATGGGGCCGGGCTTTAATAATTCCTTCTTAGGCGTGTGAGTGCACTCAAGGAGTTTGTTACTCTTAAGGCAGGTATTTCATATTGTTAAATGGCCGTAGCTGCACGGTCTGCCTCTTCGCCTGCAATCGAGGATGTAGGACTTTTGACGAACTACTCGTAAGAAAAGAGTTGAGTTAATCCTACTTAGTTGAGTTCCGTAATAAACGAAGGGAGAGCAAGGAAGGCAACCCCCTTCCCCAGTACGCACAGTCCCAGTCCGCTTCCGTAGTAGCTTACGAGTAGAACTACTAGATAGAAAGTACTACTTCTCATTGATATACGATATCGCCATGGAGACGTTGACCTAGTCCATTGTAACAAGAAAGAAATAATATTACATAAACAAGGCATTACTTACGATCCAGTGATTAGGATAAGGTAGGTGGACAGACACAGAGTGAGTTCGGTCACGCCAGAGAATGCCAGTCGATGGGGAGTGGAGGTGGAGTGGCACCGGTTAGTAATCGATTGATTCCCCACATACGATACAAAGGAGTGGTCCAGGAAGTACTGGTTAGTGACTGATTGATTTCACACATATCGGGAGAGAGGACTAATCCACAAGACCTAGAGGAGAAAGGAGTATTCAGCAGTTAGTACAATGTAGAGCTGTTCTAATTGAAGACACCATATAGGTAACGAGGATGAGGCTTACACGTAGAGCATAGTGTGCTACAGGGGCCCCTAATCAAAGGAGCCTAATTCACAGCACAGGGAGGACACATAAGTAAGTTCCCAGGAGATCATTGCAGCTAGCCGGCCGTCATCCAGCCAGTGTCTCATCCACATCGGTTGAGGGTCCTTGCCATACAGCCGATACTCGTCTCTCTTTGGAATAGAAAATCCCTCCATGTTAGTTTGGGACAGATTTAAAAAACCTCCTCATTGCACATTTTTCCATGGTCAAAACCTCATTTGGATGGGTTCGCTGAATCCCCTCCTAATCGGGGCACATAGAGGACGGAGATGAGAAATCCATCTCAAGATGCTGAATCATTGGAGCCATGCCATAGCAGCAGAGACTGCTAGCTCAACAGGTCTTCACAACGGCACTACCCATGACCCTTTCACAGGAGGTTTGAGTTCAAATACGTGACCCTTCCTTATGTTGGGATCTATACAAAGGTCCAATCCATCGGATTTCACTTCATGAAATGTTTTTCTTTTTAGAAACCGGGGTTGTATGACTAGCTTCTCCTTCTCGGGGACATTAAAGGGATTGTATTAGTGAATAATAATGTTATTTCCAGAAGTTTCTCTATGGAGAGGTGGTATGCCAATCCCAATGGGTTTACTTTACTACTCCTACAGTGCCAATGCATCAACAAGGGGAATACACATACGATCTCGCATATCTACGGCACCCAAACAACCAGTTGAATCCATCTTAGTTGGTTGGTTAGTGTGATAGATTAGATACTCTCTCTATCCATTCGATATACATATGATACTCGCATCGAGACGTCCTTGCCATAGAATTTGGAACCTATGTCCTAACCCCTTTCACTGGCCTTTATGATAAGCCAGTCCAGAAGGTTTTCACCCCTAAAGGAAGAAAGGAGATGGACCCCAAGTTACCACCAAATGAGATTGATTGAGCTATGGATGCACTACCTGGGTCGGAGCAAGCAATAAGGTCGCTTGGATCGGACCTATTAAATGGATTTTATATCGAATGAAACATACCCTTTCTGATAGGTTCTCTATGATTGCCGGGTGGTGATTCAATAGATCCAGGTAGGTTTAGACCGCTGAACATCATTTGGACGGGCCGAGTCTATATGGGCTTAGGCCCATTTCGTAAGTGAGCAGTCTTTGGCAGGCCTGGAGATTTAGTTAAGGGAGGTCTAAAGCCCATGTTACACGGGTCGTGCACACTGGCACCGGGCCCGTTTCGTGAGGGCCACGCCCAAAGGCCCATTTTCTCAACATTTTCTTTTCCTTCTTCTTTTTTTGTTAACAAAATGAAGAGAACACATCAGGTTTGGTCTTGGAACGCCATGCTAACACCATGCTTAGCAAACCATGTTAGGACCGATCTTAAAACATCATGCCATGGGTGCGGTCACGGCTTCAAAGCCGGCTACATTCTTTCTCCGAGAAGGCAATTATAGAGCCTAGCCAAACCTCGCGAGGGAAGGGGGTCGGGGACGACGTTTCAAAGCTGTCAAGCAAAGAACCTTTGCTGCAGGAAGACGGTGATGGATGCCTTGTTCGGTATCAGGCTTGGTGATGTTTCGGAAGTGGATGGCAGAGTAGTAGAGATTCAAAGCATGACTCTCCCATCTCCATCATGATCGAAAATAGACCGCATGAGTGACAAAAGATTGGTCCTTGTGGTGAAATGTCAGACCGTGGTGTGTGCTTCTCGGGTGCTGCAATCACACAACAGCAAGAGTCCCTGCCATAAGCCCTGCTACGGTTGCATCTGATGGGAAAATCCACCATGAGCATTAGCCTTAACGAGCCGCTTGGAAAACCTCAGCAAAGAAAGAAAGGTAGGAGCAACGCGCAGACGAAAAGTTGTGTTCTCCACGGATGAAACCTCATGAAAGCCAAGAGAAGAGGAGCAGCGGCCATCCTCATCATTTCACAGTCATGCTGATCACGGTGTGCAGCCTCCTCTTCGGCAGACAAGTTGCAGCAGCGGTGTGAACCCGGCAGCAATGGAGGCCGACTCCCAGCAGCCGTTCCTTGCGGTTGTGAAGATCATCTCCCTTCGCGCTTTTCTTTCTTCTGTCAGTCGTTCCAACCGGTCCCTTTACTAGTAAGCCTCCATAGGGATCAAGCATTAAGGTTTGGCTGGAAAAATGGGTCCTTGATCAACTTCTCATAAACGTTGTTCATGGGGCATCGATTTGCAAGAAAGGGTGGACAAGACCTTACAACTAAATTGTTGTTTTCTACTGGCTGGCGTCCTTAGGAGGTCTTCTTCGAGATGTAATTTACTGCTAAACCTCCTACTTGACTGGCCCCAGAGGTCTCTCTCCCTTCACTCTCTCGATTGCACTATCATGGGCAGTTGATCTAATCAAGTCCTCTCTCAAGGCAGGACAAGAAGGCCGACCTGTCTCAACCTGGCTACTTCAATCACACTTGATTTCGTTCCGTAAAGCAGACAGTCGAGAAGATAGCCACTGAACATTTACCCCATCTGGAGTGAATTAAAAACTGTAACTTGAGAATCTTTTTAACTGCTTCTAGCTCGGGGAAAGAACCGTAACTATACTTACTCTTTTTAGATCAACAACAGCTTGTAACATTAAGAGAAAACTGAAAGCTGCTTTAACAAGAAGCACTAGCAGCAAGAAGAAATTGAGGTTTGTCGCGGGCCTCCTCAACTACACGAGATGGACATAGGCTTGCATTCAACTTCATACTGAACGAGAACTTCCGGTGCTGCTAGCATCCATGCTCTTCCCTCTCGATTTCGTTCACATGTGAGACTTGATTGATCTTGTGTTTGTGTTCAGTCAATGGTACCGACTTTGTGCTATAAGTTTCGTATGCCGCACTTTAAGATATTTATGGATAACTTTCTCCCGAATAAAGTGGTAGTCCACCTCTATTTGTTTCGTGCGAGCATGGAACACAGGATTAGAGGCGAGGGAGATGGCTGAAATATATTATCACACCAAATGGTTGGCACATGAAACAAAGGAATCTGTAAGTCTTTGAAGAGCATGCGAAGCCACGATAATTCAGCGGCAGTATGAGCTAAGCATCTATACGTTGAAGATCTGGCAACTGTGGCCTGCTTCTTAGCACACCAGGCAATGGGATTATTACCCATAAAAAGACAATAGCCACTAACCGACCGACGATCACAAGTATCACCTGCCCAATCAGCGTCTGAATAGGCAGTAAGAGTGAAAGGTCCTCTAGTGAACTGAATACCAAGTTGTAACAGTCCCTTTGAGATAAGGCAAGATACGTTTTACTGCAGTAAAGTGGTCATCTGTAGGAGATTGCATGTGTTGACAAACAGAGTTAACAGCAAAGGCCAAATCAGGTCTTGTAATATACTGCAGGGCTCCAACGATGCTTCTGTACAGAGATGGATTATGAAATGGAGTAGAAGAGACTGCAGCAGAGGACTGATTTTAAAGTTAATTGGAGAAGAGCAGGGCTTACAATTCAGCATAGCAGCTCTCTGGAGGAGATCCAACGCATATTTTTGCTGTGTTAAAAAAAGTCCACGATCATTCTTGTCTTGAGTACCTCAATGCCAAGAAAATAGTTCAAGTTCCCGAGGTTCTTTATAGCGGAGCACTTAATTCAGTGATTAGAGTGGAGATATAAGAGGTATCACTGCCAGTTATAATAATATCATCCACATAAACCGCAAGAATTGTAGTTCGCAAACTGTTAGTTTGAATAAATAACGAGGAATCACTACGGCTCATAAGAAAGCCTTTACTGATTAAAAAGCTATAAAACTTATCATACCAAGCGCGTGATGCCTGTTTAAGACCATACAATGCTTTCTGCAACTTGCAAACATAACCAGGCAGTGAGGTATCTTCATACCCAGGCGGTGAGGAATCTTAAGGGGAGGGGTTGGTAGTGAAGGGAAGTCCAGGGCTGTGTCTGATCAGCTTACTGGGAGAATTCCAGGCGAGGGAGTATTGGTAAGGTTATGGAGGAAAGAGGAAATAGGATTTTGGGCATCTCTCGTTGCTTCGGATGTTTATGAGAAAGAAGCTTCTCACAGATATTGACTTTTAGATAGATACCAGCATCGTATCTTAATTAGCAGTTTCTTGAACTTGGTTGCACTCGTAAAGCAGCTTAAGAGAGCAACGAAAGACGGAGCGGTGATATTTCATGACTAGCAAGTGGAGGATCATTCCAGGCTCTAATTCAGTCTCTGATGGCGTAGCTGATGTGTCATGCTAGGAAGCTGAGCTAGGGCATTTCTTCTTTCGGTTTAAGTGTTGTGAAAACCCTCCTCTCCGCTTCTGGCAGCATAGAAGGAAGCTTGGGGGAAAGGTCTAAGTGCAAGCATTGAGTCAAACTGATTCAGGTATAGCAATGTAGTTCTTGTCTCCCTTTCCTACCTAGCGCACTAGAATAGGTAGCATGGGTCAGTAATTAAGTAGTATAGCTAGGTCTTTGAGAGCTGGGTTCGTTTGTCAGTCAGTCTCGGTAGTTCAGTCAGAGCGACATCCGTGGCATAGCTCAGTTCCTTGATGGATAGATGCTAGTGTCGCTAGATCAGTCTAGTTCGATCAGTTGACAGTGGAGTAGTTCCGTCATAGCATGGGTAGCTCAATCATTCAGTACAGAGATGAGAACGCTACAGACATTCCTTGAAGACGAAAAGAAGGTCATGGGCTTTTATTTGTATGCCAGGTCAGGACGAAGGGAAATAAACTAGCCTAAAGTTGCTGATCGAATGTGAAGTACGAAGCGATCAAGTGGAAGTAGTGCCAGCGATAACCCCTCGACCAGCCACTATGTATCCATGGCCATTAGAGATGAGAAAGGGGCTACGGCAGTTCGTTATTCATACTCGTCATTTATATGGTTACAGATAGTCACATCACAGGGTTGCTTGGAAATGGAGAAGCAAAACAACAGCTTTTCTGTTGCCCAAAATCAAAATGGTGATCCCTAACTTCTTTTCCCGGGAAAGGGTGTCAGATCTATATAAAAAGAAAAAGAGCCCTTCCTTGGTCAAGGTGACAGGATTCGAACCTATGGCCCTCTGTACCCAAAACAGATGCGCTGACCAGACTGCGCTACACCTCGTCTCACCCCCCCGGAGCATATAGATCCACCCGATCGATGAAGACTTGAACCGAACTCGCCCATCCTTTTGGACACAGGGAGGCGAGAACCAATCCGAGTAATCAACCGCTTTTTTTAGAAAATCTGCCTCCAGCAAGATATGGCGACGCCAAAAAGCCGTAGAGTGCAGGAGCGAGATTTTTTGGCTTTTTCTTTCACTTGAATTTCCAAATTCGGCTCGCTCCCGGCTACGTGTCCTCATGACCCTTCGCCCGCTTAGAAGTGGATTCGAACCACTGACACAAGGATTTTCAGTCCTTTGCTCTAACCTGCTGAGCTACCTGAACCACTTTCCTAAAGTCTGTGTTTTATTCATCGAAGAGCGCCCTACCTTACCACTTGACTAGTAAGGGAAAAGTAAAAAAAAAACGCGAAACAGGCTCTCCGCTCCTAGTCACTAAGTAGTGCTATTTTGGGAACTCCGCCAAGAGGTTCTTTCTCTCACGCCCGCCCGTTCTGCCGGAGGAAATGGGATTCGAACCCATGATACAAGAAGATTGTATGTCGATTTAGCAAACCAATGCCTTAAGCCACTCAGCCATCCCTCCATGATCGGAATTGGATGTGCGGTTGGTTGCCCGAAGGGCTATCTGATCCGATGCCCGTAGCGCGCGTACTCTTCCTCTATCTATGAGCGAGACTCTATCCGGATCTGCCCAGCATCCAAGTCATCCCAATCTGCCAGGCGAGGCTCCCCACCACACTGAATGATGAACTTTGCGCCTCCAGGAGGGTCAAGCCAAGCCTGAATGGAATTCATATCTCCTTCGTCTAGTCGAGAAGGGGCTGTGACTCTTCTATTACATTACGGAGAAGTCCATTCTCGTCATGATCGATCTACGTCCTACCGTAGTGCCCCGAGAACCTTAGAAACCAAAGATAGCTTACTTTACTAAAGCGAAGGACTTGTTTTGAGATTGCACGAGCTAGCCAGCCGTTTTCTTGCTTCCACCCGCCTATCTGATCTTTTGAACAGGCCTTCAGCTTCAATCAAATAGGCCAGATATATATCGAGATTCACTCATAAGACAAGCGACTACAAAAATGGTGTATATAAGGTTTGTAGCACTGCAACCAGCCTCTATACCCGTCGAAGAGATGGATCCTCTGGACACCGAAGTTCGGGGCATCCCTGATGACTCAGAAGAGATAGAGCGGGGGTTGGTAGCTGTCAATAGCCCAGATGGAGATATAATGTGGGGAGACCCCGATCTCCATGAGGATGACGATTGGGAAGTGGTTACCCCAAAGCAAGAATTCGACGGTTCCGGTCACCCGTCGCGGACCACCTGAAATCAAAGAGAACAACAAAACCATTCCTCAGATGAAGACCAAGAGATTGCATCATGCATGATAGCGGTGGGCCCTGCTTTGGCAAAGAAAGAAGAAAGGCTAACTTCCCTTCTTCCTGTTCTAGAGCCGAGAGAAGAATGCACACTGCCTACCCTAATCGAGTTGCTTGAAGATTTCGAGAGAAGCCTTCCCCTTATCTCTACTCATTTGAGTGTGTGAAGCCCCCCCTTGTTCAGCCCGAAAAACCTTTTTTCCGGTCCCTCGGGAGTGATACGAGCGAATTAGGATACGCTCGTAAACTTTTTGAGTCAAAAATCTTTAACTTGCTAAACAATCCATTTTGGTCCGTTATCGGTGACTAAAATCGTCGGGTACTTCGAATCGAGCGATGATATTCTCGGGCTTCTCCCTGAAGCTAGGAAAGAGAGCTACTAGGAAGCAAGTATTCAAACCTCGGTTGAGGTATAAGTATGACCGGTTCTGGAAGATCTATCTTTCAATGAAGAGAAAGCCTTATGCTTAACACATGCAAGTCGGAAGCGAGCTACTATCTTATTATAAGACAGACTGGTTTGCATTGGTAGCTATGCTTAGCGTCGACATACTTTTTTTTTTTTTCTTTCTTTCGCCAAACCCTAACCTAACTTCGAAGAAAGCCGGTAACCTCCCGCCTCGTGATCTAAAGAAGAAGCTTTCATCTCCGGCACCCTGGAACCATTTGAGTCTCGTACCAAAGCTCCTATCCCTGCCACTTTAATCGGGCAAGCATCTTCTCTTTCTTCTGATTCTGATATGAGAGGAGGAGGACCACAGGATCCGCTGCAACTAGAAGTCGATCATCTTGTCCCCGCTCCCTTTTTATTTACTCGATCTCGGTATGCCCCTTCTCTTTAGTTAGCTTCGTGGGAATCCCGGATCTCTTTCTTAAGCTTCCCGCCCTGCTCCTGATTCCGTTCCCGTGGCACCTTTCTCCGGCCTGACGCCCTCTTCAAGCTTGCCTGCCCTCAGTCTCCACTCCAGCTTTAGTTCTTTCCTTTATTTTCATTTTCTTTCCTTGGGATGTCTTGCCCTAGGGAAGGTACTTTTTAGTTAGATTGATCCTATCCTATCTGCTTCTTAGCTTAGTCGAAAGCTAGAGATTGATTGCCTTTCACTCGAAGTCAAGCAAGTTTCCTCGGTCTATCCCCCCTTTCCCACATTAAAGAAGTTAATAGACGAGGGGTGACGTGGCTTAGCTGGTAAAGAGGTAGACGGAGAGGACTGAGTGTCAGGGTTCTTCCCCGGGCATTTCCCGTTCCCCTACAAAGGAAGGGAGATGTCGCTACAGCTACTACTAATATGAGAGTAAGACTTGGCCCGGATCGAAGGATATGAGGGAGGAGACTTTCGGAAGAGGTGAAGCTTACTCGAATGAAAAGAGAAAGCTTTGTCTTTCCTCGTGGGGTGGAGGACCAGGAGTCCTAAAGTCTTTCTTTTTTCGATTTCAGGCTTTTTGGGGACTGAGTCTCCGGGTCTAGAACCATTGCCATAGAATTTCTTGGTGTAAGCCTTGTAAGCTTTCCATTCCAACTCTCTCCTAGTCTTTCCCGTGTGTGTAAGGGGCTCTTGTAGGTCGATTGTTGTCTGATTGTTGTTTTCGATGTATTCGAGTTGGAAGTAGGGAATGCGGTTGTGGTTGCAGGTGGAGGTGACGAGCCCCGCCTTCCATTCGTTCGAAGCTCTCTCTCTACTCAGCCTCGCAGCTACGCTAGTAATCTGCTCAGGACCACCTCTGTCACCAAAGTAGCGTAGCCCACGGTGAAACCGTAGCGGCCTCGGAGCATGCAAACATCTCCTCACCCACGTCCTCTGGATCTATGACCTCTAGACTGTACCAGTCAACCACAACTACCAGTCTAGCAGCCAGCCGAGTCATGAGCGAACCGAAAGGGTAAGAGCGTAACCTCTTGGTAGCCCGGACGCGGATAATAATCGTGTCCATCACAAACCCTGCTATGTCCAACTGTCTCCCCGAAGCTAGAATAAACAAAGCAAAGAAAGGTAGGGAAGGGACATCGTACCACTGAGTCGGTCGCGGGTACAGTATCCTGCACAATACCCTATGCCACACCCTGTACTAGGGAGGATTCGATAGCACTTGCAAGAGACTGGAGACTGAACGAAGGCACACTGAACCTTGAAAGCAGATTGGTACTGGACAACTAGGACATCTAATGCACTGATAGTAAGCATTCCATCTAAACTCTGAACTTTCTTTCTGTCCTTAACCGACTCAAAAGGATACGGGAAAGCCTAGGAATGGCTGAACTTAACCCAATCTTCGCAAGAAGAGGCAATGTCAATTGTATCTGTGCTCCATTAGGCTGGATTCGCTTGCCTTGCCTTACTAGCAAATGTATCTAGCCTTTGTAGGTACATAAACAAAGAACGAAAGAAGGAAAGCACCATGTGCAGATCTCTCTTTAGATGCCAAAGCCTACAGCTTTCTTATCTTACCCTAATCGAATAGCTTGTTGAACTTCAGGAAAGGATTTCTCCTCAAAGACGGTTGATTCCAAGGGCGGGGAAGGTGTGCTCGCTGGAAAGGCGCGCTGCAAGCGCAACCCTAGCTTTGTTTGCTTTTCGGTATTGCTTTCTTAGCCGTGCTGTGTTCTCTTTCTTGCTGAGTTCTTTCTAGAACTGTGCTAATAAAGCACAGGGCTTCTTTTTTCTATTAAGATTTTGAATCAAAAACTTTCCTCCCTAAGCTAATGATGAAAGTCATTCTCATTCTGCTTGAAGATGGGGGATTTCTATATATTAAAAGCGAATAGTGCTTGCAAAGGAAGTAAGTGAGTTCCAGGCTGTCATTCGTCCAACCAAAAAAATCTTCCTGTTCCGCATGTTCCTCCTCCGAAAAGGCCTGGCTTCAATTGACATTACCTTTCCTTGCTTTTTACCTTTCGTATTCGGAACCGACAATCGGAAGAACAACAGGAACAGGTCTCTTGTCACTCTCCCCTCGCGCCACTAGTATTGAATGGTCCACTGTTAACTTGTTAACTAAAGGCATAAGCAACTGGATCCCATCGCTCCCTTCGGTGAAAGAAGCCTATTGTCGCACAATCGACCTCTAATGCATGATAATAGTCTAACTTTTAAGGCTTCTTATAAGCCTTATACTGATTGTTACAATAATAAGTGCTAAACCTTTCTTCAGACTTATATAATCTTAGGTTTCTCACCGAACGAGGTCCCCTTCCAGCTCTGATTGACCACTTCCAGTATAGGGCTTGTTTTCCTTCGCTACCATTCCTGGCTAAGCGAGGCTTAACCGAAGGAGAAGACATGGCTTCGCCACTTTTGACTCGTTAGGGAAGCTTTCTCCCCGGCAAGCAAGTCTCCCCTTGAAGGGTAAGACCTCTCAATGATAGCCCCTTCAACACAAGCTTAATTCCCTTTCTATGCCCATGGATGTGTACAGAAAAGATGAGTTTTTGAACGATAGCAGGTACCTTTAGCAGAAGTAGACCGGCACGAACCAAGCAAGAAGGAATGAAGTCAGGGAAAACCCTTTCTTTTCACCAAGCAAGGAGCTAACTCGCAAAGTAGGTATCCTCTGAAGTGGAATAAGTAGGTGCTGCTCGAAGAGGAAAGAAAGAGAAGTTGTTATGCCGATTGTAGGACGAGATCGAGACACCTATCTGAAAGCGGGGAATGGTTTCTTCCGGCCTCGTGCCATCTCATAGACAGGAACCAAGGGGCCAGAGATAGCTATCCAGCAATGGACAGTCTCTTTCCGAAATTAGCTTACTTCTAGTGATTCTTACCTGGGGGCTACATCCTTTTATCATTATAAAAATAAGAAAGTTCGATCCATTAGGTTCTTCGATTTGTCTTATACCTTTGGCACCCTTGGTTAAAAGGGGCAGATAAATAGTTTAGGCGAAATAGAATCAAGTCTCCTTACTAGGTGAAGCTACAACAGATAAATTAGAGGAAATCCATTCCATTCAAAAGAAGGGGAGCAAGACGGGCACTTGGTTGCCACCTTATTCGATTTGCCTGGAAAGGCTTTTCCATTTCTTTCCCAGCTGGATAACCTGAATATGAGTTACCCATATGCCCACCTGTTCTTTAAGTGCCTTCCTCTCATCTGCCTGTAACGAGAGCGTAAGCCGCAATTGAAGTTCGTACTTATTTAATTTAGGACGAGAAAGACATATTACTAGCTTTTGACCTAGAAGCTGACAGATGGATTGGCCTTGCCTACTTCAATGACAATGCCTGGTAAACATGTAGAAAAGACAGTTTAGAAGGCCTTTAGGGGCGTCATCCAACTCGAAATCTCGTAAGAGAAGAAAAAGACGCCCAAAAGTCCCATGTCTTTCTTGGTTGGACCAAGCGATTTCCGACATCCTCATTTTTAGAGCAAGAAGCGGAACTACAAGAAAGCTTTCTTTATCTTTATTTATGGATAACCAATCTTTTTTCAAATATAGTTGGGAGACTCTCCCCAAGAAATGGGTCAAAAAAATGGAAAGATCGGAACATGGTAATAGATCTGATACCAATTCGGATTACCTATTTCAATTGTTGTGCTTTCTTAAATTTCATACCTATACAAGGGTTCAAGTTTTGATCGATATTTGCGGAGTTGATTATCCCTCTCGAAAACGAAGATTTGAAGTGGTCTATAATTTACTTAGTACTCGGTATAACTCACGCATTCGTGTACAAACCAGTGCAGACGAAGTAACACGAATATTTCCGGTAGTCAGTCTATTTCCATCAGCCGGCCGGTGGGAGCGAGAAGTTTGGGATATGTTTGGTGTTTCTTTCATCAATCATCCGGATCTACGCCGTATATTAACAGATTATGGTTTCGAGGGTCATCCATTACGAAAAGACCTTCCTCTGAGTGGATATGTGGAAGTACGCTATGATGATCCAGAGAAACGTGTAGTTTCTGAACCCATTGAGATGACCCAAGAATTTCGCTATTTCGATTTTGCTAGTCCTTGGGAACAGCGTAGCGACGGATAATTCAGAATCTGAATAGGTCCAGTCCAGTGTCGGACAAATCAATAGGAAATGCTATTTGCTTTGTAAGAATGAACTTCACTTCATTGAAAGAGTTTCACGGGAGTCTGATATCATTGATAAATTGGAAGAAGTGTTATCGAACGATTTCCTGCAATTATTCCCAGTATGGAATGAGTAAAGAATCAAGCTACAAGTCTCGATCTATACAAAAGGGTTTTTGTCTTTCTTTTTTTTTGTTTCATTGATAGCAGAAGAGCCTTACTCTTTAGGGGCGCTAGCGCTTTACTAATAGAATATCAAGTCAAGGGGCCTGAAAAACGTAAGATAAGAGGCTGCTACTCTAGGCTCGCTTCGCTTCTTCGACGCTCCGCCCCTTAGACTAAAGCGCTAACGCGCCTTATATTTTCTAGTAAAGCAACCTTTCGCGCTAGGCGCTCACGTTTTTTGTCTGGGTGGAAGCTGGCGGTATTTTCCATTAAGTAAGCTTGCCGCATACACAGAATTGGGATCTCTCTCGCATGCAACTCTTTCTAGCGGGAATGGGCGGAACCGAGCGGGCTGATTATTTCGAAATTAAATAACCCTTTTTTTTTTTTCTTTCTTTTTCTCATATTCATATAAGTAAGCGTTGGTTGGTAGGAGCGGCGGGATGATGATGAGTATATAAACAAAAAAGACCAAAAAGAAGAAATGGCAAGAGACATTTTATTTCGATAGAGGAAATAACCATGTGGAAAACAGGGCAGGTATTCTCTACAATGACACCCGTAGACCAATTGAAAGGGATGTAGCGCAGCTTGGCCGTTTTGGGTACAGTACAAAATGTCACGGGTTCCAATCCCGTCATCCCTACCCTTCTCCTCTGGGCAGTAACGAGGAATCCATTAAGATCAATTCAAATTGGACATAAAAAATCTTTTATTTAATGAGACTATATGCATACAAATTTTTGGTAAGTAAGAAAATCATCCTTTTTTCTTTACAGTCGTATCTACTGTGATGTGATAAGAAAACGCTCTTAGTTCAGTTCGGTAGAACGTGGGTCTCCAAAACCCGATGTCGTAGGTTCAAATCCTACAGAGCGTGATTCCGAATCAGCAGACCCCATTACCGAGATATGACAACTCTTTTTTAAAGAAATAGTCAAAAAAATGAATCCATTTTCTATTTTGGAAGAACAACGACCAACTAACACTTTTACTTTAACTTATGATTCAAAAACATTAATTGCACATAATATATCGAATGAGAAGAAAAGGAAAGAAGTAAAGAACTGAAGCTGACAGATCGAGATTGGAGTGAAACAAGAAAAAAGAAGCTTACCAGGGCCCGCGGTAAGGCATGAATCAATGCAAGTGGACAGGCAGCAGCCATCCAATCCAGCTTTAAAGAAAAGAAGCCAAAAAGAACAGAAAGAAGTCTACGAGCGCCTATCTCTTCTCTTATCCACGCATATCGGTCTTTCTCCGGCTGCTCCAGGTAGTGCTCTTGGCTACTGCTTGCTTGGGACATTCTCTACTTACGGCTCTCAGCGGCACCCTCATTCTATCATAGATCGTAACAACCAGGCCCAGAAAGGTTGAAAACAAGAAATCGAAAGACTTAGATGAGAGCCTCGTGACCTCCTCTGAGTGCTATTCCCATCGTCAATTCTCTCATTCATTCACACGAAGGACTAACCTCTCCCTGACGGTCTGTAATGTACCGCTAACCCTCATTCTATTAAAGTAACCTTTAATCCTCTCCTTTCCTTAAGAAGACCATCCTTAGAACACGGGACTCGTGAGACAAGAAGACAGATCTTTCATAGCAATCGAGCGCTTGGGCAGCTGGATCGAAGGGCAAGCGGAAGGTAGAACCTCTACTTTGATGACAAGAAATGGAAAGAAGGATGCAATCGCGAATCTCTTTCTAAGAACCGGGGCCCTTACTCATCCAGCACTCGAAGATATCTAAATAGAAAGGGATGCTCTCGCCTAATAGAAGCCCTAGCGCCTACTTCCTTGATTACAATTACAAGAAAGGAAGATAAGGCATCAGTGCAACGGAGAAGAAGCCTTTCCAAGATTAGAAGGAAGTGTAGCTATCCAAAAGAGCGTCGGAAGCTATACAGTCCTCGTCTATTGTGGTATGAAGCGTCTGCCTACCGTCACTATAGATAGGGATAGGATAGACAAAAGATGAACGAGACCTGGATATATCTGTCTCGGCGCTTCCATGTAAGATCCTTAGCGAAAGCACCTATAGATCACCGTCCAAACTGCCTTTTGGGAATAGTTCATGCCGTGTGTGGATCGAACTCCAAGCAAGGGCGGTAAGGCGCTGTGGTCAATCTTCAGATATGGAGTAGGTACCGAACCGGAGTCAGAGTCAGCTGCGGCATTTCATTCAGTCAGCTTGGCTTTTTCTATAGTTTGCCTTTTTGTTTTGTCTACCTTCTTTAGTCAATGTCGCATTGGTCCATTCCGCTTAGCAGGCGTCTATGTTCATCGACTGGCATTCCGTTAGATTGACTTAGGCTTAGAACTCTGGCTCTACAAGAAAGGAAAGGGTGGCTATCCACTCCTCGATGAGGGTGACAATAACAACACTTGAATAGAACCTCTCTTCAATTGATTTAAGAAAGCTAATTAGCCAGAACTAGATTTAAACTATGAGCTACCCCCCCCCCCGGGAAGGGATCCAAAAAGACTCATACGCTTGATGAACAGACAAACCCTCTCTCAGACGGACGGACCATAATTTGGGATTCCCATAAGACAGGGACTAATCCAAATCTGTTGCCTCACTCTTTGTTGTTGCATCGAGCAGATCATTGCTAGTGGTGCCATAATACGCCTATGGGCTTTACACTAATCTAGTTGTGTCAGACGGGTAATCGAAGAGGTGAAGCAATTCTGATTCGATAGGTTTGAGAAGCGACGAAGTATGGGCATCCGTTTAGAGAGTTAAGGCGGCAAAGTCATGAACCCCAGGGAAATCCGCCGATTGGTCATCTTAAGCTTCTTGTTTGATCGGGCAATTTAAAATTTTTATGATAGAAAAAGAATCTTCTTCGATGACTCTCTTCCACTGGTACCATCCCATCTTGCTCTCGGTAAGTCAGTCAATAGCGGCTACTAAGACTATGGTTGTATAGGACGTATGAGGAGTCTCGCTCTGTAGCCTAGTTGATCTCTACCATTGGGCCTATTTGCCAACTGCTAAAGCGTAAATCAACCCAAGCCGAAGAGCCTTCTTCTTACCTTACACCTACCAAACCTATCTGGTTTTTGGCGGCCAGACAAATGTCTGTGAAGGGGGTGTTCCAAAAAGAGTAAGCTCATTCTCAAACAAAGTCCCATATTCACCCATCGCACTAGGATAGCTTGCATCTATTAGTAGTAAGCTTTTCCACCCACCTACCCGAACGAAGGCACCGGCTCTCTCTAGCGCTAGTGATCTATGGCTCTTAGGCCCCCAAGGGGGTATTCCATGCTTGACTGAATAAGAGCTTTTCACTTTAGAGGTTCCATATGCTCATCAATCACAATTGTACGTACTAGCGAACAAGAGAGAATCAACAACTGGTACTTTTTGGTTTAGCTCTATCGGTGAGTCTCCTAAATCGAATAGGTGAATAATAGCAAGAGTAGCTACAGATTTCTCTCTTAGGGTCGGGGCGTGGACTGGGGAAAGACTTGACTTAGACTACAGCTCTTGGGCACCTGCCATCATCGGCGAACGACGGAGCTTACCCGCGGCCATTGTCAAGGAACGATATCTCTTAAAGAGCCCTTATCAGACAGGAGATCTTGCTTTTTCTTCCTAATGAATCCTAAGACCCCCGCCGACTGAGAAATCCTGCATCAAGAGAGCCGGCCATCTAGCTGCCATTAAGCTTTTCCTATTGGGATTTGGAGAACGTCGAATCAGAGAATCTCTTTCACTCCCGGCTGAGTCAACAAGACTTGTGACAACAGACGGAAGAGCCCATCTTTTCTCTATGGTCCGGGCATTGAGCACAGGGATGAAAGTTGTTCAACAAATCAACAAGAGCGGAGTCGTTCACAACTATCTTCTCTACCTAATCCACTGCTCGAGCTAAGCGCAGGGCTTCTTCCTTGCAACAGCGGAGAACAGAGCAGCAGCAAGACCATCATATTGAATAGTATCGGATTCTATTCTGTATCAGAAGGACAGTGTAGACCCTTGAGTACGAAAGTAGGCTCTTTCTTTTACTAGGCTATTCTTCCCATTTCGAAAGAGGAGTTCCCAGATACCGCACCACTATTCTATTAATAGACCTTCCCGCCAATCCCAGGGGCGTAGCGATAGAAAGTTTGTCAAAGCGAGGGATGGGGGAATACACAAGATCTTGATTTGTCTCAGCCGCTCTCCCCAGGGCAGAATCTGTTTGATATCGCCGATACGTTAGTTAGCTTTCGTTTAGTAGCTTCATGCCACTCAAGCACAGCGAGGGGATCGGAGAGGAGCAGCATTGGGAAAGTCTGATTCAATGAAAGCCCTTTTGCCAGCGTAGATGAATCTTCTATCCAGATCTAATTTCGACCCGTCTTCCAATCCAAGACACCTTCAACCAACCGTAGAGATCAGGGTTGAGATATCAAAGTCGACCTCCTTGTCAGGTCAGATAGATGCCTGGCATAGAGAGATGCTTAAAACATCATTCTCTGACTGAAAACAGAAGCGACGAAGCAAGGAGCTTAGCGTACCGTTTTTGACTACCTTCTCTGTCATGTCTGAGTTCTAGGGAATCCGTGCTTTGCTTTGTCAATGTCACTTTCAATATGCTGAACACATACAAGTTTGATCATTGGCCATATAGAGAGATTATATACAGTGTGCCGTTAGGGAGGAGAACTAAATTGAATAAAGGAATTCGTGTTTACTACTGATAGTGATAGGACCGGCGGTGGAATAGAACTAATTAAAGAAAGCCCTTTGAAAGCACATCTTTTCTTTAGCATCTAAAAGTTGAATGATGAAAGAGATTCCTTTGATTTCACCCTTATAAGCTTGCTAGGTAGCCCCTCTTCCCAGGACTGTGACTTGTTACCGTCCTAGCTACGCTAGGGTTAGGGAACAGCACCCTAGTATACCCGACCCAATTCACCGAATAGTTAGCGCTGGCTTTGGTTCAACTCCTCGCTCAGGAAATCCAGAAATGGATGACATTTTTTTGGTCTTTTATCTTTTGCCCGCCAGCTCTTTTTCCACTTGGCTAGGGCCGACGCGACGTATCAGAGAGAGAGAGAAAAAAGACCTTTCCCGTTGTTTGATACAGGGGCAGCCCGCAAGATATGGCCTTTCTTTTTCAACTGTCAAAACCTTGATATCTTCATTCCTTACTCCATCGTTTGCATCAAGAAGAGCATACTCTCTTTCGAAGATCGCTGAAAGGGTAAACTTTCTATGCTTCCTTTGGAGAATCTGCTGGTGGATATCTTAGGCATTGGTGGGGCTTACTGACTTATATTGATCCCGATCTACCTATGCTTCAAACCAAGTACCGTAAAAAGGGTTTCTAACCCGCGAGCTTTTACCTATAAGTGATGGGAGTGGCCAGAACACCGGTTGATTTAGTGATTTACCCATCCAAACAAGTGGATCTATCGCGCAGCATCACTATAGAGGCGAGAGAGACGTATAAGTGCCCCGCCCCTGTAATTGGCTCGGGATCCGTATGGGTGGGCACTGGATATAATGCTGCTGACTGTGCTACCTTTGCTGAAGTTTGAGCCGAAAATGACTTTGTTTTTGTCGGATATTGTGTCAGCTAGAGATGCCCCTAGGTTCGACCTGCAGTTTCTCCGATATAGGTCCTTTCTTTCCGCCGGCTTTTTGTTCACAAGGAGGCTTCCCTGACCTGGCTCTTTGCCTGATTTATGCTTTTTTGGACGCTGCTCTATAAGCGCTACCGGTGATGCTGGTTCAACTACTGGGTTTGCAATGAGATCTGAATATGCCGGAGTAAACTGCAATTTCTGCTTAGTTTCCCGGTCAACAAAGTCCATTGGCGCGGGATCCGTATCTGGAGGCCGTGATACTGTTTGTGCTGCTTATTATGTATGGTAGTGGTAGTGGCTCTGCCTTTGTTTTTTAATAATCAGCTATTGGAAAACCTTGATCCAGAACCGGAGCAATTCCTTCTTTTTCTGTCTTGGTCACGGGCCTACCCCTACTCGAAAGGAAGTGAATAGCAATGCCTTTGACCTAGTCTACCTCCTCACCCCCATTCCCTTTATCGGTCTAAACCAAAAAGAAGAAAGCTTTTGATTCAATCTGTCTTAGCTCTTGTCTAAGGATTCGAAGCTGGCGAAGTAGTAGAAGTCGTCTCAGGCTTGTGGTAACTCTCTGCATTTGGTGGTGCTCCGCCGGGCAGTCCCCTGAGTTCGGCCGATGCTTGCTTTGTCTTTCTAGGTTCCGCCTTAGATTCAATCCCGCAGAAAGATCTTTATCCTTAGCTTAGCCCTTTACGAAGATATAGCTTGCTCACGCCTACCTAAGAAAGGGAGCTGCTAGTTCTAGGGCCCTAGCGCGAAAGCCAGCCCTTGCGAGGTAGGCTAAGCTAGAGAAGTAGGGAAGTCCTTTCTTCACGCGCATGCCTTTGAGTGCTTACCTCGACCCCTAAAGAGAGAGACCCGAAACTTTTCACATTTAGAAAGGACATTCCGGACGAATCAATCATTAGCAGAAGGAAAGAGCGGAAAGGCCTTTTTCGATAGAAGATGAGACGAAAGAAAGGATCACGACAAAAGAATAATGACGAGGCCAACTGGGATTCAAAAAGTTACCTTCCTTGAACCGCTTGCCAGCCTATCCCTATATAGAGTCCTTATATTTAGATATATATCCAAAGTAAGCGTAAGCCTCCACCTAGCTAGAGGCATGAAAGAACCCGGCAAGTTCCGCATCTAGGATTATTCTGTAATCACACCCGGCGATCCTTAATAGCAAGATTTTTGATTCAATCTGGTCCTAAGGGGCGGGGCTAGCGGGTAAGGCAAAGGCAAAAGGGGTATCAGCAGTTCGAGGAAGAGTTCCATAAGGGGGTTCCCCACAAGCGTTCTATAGAAGGGTTAAAAAGGAGCTAATGGGCTAAAGGGCAGACTCTCAGTAGTAAGACTCACTCTAACGTGGTGGATAAGGCGCTAACAATCTCTAGTTCTTATCAGTGCTTCGATGGCGATCCAGATGAGCCAACCAACGAGTAAGAGTCCCTTCAGACTAGCAGTTTATAATCAAGCAGTTGATTCGGGCAAGTTAGTTTGACAGCAAGCTGACAAGGGAAAGAGACGTCAGCTAATCTAGCTTAGATCTTATCTTATAAAGCTTAGGAAAGTGGTGCCTTACGCAAGCAAGCATCTTTTTTCGGCAGGATAATATGAATATAGATAATTCCCTGAGAGGGCTAACGATAAGAGAGCTTCGACGAATCCGCACTTGGCCTTTGTTTCCCTGGGAACCTGTTCCATTTTCAGTTTTGTTTGAAGGTAAGCCTTACCGAGACCCGTACATACAAAGTGTAAGCAATCTTTTTAAGGGAGGTAGGAGTTCGTTACAGGGAGTGGTGCTAAGGTTTTCATTCTAGCGCAAAGTCTTTATTTTGATTGTGATAGTAGGTCTAGGAGGTTTTGAGGATATGGATACGAGCAAAGAAAGAGGGTTTATCCTTGGGGTTTGACCATTGTGAGTTTAGGGTAATCCTGTTGAAAGCCTATCTAGTTCTATTTAAGTTCTCAGCCATTCAGTATGAGTTGGATTCCTTGGTGTGATGCTCAGGTCTTCTTTAAGCGAGTGTGAAGTTCAGTGCCTTTTTTAAGGTGAATGGAATGCTAAGTGCTTCCCCTTCCTTTCGAGACCAGGTGAGCTTTTTTTTGAAGGGGCAGTTCATTTTCAAGCTAGGTTAAAGAGCAATCCTGTGCTGTGATAAAGTAAGTAAGTAAGAAATAGAGATAGATATAAAATAAAGCTTAGACCAGCAGGCGGCCAGTAAGGATGAGATTTTATAAAAGCAGGCGCAAGTGAGAGTTCAATATTTTAGTGCTAAGAGTGACATAAAGAAAGAAGACGACATTCGACATTCATAGTTACTCGCACGTAAAAGCGAGTTTTCCTTTTATTTAAATATTTAAAGGAAAGTCAGCTATTTTTTTTTTTCTCGGGGCCGTCACTTATTCTGTTCAGGGGGAGATGAAAGACAAAGAAAGAGATCGGGGGACTTTATGATCGGAGAAAGGAAAGGCGCGTGGTTGGTGTATCACTGGGTCGGTGGGGGAACCCGTAGGAAGGGGGGACGACCCGACGAATTCACATCAGAAATCGCCAACATGAACACAAACTCAATCTTGAATTGCGTATAGAAAGAAAACGAACCACTTCTATTCTCGGAGCTGAAGTATATGAAGAATGGCTTGTTGGTCCCTTTCGTCCAGTGGTTAGGACATCGTCTTTTCATGTCGAAGACACGGGTTCGATTCCCGTAAGGGATAGGTACGTGTTCTCGGCCGCTTTCAGTTAGTGTGAATTGCTGAGTCTCGCTATCTGGCTGGAAAAGGTGGTCCGGAAGCTTCCTTTCTCCCAGCAAGCAAGACGAGATCACCACTTCTCTCAGTAATGGACTTTATTGAATTCTTCCTTAGTCTTAGATGTCCTTTCATAGATTCTCGAACCTCCGACAGACAGAATCCAATCCCCATTGCATGCGTTCTTTCCCACCTAAATACATAGTTCCGTCTATGGAGCCCAAAGCTCCAACCATGGCATTAAAGTAAGCAGTGACGTTGGCCTAGTCTCTCGCCCAGCCTTCTTCAGTGGCCAAGTTGAAGCGTTCAACGGTTCTTCGGCCTACCACCTTTCTTTTTTTTTTATGTTCTTAGAAATTTTTTGATTTTGGTTGCTAACTCAACGGTAGACGGCGTGCGGCTAACATCTTTCTTTTGTATGAAGAAAGGGATTTGTTCATACCATCGGTATAGTTTGTAAGACCACGACTGATCCTGAAAGGAATGAATATGAATGGAAATAAAGGGGGGAGAAGGTAATGAACATTACATTAAGAAAAGGTTCGCTTCGCTCTCAACCGCTACCACTAGCCGGAAAGGAAAGTCGGTTTCTTCTGAGCTTGCTTGCCGACAATTTGATCTGCGACACTTGTACCTCCCGCTTGCCAATAAGCTATAGTCAACTGAACTTTCACTTCACTCGCAAAAAGAATTCTGCATTGAACTTAGGTTTCAGTTCCTTCTTTCTGATCCGCCCTAACGTGCTCCCTCTATCTCCGAACTAAAGGACAGGAAGGTTCTCTCTTCTTAGGTGCTGGCTTTCGCTTTCCCAGAACAAAAGAACAAGGATTTATACGACCGGCCCTAGTCATTAACCTAGCATCTTTCTTTAACTCATAAGATAAGATAAGAAGAGTCTAAATTACTTACAAATCTTCCCTATCCATACAAACCAGAGAGTGCGCTTCTTTCGAGGCCCCTTCTTCGAATTGTTTCTCTTTGGGGTTGGGGCCTGGGCCGGTTCCAAACCGTCTCTTTCTTTTCTGTATGTGTACGAGAGGCGGGACGGACCCGTGACTTCTGCGTACCACCCAGGGATAGCGACTGAAGACAAGGGGTTCTGTCTCCGACATAGGAAGGAGTCTTATAAACGTTAGCAGTCTAGGTTCCAGTCGTACTTTCTGCTATCGACACAGACAGTGGCAATCGCAGCTGCATTTCTCGAGAGGTCTCTTCCCATCATCAAACCTTACCAGCCCTTGACATATGAGGAATATCGCGTGAGTGAAAAGCCATCTGAGTCGAGATCACAGCCTTCTTTCTAGCCCTGTGCTAAAGCAAAAGGGGCCTCCTTCTAAATGAAAAAAGACTTGTCGGAAAAGATCGCATTTTTTTTTTGGACCGCAATTACAATGGGAAGGCATCCCGAAACATGGTGAGAATCTTCCTTCCATTATGAAGATTCATTTATGAATTCTGAACGTTCATCTCTCTTTTAGTAGTAGTCGGAGTACTGGGGAATATCTTATCGTCAGAGAAGTCAAAAAGGAAATGCCAACTTTCCTTTCCCTCCTAAGCTCCTCATTTCACACAATAAACTCTTTTCCGACATTTCTTTACTTCACTCGCTTTCGAGTCGACGAAGAAAAGAAGATTAACAACACCTTATGGAGATAGCTTGCCTTCACTCTCACAGCTTGTGTGCCGTGGAAGGGGAAGGTCTTGCTTTGGTCAAGATGAGAGAATCGTGATGAAACCCTCCATTAAAGAGGTGCCTGTCGTACAGCTCAAAGTCATACGGCAAATAGCTCCGCCTCTCAGCTGCAAACAGCCTTACCTTAACTGGAAACCGATCACGGGAGCTGGTTTAGTGATTGCGTCAAAGCCTTTCGTTACTGTTGGGATGGGAAGGTCGACCCGGCTCTACCTATCGGAGCCGTTACGCTATCTTGCTTGTGGAAGGCGAAATCAGACAGCGCCCTGATCACAGAATTGCTCCACGATTCTCTGTTGAGTGGGGACGATTTCGAGCCTAGCGAAATGATATAAGCGTTCGCCGTCCTAACCTAAAGGTGTCGAAGGATGTCCAGAGGCGAAGTTCTGGCGGGGTCCGGGCATAGTGCTAACCAAACGGGCTTCATCTTAGGCTTGCCACCTAAGGAATTGGTTTTAGTGAAACAAGCAGAAAGTTTGTTATCGGCGGATGACGACTCCTAAGGCTTCGATCAATGGTAGAGATCCGATCCTTCTAGTGAGGAGATGGCCTCTGGTCGTGCGGGTAGGTTGCAAGAGGCTAATGCCGAGTCCATAATGTCCGTGATAGAAGAGTGGCTGCTGGGTGCAGATCTCGTACTTCGGTTGAAGTTTTGCAAGGAGCTCTCGCGATCGGCGCTCAGCAACATCAAGATCTGGGTGGCGCGATTGTTGATGCTGTTGATTCCGACACTCATGGTACTGAAGATGCAAATCCTCAAGAGCTGGGTGCTACGGTTACTGCTGTGACTGACGACTTCACGGATGCAACCATTCATGCTGATTCAGCTAATACAGTTGGGTCTGGTTCTCTTGGGCCGTCGGTAGGTCTGGGTATGAAAGAAGTCACGAATCAAGTTGATTCGTGCAGCTCCCCGTGGACCCCTCTCACATGCGCCCAAGTAACATGCTGGTACGGGCGGGCACCAAAAGGGAAGTGATTGGTGTTGTTGAGGAGGTGAAAATAAGTCATATAAGAGCGTCTGAAGCACGTGATCTGGAGTGAGAGGACCACGTCCTTTTCCTTAGATTAGATTATAGAAGCTACTGTTGGGACTGGGCTTTTTGGTATCTTTCAAGGCTTATGACGCTTTAGTGAACATTTACTTAATTGGGGCTATTCTTTATTCTTAATTCTTATAGGGTTACACTTGTTATAGCTAAAAAGACAGGAGTCAAGTAGACGGACTAGAAGAGATCCTTATGGTAATCGAGTGCCCTAGGCTTTCCTCGAAGCTATCTAACCCCCAGCTATCTATACTCATCTTCCCTAAGAGCTTTCTTTCTTGCTTTGTCTTCTGTCTCTAGAACCATCTGTCTGTCTTAAAACAACCTATCTGTGGTCAGTCTTTCTTAATTAAGGAAGATAGGAGTTCGTCGGGTCTTGTACAGGTATAGGCAAGATGTGATTCCCTGCTTTTTAGCTGCTGGAACTGTTGTATCAGTTTCTTTTCTTGTGAAGTCAATCCCTTCTCTCCAATTCACCTTTCCCAACCCTTGAGTGTAGGGCTTACCTTCTATATTATATCCTAGTGACTCCGGCCTTGGTGGCGTACTTCCTTGTCAGAATGACATTCAGCTTCCCTTGGAGCTCACGCGGAACAGACTGAAACTGAAGCCTATCAGTCTTGCATCGGCTCGGAGCTCTTTCTCCGCTCACTCACTGTCTATAAGCAAGGGTAGGAGAAAGGCATCGTCAAATAAGGAACATGTTAGCTCGATTTCCTTAATAAGGTAGACTGCCGATATCGACATTTGCTGGTAGCGGAAGAATGAATGCCCGGTAACAAAGGAAGGGTCAAAAAGCCCTTGTGGTTGTTGATGCCAGTGTAGAATTATGAAGGAGTTCTATGGAATTTACATTTTTGGAAAAAAGAGTGAACATCAATAGTTGGAATTAGCGGAAGACTAACTTACAATCAGTGTGTCTAGGGTTTGTCTTCTTTCGTCAATCCATATCTCCGTGAGCGGTCTAGTGCTCGTTTAAGTCAGCGGCTCGGTATATGGCCCAAGATCAGCTATCTGGATAGCTAGCTCTACTCTTTGTTGTACCGGTTCTTCGAAAGGCTGTCTCATTTCAAGGGAGGGCGACAGACCACCGAGGACCTTGGCCTAGAAACTCAATCGCAGAATGAAATTGTAGGGTTCCAACTGTCTCTGAATCATCTCCATCCTAGCTTTGGCCTCTGCTCCATCGAGACTATCAGTCGGCCCAATTACCTTTTGAACTCAATCACACACGCCTGCTACACATACAGTATCCCTTTAGCCACAATGAGGGGGCCTGTCACACCCCCCGTGATACAGCATGGAGCTTCATCTTGAAGGCCTATCACGAATTGATCTCTCCCGCCTAAGGACCTCAGGTGTCCGATCTCTTCCAGCTCTTGGCGAACTCCTAGCTCTAAGCAATCTAGCTCTTCTGTCCTGGCTCGGGCTTACAGATAGGACTTCTAGCAACTCTCTACCTAGAAAGGACCTGACGGTACGCTCTCTTGGTGGATGATCTCTTGGTGAACTCTATCCTATCAAGTATGGCTATCCGACCATACTAAGAACTCAGTCCAGGGTCACGGAGTCCGTCCTTCTAGTAAAATAACTTTCATTTCAGAGTTAATAACGTAGTGTAGTGGATGACTGAGCTAGAGCTAGCTTTGTCAGTATTCGCCCCTTTCCTTTTTAGGGAAAGCCTTCGTGAGGGGACCGAAGTATAAAAGAGTGTAATCCTTTCCCTGTCTGATGAACTTCTTTTGGAACCACCAGCTAGCCGACTTCGACTTTAGTTGCCTAGCCTTCCAACGGTAACTGACCCCATCCCCTATTTTCTATTTCCTCCATTCTAAACTGTAATGACTGAACTAGATTATCCCTAGCTCCAATGAATTGTAAAGAAGAAAGTCAAGACCTTGCCGATGACTACATTCCTTAGAAAGGGCATCTTTCCCCCTTCATGAAGGAGGAAGACCGCTAAAGGAGGAGATGTTAGCCATTTGGTACTCGTTTTCCAAAGCCCTAGCTATAGCTGCAGGATTGGGAATGAAGACAAGAGAGCAAGGGGTTGTTAAACGAACCTGAATATACCGATTCTTTATCCTTTGCACTGCCTAAAGAATTCCACATAGCACGCTGATAGCATTCACATCCCCCGAAAGGTCGGGTGAAGGCGCCAGGCGCTACAGCAACTGAATTGAAAGATGATGAAGTACGGCTCTCTGACTGGTGGTTCCCTCCTTCTATTAGAGGAGCAAGAAGAGTCTCTTCTACGAGAATATCAAATCACATCACGGACCCACCGATATGGATTTTGAACCGCTGCTACTGCAAGCCCAGAGGGAAGAGATCCTCTAAAAACGGTTGGGTTGCTGATGCTCCTTCTCCGACAATCCTGTTTTGGTTAAACCCCATTGTGGCTGTCCTAATCTGAGCAAGTGACAACCGTTTTGGTACCGTCACTTACTATATGTTTTGCCTCCATTTTCTCTTCTCTCGTATCTGTCCATCTTTCTGATGGTGAAGACGTCAGATGTTGAAGCACGCACCCTTTCTCCTATGCTATGGGTAAAGAATCAAAGGCAACGAGCCAAACCCAGTTGTTTTTAGGAAGCAACCTCCTCCCTGTGGTTTCACCAATGCCTTTTCTTTTAAGCGCCTCTCACAACGGACTCGACACCAATCCCGGCAGAAGGATTTGGTTACCATAAGTGGGGGCATGATCAAGAATTTGGCCCTTGTTATAACAGAACAATTATCATATAAAGATGCTCAAGCGAGGAGATGTTACGACGTCTGCGGGCGCAGGGAGGCCAATGGTAGGAAGCTTAACATCATCTTTTCCAATAAGTTAGTCTCTCGAGGCTTACTCGTTCCGACCCTGAACAACCTTTTTTTTTCAAATGATCCAAGAAGATGAGGCCAAGTATGGCCCATGGAATTCCGTTACTGGCAGGAACAAGAGGCCCCCAATATCGAGAATCTTAACCAAAGGAAAGAACCTGATCAGGCCAACAAATAAGAGGTAGACCTCAGTACAAAACTAAAGCTGGTGAGAGAAGAAGCCCAAACCATTATACGGGCCCTCCTTCTAAAAAAGCAAACATCAATCGGGATAAGAAAAGCCCGCCACCTGAGAAAAAAGAAAGAAAAAGCCGACGTCTCTCCAGCCCACAACCCAAGATCCCCACTATTGTATTGGGGCAAAGGTATATTAACCAGGAGATCCAACCGGAAAGACTTTCGAGAAGGTGATTTCAATGGTTTATATGGTTGCCATTAGGGACCATGTTTACTCCCCTGGTCCTGTCTTCGCCGGCCCTGCACCATCAGAGTTCTCCCAGTTCTTTCCTAACCCCTCTTCGTCTCTCCCTTTCCTTGAATGGTCTGTCAGCTTCTGTTGGTCAAATCTGTCAGGGCCCCTTAGACAATTGGGCTTCCTGGGTAAAGCGTCTGAGTCCCCACAAGGGAGAGGATTTTTCAAATTAGGTATTTTTGATGCTATTATGATGAGCCTGAACACCCCTCCGAGTCACAAACCGCAGATCTCCGCTACTCTTATGTTTTGGTGTCTGGCTGAACAGTCATTCCACTTTCGTGTGGGTGCCATGGTTCCGACCATGATGGATGTCGTGGCTCTGACCGGCCTTCCTTGGACAGGAGAGACTGCTTATGCGGGAATGTCTGTCCCTGATATCGAATACCATCGGCCAAAATCGGCGGGGAAGCCTGGCCCGGCCTATGGTACCTTCATAGATACTTGCATGAAATCCGATTCTTCTATCTCTGAAGATATCAGCTTCTTGTCCTGTTGGTTGAACCGATACCTCTGCAGCTCTCCTACTCTTGCTATGACAGCCGACTTCGTAGACCTGGCAAAGGTTCTCCATAGTGGTCGGAGGGTGGCATTGGCCCCCCCCTTTCTTATCTTTACCGAGGTATGAATGAGGTTTTTGAGAAGTCCGTCGGGTACTTTTCCGGGGCCGCTTTGGCTATTGCAACTCTGGCTTCAGGCCTACTTCCCTGATCTCCGATATGATCCTCCTCCCTCGCCCGTTCATGATTTCTCTACCTATGGCTCATGGCTGTCTAGTTTCCCGCTGAAGGAGGTGACATTCCATGGTTGTTTTCAAATCTTCTTGGGGCTTTCCTCTGCTTTGCTTGCTACCCCCTTCCCGTTTCATGCCTTTCCAAGAACGCTCGGTAGGTCCGGACTGGTTTAGAAGACTCCCTTCTGTTCCTATTTCTGGTCAAGCTCGCGACGACCATTCTAAGGTTTGGGGCAGTTTCCTAGTGTGTCGAGATTTACATTACGTCAAGCCGGGACTTCTGTTAATGTTCGTTGTGGGGTCGAGCCTGCCTTCTTTACCAGCTATATAAATATATGCGACGTTTTGTCCTCCTTTTCATCTGGAGGCAAGATTTGTTTTATTCTAAGAGGTTTAGAGAGCTCGTTTTTTTAGTAAAGTATTCGCTTTTTCTTCTTTTTATTTTACGTTCTTTCCTTCTTTTTTTCCAAAGTGTCAAGATCTTATTTGCCTTTTTTAGAAAGTTTTTCTTTTACGATCGAAGAATCAAGATCTTGGAAATATGATTCTAGAAGAACCGATTTTTGATTTAAAAGGTAACCTATCCGCCTATTTCTGCCCGCAGATAAGAATCCTATCATTTCTGCTACTCCGCGTGAGCCAACCTCTTCCTTCCCCACGAACCTTGGATGATTATCCCAATAGTGGGGCCCCGGGCGGCGTTGAGGTTCGGCTGTGAGTTTCTTTCCGTGATCGGCCCGCGAAAGGCGTTTGCAGCTTGGATTTAGTATTGGTTTTCGCTCTTTGGACTTAATTGTCTGGCACAGACCATTGTTCACTCGCTTCCTAGATCCTCCTCTTTGTTTTATTCTTATCATACAGCCCGGACTTTCCGCATGAGCCAGGGGGGCATGGCGTGAATCCTTTCTCCGGTGGATAGAGTGTCAGGCTTTCGCGTATGGACTGGCGCGATAGCGATAGATCTTTAGTCGACCGAAGACCTGACTGAGGGAGATTGAATGAGCTACCCTTACGTAGATAGATCGATTGAACCACCCCTGCTTGTGATCGAGTCTGGCGATAGAGTTATGCCTGGCATAAGTACTCCTATTGGAGAAAAGGCAAATCCGTCCCCCATATGCCCTTCGTTCTCCTGTCGTATGAATGTCTGTTTTCCCCCCCCCCCTTCAATGCTGTCGCATTCTTGCCCCTTTTCGGTATGGTCCTTTCATTCAGGCCTTTCCTTATGCACCGATGGTTTCATGATTCCTTGAAAAAAAAAAATGTTTGCGAGCGTCAAAGCACCTAACCATACCTACTACACCATGCACTCCGCCGGTAATCAGCCCGGACATGAAAGTGCATTTGGAAGCATATGTGTGCCACTTTGGCACGAGATTTCAGCTCTACTTTGACTTTCATGGTTCCACTGTTCGTCGAGATCCCTTGAGTGCTACTAAATGTAGAGAAAGACATTCATAGCTTGAACCTTCTGGTCACTTCATTCCCTTTACATAAAAAAAGGTTTTGCTTTTCCACCTACCTCCTATGAAATCGTGACTATTTATTTATATAAATCCAAAAACCTGCTGTCACTCCACTGGCTGTTAAGAAAGCTCCCATGAAGGCTTTTCCGGTTGCTAAGGCTGGATCAATTACTTCATCAGGATCCACCTCTAAAGTCGGTTCGCCCAAAGCCGCAGTGGCTACTGCAACAACTCATCAAATCGAAAAGATTGGAAAAGAAGATCCACGCCGACGGCTGTTATCTCCAAAGGTGAAATAAAATAAAGCAAAACTCCTACTTCTAGAAAGAAAGTTGCCGCTCCGGGAAAGAGGGGCTTCACTCCCTGGGAACAAAAAACCCTTCCTTTGATAAATTCAACTATTAGAGCCATTTCTTTCGGGTGATTTCGACTTCGAAAGCCATGAGCCTCATTCACGAAAGCCTACGGAACAAACTTTCTAGTCGATTCATTCTAATTTTGGTTTTATCCTTTCTCCTTCCTATTCTCGCCTTGCCTTGCCTAAAGAACCTCTTTTGGGGCATAAAAGCCTGATTTTAGCCTTCCCCTATTATGGCCCGATCTCAACAAGCTTCTGCTCTGCGACTTGCTTTGCTTAAGCTTAAGCCAACCTATCTATAGTGTCCTTTGGGAAATGGGAAAGAAGACTTCTTTTTGATCAGTTCAGTATAGGGGGGAAAGACTCGGTACTTGCTATAGCTCTTGTTACTACTGGCTCCCTAGCTACCGTCTTAGTTGTATTAGTTAATGGCTCCAACCCTTCTTGCTTGACCCAAACCTTCGAACTGCAACAGATGCAGCAGGAGCTAAAAACAACTTACTACTTGAACTCGCTACTAACACTTGGCGTTTAGCAGCAAACAACTACAAGATAATAGGGCCACAGTAACAGTAAGGGAAGCTGAAACCGTAGCTTCACTCCTACTCTCTTACTTAACTTAAAGAGCTTACACGAAAGCTGCTGAAGGGCTGGTGCCATTCTAGTCTACTAATCGAGTCCGTTCAATCGGTGTAGCTAAGCGAGTAAGTCCGTAACGAATAGAAGAGTAAGCCGGTAACGAATCCAACAAGGAAGCTTTCAGCTAAGCCCCGTTTAGTTGATTCCCCCTCTGTCTCAAGGCGGATGAGTCCGTAATAGTCTTCCTTCTTTTTCCGAAGGTTGTTATCGAGGTGGTTGTTGCAGCTCTTTCTGCTGTTGCCCTTTTCTTCTTTTTTTGCTGCTCCTAACTCTAGTATAGGGGTTTTCGGGAATACGTCCTATGGCAAGGAGCTCTTTTTCTGTTCCTTCATCTGCTGTTTTAGTCCCCCCTTTCTTAGTATTCCAAGCCAAGTGGTTTCTTCTCAAGGTATCCGGGTCGGCCGGGTGCCGGATCGGGGTTCCATGTTCTCCCCCCTGGCAGCTGCCGAAGCGAGGGTCTTTTTCGCCAGCCCTACTAAGGCTTCTGCGGGGAACCAATCTGATCCGTAAATAGATCTCCTGCTAGGTTGGCCTTACCTGCTTTCCAGCTTGCCTTTTCCTCCCCGCAATGAGAACTTCCCTTTCGCCTTTTTCACTTGAAATGAGAACTTCTTTTTCCCCCGTCATCTAAAGGGTTCGCTTCCCTCTCCTCCCCTGTAATGGCAGCAGCCAATCGGTAGTTTAGACCCTATCATTAGGGATTGCTCCACTTCAACCTTACCAACCCCTGTGATCGCTGCTGAAGATCTTTCTGAATCTAAGCACTCCTGCCTTCCACAGCTCTTAACATGGAATGTGCTCGCTGTTGTAAGCGATTTTCCCGGAGTTGTAGCTTTTAGCTGTTAGCTTTTATCTCCTGCCAACCTTTTCTTTGAGAACCACAAGTCCAAAGCGAGTTTCCGTACCCTGCGTTTAGTCGGCTCCTCTTTATCTTTAGTCTTAGACTTTGTCGCTGATTCGTCCGCTATATAAGTTTTCGGTGTCCGGAGACTCTTTGTTTAGGTTCCTTCATATCGCTTCTTTGTTTCTTTTTCTGTTTGTTTCGGGCGAAGTGAGCCGGGGATCGGCGAGTGAGGGCAGCGTCAATCGGTGTAGCTAATGCCGTAGTGAGTGACCAAGGGGAACGCTCGGAGTGAGGTAAGTCTTCCATGATTGGAAGGCTAGGGAATGAGCGTAGTGAGTTAGCAAGTGCAGACAGCCCTAAATGAAATGGTCGATCGAGCGCGGCGTCTCTTCTTTGTTTCCTTTGTTGTTTGTTTGCGGCTCTCCTAGTATTAGGTTTGTCGGAGTTTCATCCGCTTGTAGCTGATCCGATGTCGGTACTTCGTCTTGTGAGTTTCTTTTTTTTCTTTGTTTAATGTGAGCCGTGAAGCTCGCCGAGGTGGGTGAGCGAGTGTCGTGTGTAACCTTAGTGTGCCCTAAGGTTGTTTGTAAGGTAGCTCGCTTGTTTCCTTCTTTCGTAAGGTTTCCGTCTTAGTAGGAACTCCCCTAGTAGCTTCTATTCCCCCTACCCAGTAAGTCTTCCTTTACTGTTAGCTCCTTATCTAAGGGGTAAGCCCCTGTAACTACTAACAAGAGAAGGTCGCTGCTGATGTCCCCCACCCACCCATTAATGAAGAAGTGGGCTACTTCTGACCAACATCCATTCTCAAAGATGGAAGTGTTGAAAGTCCTATTAGGACCTCCAATAGCCGAAGAGTTGAGTTCCTTCTATACAGATGCAGTTTCGTTTCCTGCTGCTTTAGTTAGGTCGTCTGTAACTCCCGACTGAGTTCATTATGTACGCTGTCCCTTATCAGTACCACCCCATCGATAACATGCCTTGATTGTTCCCTTTCGTTCCCAGGCACACGCGCTGGATGCGGACATTGAATGTCCTCACCGATCAACCGCTCATGAATGAACACCAAACAACCAAGCTTTTGACTGGTCCCTTATGAAATGACTTTTCTCGATCAAAATGGCAGGAATTGGGTCCTGACATGTGCCTACTGAAATACCTAGAAAGCATTCCTTCACTTTCCTTATAAGGGGCGCTGCCTGATTTGCATGAATGCCGAACCCCAATAAATGAGTATTGGTTCACGTCTTAATCATCCCATTGTTTTCAAATAGACATGCCATATTGGCTTTCTCCGAGGCCATAAGAAGGTAGTTGCTTAGGGACCATACAAGTAGCGAATAAGGGAGTTGCTGTTGCCGCTCATACAGGAGGGCGGATGTAACTAATGAATAGAGAAGGGGGTATCCCTGTGTCCCCCAACTGTTAGCAAAGATGGACCCGTACCAACTTCAATAGTCTCGGATATGCCCCCTAAGCTGTAACCACTGCGTGAAGGCCTTTTTCAAGTAAACAGTCAACAAGTAAGTCGGCTGTTTCCGGCCGAAAGCTACATCGCAGTAATGAATACAACCAATTAAGTCGGTAGCACCTAGAGCGTCGAAGCCTTTAAGGTAAGGAAGGGGGGGCGTTCGTCAGTGCTTTACTACTCCAGAAGTCCTCTCTATCGGGTTCACGCTCGAAGCATACTGAAATGTATTGAAAATTGCCTTTTATGTGGGACTACCAGCCAGGTGAGCCAGACGCACGTGAATCGTCGAGTAAGGTTCCGACCTACATTGACCATTTCGCCTGGACCGGAAGAGGCATCTATGAATTGACTGCCATAAAGTAAGAACCTACTAAAAGATTGAAGCATCATGGAGAGGGAGTTAGGCACTACCTAGCCCTACGCCCCTTTTCCTGTAGTCGTCAGCTCGTTCTTGACAGATCCTTTCGGGTGTTCATAATCTGGAGTAAAAGGATTCGAACCTTTGCATGCCGGTACCAAAAACCGATGCCTTACCACTTGGCTATACTCCATACGGCCTGTTTTGGACGATAGAGGGGAGAGAGGGGGAAAGGAGAAGGAGGGCTCGAAGAACGAGCCGTGCAAGAACGCGGGGATATAGCAAGTAAGCAGCGACGGTTCTCCCTTTAGGACCGACTACAACAAGCTCGCGACTCTAATAGAAACAAAGGGTGACGCTCTCTGCTCTATTTGCTTGCAATGCTATACCTATCAAAGTTGGCGAACGCTTCTTGTTCTCGCCCAGCCGTTTCTTTTGATTATTATTTAATAATAACCTAGACTAAAGAAGAAGCTCCTGAATCAGCGCAGGGCCAAATAAGCAGCAGGAGAACTTGACTAACCTGCCGCCGGTGACTTTAAGAAAGAGGGTCCGGGTCCAATTTCTAATGAAGCGAAGGTCCCCCGTCACTCCCTATTCTCTCTTAAAGCTAGCTCCGCGAGAGGTTAAGAACTATTGACTGTAAACCATAGCAGTTACACTCACTCAATGGAAATGTTCGCTTTTGGAATGAAGATGGATGAGCAGGCACTCACGCCTGGACCTGATGAAGGGAAAGATGTCACCGGTCACTATACTGGGGGGGCGAGACATGACCGCGACTAAAGATTCAAGTACCGTTGAAAAGACTAAAGGAACGGGGGGAATGACTACCTGTAATAAAGCACAGGCTAATACGAGCCGACCAGAATAAGCGACGGCTTATATTACCAGATCCTCGACACAATCTTCCTAGAGATGGAGAGCCCCTTGCCTCGCCTTTTCTAGGTTGGGTCGATTTTTCATTTACCAATGAATTGGATCCGCCCCGATCAATAACAATAATGGGCTAGAAGAAAGGTTCTGTGACATGGACGCCCAACTCGATCGGTCGGTTGGCCCACCTAACAGATGATGAGATTCTCGTTGATCGAATTTTGAAAACTCTTTCTCACTATTCTATTAAGAACAGTAGAGCTTTCGATCAAGATGTTCTCGCCTCCCCCGTTTGGGCTCTCGCTCGAATCGGAACCTTTACCTTTATGCGTTGGTAGGCTTTCGACGTGATCTAATAGCCTACCTATCAGGCGCCAATAAAAGAGAAAGTTTTCGCATGGACTTCTCATCTGATGCAGAACTTATTTCATAACCACCATCCATCACCAATCACATTCCACATCCCACTTCAAACTTTTCGATTCCTCGGGCCTCTAGAAAGGCATTCCAGCTTCAGAGGCAGGTGAGCCGGGTCAGGAAGGAGTGTCGACTGCTGGGATCGGATCCTATTCGAAGCACTCCACCACGAATAAGAGTCTTTGGGTTGGATAGGCAGTAGAGATAGGAGTTCCTATCTCTAGGGCGGGCTTTCACTTTCAAGACAGAGATGCACTACTCCATCTGGAAAGGGCTTTTCCAGAAGGGAGTAGAGAAATCAATAGAAAAAATCCCTTCCCGGCCGGGGGGACTCTACGTCTGGGTCTTATCTCAAACTCGGATTAGGAAGAGTGCCCTTGAACTAAAGATCAATCATAATAAACAATACAAGAAAAGAAATGGATTCTCCTGCCGGCGAGAAGGGGGGAGATAGGGAAGAGGAGATGGAGATTCAGGATATATATTCACTCCACTCCATAGATAGTGAACACAGATTTTTGTTTCTCCTTTCGGGTCCGCGCTGGTGGGTTTTCCTTCCATTCTCCCTCTTCTTCCGCTCCGGAATAAGGAACCTTAGAATTCACCCTACCTGTCGCTGTCGATGAAAAAATGGGATTTTATAGGACCACTAGCTAGCGGATTAGTTATGGAATGTCCTACTCCTGCCTGAGCTTTCCGATCAACTAATCCCCTATTTCAGGGACATCTCTGTGTTAGGTAGGGCCAGGGATCTCTGATTAGTCGAATGAGCATGAGCCCATCCCTCTGGCCTATCATTTATTGGTCGATCCGGCGCTCCTGTATCTCCTGCGTTGCGTCTCCATGGGAGCCCTTCATACAAGTTTGCTGATAGGAGCCCCTCTAGTCGAATCAATAAAAAATAGAAGTTTAGGCTCGTCAATCGACGATCTACTGTTCCCTCTTCTCTTAGTTGCAGATGCCCATGCTTTGATTCGAGAGCCCTAGCCAGTGATGAATCCTCAGTAAGATCGGAGTATTGAATTCCTCCTCCCTTAAGTCCAGTTTGAACCCGTCCCAGCAACCTGCGCGGAGAAGACAAAGAAGTTGGGAGTCTATGCCTTGAATGAATCAGTAACAACGGATTAGTGGAATGAGGGATCAAGAGACAGATAGGGGGGGCTAACAATCATTGGTGGACCCTCCCTTGAACGAACGGTCACGTAGCTCGTGACTGAGTTGTTTAGGTTCTTGAATTCCATCTCTAGTTGGGGTTTCGGTTCGAAGGTTAGAAAATGTGGTGCGGGTTCATCTCTCTCGACCAGTTCAGGTTCAAAGGAAAGGGTGATCAGCGGGACCCAGACTTTAGATCTCTTCTCTATGGTGGGAGGGTTTTTTCGTATCATGTTGGGGAGGCCAGGGGAGACGGATTGGATCGAGAGGCCTATGCCTCTTCTTTATCGATAGAATTCCCATCATTTGCAGTCTCCGGCGAAGAAGACAAGGGCGAGGCCCCGAACAATTTCATTGCCGTGACCTCCATCCGTCATTAGTAATCGTGATCCGCTTTTCCTATTCACTAGTACACTGCGCGCTACAACTAGCAGCCCCTTTACTAGTAAGGGAAAACGCTAGCGCGCAACGGCTGAAAAGCCAGCAACTTGTTAGGAGCAGGTTCCAACCTTTCTTATTATTAGTAAGAAAGGCGCGACGGCCCCCTACCCCTAGGGGTAGGGGCTGCTTGCTGCTCGACTCTATCTCTAAAGGAAAGGGGCTTCTGCACTGCTGCCTACTCCACTCGTTATCACTAAACGACGAAGCCAAGAGCGGAAGGAGGGACTTGAACCCTCAACCTCAGCCTTGGCAAGGCTATGCTCTACCATTAAGCTATTTCCGCCAGCTACGGTAGTGGCGAAGCACTACTGAGCAATTCACGTATCACTTGATACAGACGACTTCTGTTTTTCCGCCGGACCACACTCCATACCCCCGATCGAGCTACGAGCACGAGTAGGTAGGCGGCTAGGGCTGGTAAGGTTCCAGCCTTCTTTTTTTTTGCTTCGCGTCAGATGAGATGATGATTAGTGGGTCAGGTACAGCGTGTGCTCTTGATCACAATCACTAAAGGGGCGGGCTGGAGGGGCTGCCTTTTCAATCAATCTCCGGCCGCCGCTATTGGTGCGAGTTGTAAGGAGTCTTGGTCTCGAGTCGAGCTGGAGCGTCATTTCATTCTCGTAACGGGAGTGAGTGCACCGCAAGACCAGACAAGTTACTCCTTCGCCTCGCAGCGGCGGTATCTGTCGTCCATCCTAAGACGGCTCCTCTTATTCTAAGATAATCCAAGCAGCAGCTCCACAAGTCGGAAACAGTCGATTTCTGAGCCATTCGTTCTCCCCTCTCGGTTGGCCTTTGCCAGCCACTAGAGCAAGTAAGAGAACCTACAGTGAATGAACAGATAAAGAACCGCAGATTTGGATCGGATTGTACACCTTTGTGTCTGGCTATGTATATGGATGCTCATAAAGATATGACGGGACATCGCTCTCCTTTCTTTTTTTTTTCTTATAGTTGTCATAGATCTCTCTAAAATCGTCGGGGCAGTCCTTGACTTTCGCAATCCAGTCACGCAGTTCTGCGATCTCTATGTCGGGGGTGCATTTCAAGCTCAAGCCCCATTATACAGAGCGCAGTTTCGCACCTTAGTGCGTCGGGCTGATTTGCCACCGCGGGAGCCCCATATCACAATGGAGTTTCAACTGTCTTGAAATCAGGGAATGAAGTTCCTTGAGCATAGCTCCGCCCCTCTTGTTCGAGTAAGTCTATGCCTAAACACAGGGCTAGATCCGGGTGAAAAAGAAGAAGCCCAATATCAGTAAGAATAGCGGCTGCCCCCCTTTCCTGTTGGAAAGGAAAAAGGGCGCCAGGGCCCTTTTAAATGACGAACCCCACAGATGATAGGCCAGGGCAAGGGCGGCATATCGACGGAGATTAGGATCAGCTTGGATGAATAAAAGAAGAATTGGTAGAAATTCTCATAGGTGAAGCAAACCCATTTTCAGACAAATAAGATAAAAAACGAAACTATAGTAGATAGGAAAGCCCCGGAGATTCTATGGAAAATGGAAAACGTCGAAGTAAGCTGGGGTTAATGCAAGAAGACACTTCGAAGGAACGTCTCGACTAGGGGTTCGGTCCCCTCTAACTGTATCCCTTCCTTTTTAGACTAGCTCTAAATACAAAGTAGGTCGGACAGACAATTACATATATAAGCAAAATCTCGCTGTGAGCGCTACCTAAGCACTGTTGAAGGCACTCAGAGAAGAGTGGAAATAGTTCTAGGGCTTCTCACTAAGACTTTCGACTCACTGCCAAAAGCTCCTTCTTGTGCGCTAACGCTGGAAGGGATGGTTTTGGGTGGGATGGGAGAGAGACCACTGGAAGACTTAGTCGTTTAGATAGAGATAAGAGAGCTATACATAAAGAATATTGAACTCCCCAGGCGTTCACTAAATGCATTTCGCTTACAGTCACTAGGAAGGGGTTCTAGTAACGAAAGATTCCTTCTATAGCTATAGGTAGGCCACATTTCTCATATTCATTTCAGTGCTTTAAGCTCTAAATCCATCTGTAGCAACATTGATCGCATCTCTAGGGATTTGACCTCATCTGCTCGTTCATAGGGGAGGTTGATCATATATCACATATCACCAGAATTTCCGGATGAAAATCTATTCTCAATAGAGAGAGACCTGTCGTAGCGAATGTATTTTGATGGGGCTGCAAATCTGAAGGGATATGGAATATGGGTCTTGTTGGTTAGCCCCGATGATCTGCACATTCCTATCTCAATTAAGCTGAACTTCGAAACTACCAACAATGTCGCCGAATACGAGGCTTGCATTCTGGGCTTACAGGCAGCTTTGGAGATAGAGATAAGATCATAGTCTATGGTGATTCTTCCCTCATAATCAACCAGGGGAAGGTGAAAAGCGAAAAGTTAGCTCGTTAACAAGCATGCCTGGAAAAGCTAGCTGAGGGATTTGAACAGGTCAGCTTTACCTACCAGAGACGACAATCCGTTTTTAGATGCTCTAGCCAAGATGGCCTTCATGGTTCGAATTAGACTGAAATTGCACATGGGCATCACGCAGCGTGATGAGCCCGCTTATTGCAAAGCCATTGAAATACGGGCCGAAGTATAGATTCCCTGGTTCACAGACATCGAGAACTATAAACGAGAACGAGTACCCGCCCGATGCGGATTCAAGGACTTTTGCAGGCCATTTCAGGAGTTCACCTTCCCTTCTCGTTCGATTCCACACCGGATTCACTATCTTCTGAATCATGCCCTTCCTTCTCGTGAGAGTTGATCTTCGAGTTAGAGTGTCTTCTGTCCGATTCAGGCTGATTGGATCACTGAACTTGGTTCACTAAAGAAAGAATCCGCTTTCTATAGGAAAGGAAGTTTCCATGCCATTCGTCTAGCTCCCCCCGGATTCGGAGCATCAAAGCAAAGAGTCGATTCTCTAAGAAAAATAGCTTATCCCCTTTATCCTTACCTGAATGGAAAACCAAGGCTGAATTTCATGCTTTCAAGCACAGTTTAATAATAATGGGGATGAGTGCTATCTTAATAGTTTATTTTATAAAGGTTGCTTCTAAGAGAAAGAGATAAAGCTAGTCTTTTTATATAGTGTGTGAAATTGAAAGCAAAGCGCCTATTTTCTAGTTCCAATCAATATCAATCGGCCGTTCACGTCAGGGTCCGAAGGAAGCTTGTACTTTTCTTTTTTTATTCCCTTCCGTCATTCCTTAAGTCCCATAGGTTTGATCCTGTAGAATCTGACCCACTTTCTCATTGAGCGAAGGGACGAAATAAATCAGATTGATTTTTCGATCAAAAGTACTATGTGAAATCTTCGGTTTTTTCCTCTTTCGCTACCCCTTACAGCGTTTGAATCAATAGAGCCTTTTCTTCTCTATCTGTATGAATCGATATTATTACATTCCAATTCCTTCCCGACACCTCCCAAAGAAAATCCTGAATTGGATCCCAAATTGACGGGTTAGTGTGAGCTTATCCATGCGGTTATGCACTCTTCGAATAGGAATCCATTTTCTGAAAGATCCTGGCTGTCTTCAACAAACACGAAAGTCAGTGTCAAGTTGAGGTCTACCCGGATCTAATGGAGTAGCGGGATGACCGAAACACAGTTGAGGTAAGGGGCCCCCTGTGATTATGGCTCGCCCGCCTGATCAAAGTCGAAGTACGTGGGGTCCATTTGTCATTTGTAAAGAACATCTCTTTTTGGGTCGTCAAATCGCCGAGTCGACTTCTCACCGATTCGCATTAACGCGATCCAAAGAGTCGATCACAAAGCGGATTCGCTCGCCCATTTTCGTTTAGGTGTGATTCAAAGAGGCCGCGGTAACGCGAAGAAAAGTGTTGATTCGCGTGGCCTTTGACAGAACTTTTTTAAAACTTGATAACTTGCTCGTTCTTACTTCCTGGGGATACTAGTTTCTTTGCAAAGCTTATAGTTTTTTTAGCACCTATAAGGTGAGATACGGGACATTCCATGTACCATACTGCTTTGTCATAGGAAATGACAACATTGGCGACTAAGGGGTGGCGAGAGCAAGACAAGAACTCATAAATAGGCCTTGTCCATGGGGCTACTCAAAGTGTTAGAAAAGTGTAGCATGAACAACCAGAAGCCGCAACAATAGAATAGTTTAAAAGAAAAGCGATTCCACTCTTTTCCTAAAATCCTAACCTACAGGATCAGAAGTACCTGAATATGATAAGCAACCGTCAGAAATCAGTGAGTGAAATAAGACGGATGGAGAGAAAGAATAATAATAACTAGATGAAGCCTTAGTCCATTTTAACATCCAATCTTACCAAAGGTCAGAAAGGCAGATGGGCATGTCCCTTGAAACAGCTTCCATTGGCATGAGTTAGAATCCTCTCCTGCAGGAACCTGGCACCTTCCTCGCTCTCTCTTCTGCTTACTTATAATTCCTTGCTTCTGGGGACTGACTAAAAGCCTTTCTCTCCCTAACCGGATTCTGCTTGAACTGAGAAATATCCCATGGGGCAAGGGTAACTCATACAACGAGGGAATCTGGGGTTGGCAAAAGGGTAACTATAGCGCTATCACCAGCTCCAAGGCTTAATACTACAAGAGTGGACTGAGCGCGCTTACTATTACTATTCTATCCCCACCTTATTCTCGTACTTCCTAGAGTGGAAGGTATGAGTTCGACACCCGCTTAGCCCATAGCTTTATGGCTTAGAAGAGTAGCTGGCATTGGCTCTTTGCCTTTGCTTTAGGGCAGACATTGATTGATACAAGGGAAAAAAGAGAGAAAGCACAGCTACGTAGCTAACCCAAGGTTCTGTCTTTCCTTAAGGAAGTGTTAGCTTGCTAAATGTATCCCCTCCTCCTTCCCTTACAGCTCTTGGAGAGGAGACAGTCGACAGATTGATCGCCAAGATCGGAGGCAGGATATCAGTGTCTTTGTATATCTGTTTTATTTATACACCTAACCATTTTTCAGATCTTATATTTCTTGTTTTCTTTTCGAGGAATAAGAAGAATGTATGATTACTGTAGAAACGTATAACCCTAACCTTTATCCTATAGTCGATCCTGTCGTAAAGCTCTCGTAAGGACTGGGGGGCACGACTTATTCAAGGAGTGGGATAAGACAAAGACAATCTTCGACACTGATAAACAATACAGAAAGATCATATTCGACAATAAAATAGAAAAACTGGATCTACAACTATTGTGGTTCTACCATGATTTTTTTTATTTTTAAGGAAATCACTCACATCTGAAATTCGGATAGAGCACACCACCCTAATCACTAAACCAAGGAAAGGACCGCGGTCATACTTTTAAACGAGATAAGCCTTACACCTGGTATGTCCTGGTATTTCCTTGAGTGCCTCTTCCCGAATTACTGGTACCAAACATGCATTGCCTTTATCCATGATGCACATGGTGTTGGCAAAGGAAAAGGAATTGGAATAGGAAAAATAAAAAGCTTGAACTCAGCCCACAAGCTAAGCAAAGCAAGGAGAGAGAGAGTGATAGACTAGAAGAGCATTTGGCTTCAGAATACTTTTTTTTCTTTAAAGAAAAAAAAAAAGAAAGCCAATTACCGACAAAGAAAACAACTGGATTGATCCTGTAAAGGTAGCATAACTGAAAGGGTTGTTGGATAGTAATGGTGCATTACAACATAAAGGCCCAAGTTGTTTGGTGAATTTTGAATAAAATGTTTTTAGGATGGGATGCAAAAAATGATAGTTTTGTTAATTTGTAGTGTAAAATTTTGTGGCTGTGGGTATTGAAGCGACAAGGGAAAGCCATTGTTCTGGGTGATGAGGAGGAACCCGAACAACCAAAGAAGAAAGATAGATCCCCTTTTTTAGTAGGCAACTTCTATTCCTAGGAAGTACTTCAGAGTTCCCAGATCCTTGATCTCAAGCGCCTTACTGATCTACGACCACCCTTGCTTGTTTCCTATCAATCCAATTCGAAAGGGCCTTTCGAGCCGGTTGGTTGCCCTTGTAACCTTAACTATAGCTAGCCCGCGCGCGGGAGCCTTCTTTTGAAGCTGGTGTCTGAGCCGGGTGAAGAAGTCAATATAGATGAAACAGTCGTTTATGCAGTTGTTGCTCCTGCTTATTTGCCACTTTGTTAACTACCACCCCCTCAAGATCCACCAACGACTGGCACCAGTAGAGCGAGCCACCTCGCCCGCAAAGAGCCCAAATGTGCTATAGAAATAGCGCGCCTGGCACAAATTTAGTTAGCCATAGCGAGACCAAACGAGACTAAGAAGCCACAGGTTCACTCACCTCCTGAGTATTGATCTTCGACTCCGTCCCTAGAAACGGAGTGTTCTTTTTTCACCGGGCCAGCCCGACCCACATTACTCGCTTCTCCAGATTATTAGTACTCTCATGGCTAGGCAACCCTTCGCCCCGTACCGATTGGACACCGCGCATCTCGACCAGCTCGTTCCAGCGAACACTGACTTTGAGGAGAAATCCTTTCCTGAATGAAGGTGATGCTATTTTGATCGGTGATCATAGGAAGATAACATAAGCAGCCTACTGCGAATGCTTTCTATGGCTCAAACCAAAGAACAACCCATTGCTCCTTACTTGTTGAAAAGACGTATAAGAAGGTAGGACCTTGCCTAACAATTTGAAGATTACAGGAACCCCTGTTTACGACCGTTAGCAAGGCTTTTTGACTCTATAGTCGTACTAAAACATCATTGGTTGAATTCATTCTCATAGTTGTCTTTATTTATTCAGATGCTTTCTTTCTTAAGCCTCCTTTTGGCCGCCTATCATAACGTGGACGAGGCCTGCTCCGAGGTGGGTTGGGTGCCTCTCGTTGAAACTAAATTAAGGTCTATGAATGACTTTTCCATCAATGAAAAGATCACCTGGTCAAATTCACCAAAAGACAATCACAGATTCAGACAATGAGTAAATACTAAACCCGCAAAAGGAAGCCTGCCCTATGATTACCAACCTCCGTAGTCTTTGTTGGGAACGTCAAGATAGGAATAAGGAAGCACCAAAAGGACCCCAGGTTGCTCTGTTCACCCAAGCAATACGTCATCAAGGTGTAAATAGAGTCAGCTCACTTTCAAGCAAATCAACAAAATAACTTATAGTAAAAGGAAACCAGATAAACATGACAATAGTCTTTCGACGCAAAATTCACATAGATAAGAGCAAGAGAACAAGATTCACAATATTTCAAGAGAACCCACACAAAAAAGGGAACGGGATACCGTTATATTGGGTCAAGGTTTGCACACTCCAACTCCCACTCTCAATGCCTTTATTTAGGTCAAGCTCCAACAGGTAGATTACACTAAAAGAAATCCACTCAGACTAACAACCTTTTTCACTTATTTCTTTTGAGAAAGACATTTTCATATACTGGTTCAATCAGACAATAATAAGAATAATAAATAATAATAATAAAAAGAATATTCATGAGGATGTTGAAGATTTATTCACATCTTTATTAGAGCAAGGGTTGATCGAGCTTCCCGAACCTAAGAGACCGGATGAGGTGGGACGAGTAGGAGATCCCAAATACTGTAATTCCATCGGGTTATTTGTCATCCGATAGATTATTGTTGAGTTCTTAAAGTGAAAAAAGTTTGAAAATGATGGTGTCATTGAAATAGACCCTCCTAAGCAACCTGTGGTCACTTCAAATGCTTGTAATAGTTGGAGATATTCTTTGCCCGATAGCTGAGATCTCGCCAAGCATAGCCTATATCTAGATCTAGTTCTAGCACCGGAAGAGCAATTTCAGAGGATCTCACAAAATATGATGAAAGATATATTCAAGGAGAATGGAGCACTCGTGTTAGCCAAAGGAGTAGGGAAGTCTGGTTTGGGCAACTCCTTATACTGAGACTTGCAAGAGCCGGTGGAAAAAAATCCTTATGATCCGGTAGAAGCTGGAGCTGTGGAAAATCAATCCTCCATTCCTGTAAAGATGTTAGGTTGCGCAGCCAAGCCATGGGCAAAGACGCGCTATTCTCAGAAAGAGACGGGAGTTCACCTGATTGTAGTTGAGGAGAGTAGTCAATATTTAGACGCAGCAGAGAAGTTGAGTGGCACAGCCCATGAGGAATGGACTTGAGCTCGGGGCAGCCCCTTATTGTGAGAGATTAAAGGGTGGCGGGCACTCCATCCACAAAAAGAGACTGACGTTTTTTACAATTGATAATGGAGAGGACTCTAAGGGTGGGAGGCGATGGCCCATCAACTGCCAATGACCTGAGTCGGTCACACTTCTCAATCCGCATTAAGCGGTTGTTTATCAAATTTCATACCAGAAAAAAAGTACTCGCATTCTTAACTGCCTTTCTTGGTGCTTCATTCACTAGAAGTACTCCCTCGAATGAATGAGCTATAAGTGATAGCGTGCTTTCTTGTTAATTAACTATAAGGCCGTGGTTAGGTCTTTTTTTCTATACTGGATGACTAAAAAGCTCTTTTCACTATCAGGTACTAAAGGCTTTCTTCTTCCAGTGGTAGTAGCCCTCCGCCGTGATTCTCATCCTCTTCTTTCTTTTAGAAGCTTGCTTACAGTCATCCAGTGGTATCCCTTGCTTACTTGCTTACAGAATCACTCACTCCCTGTCTTTCAGTGCTTGAATCCCGGATCAGAGGAACTGCGTGCTGGTTTGTACACGAATGCGTGCATGAAAGAGCATACTAGTCTCCGAGCTCTCTTATGCTGCTAGGCTAGATCTGGTCTCCCTGGTTGCTTTGGTAAAGAGTTCGCTTGGGTTGGGTGGTGGCTGTGAAGTTATAGCTGGGTGCTTTCTTTATTCAAGAGCCAGAGCCCAACATTTGTCACACTCACGCTGGAGCAATTTCAATATTACGACTGGTCCTTGATTCACCGATTCTGCTAACGGGTACAGGCAGGCCCCATGGGGGAGATATGAGTGGGAGGGACAGGAGAGAACAACCCGCCATCCAGTGCAGACATAGAAAGCCAAGCCGGGAAGAAGCTATCCGTGGTAGTATCGCAAGGCCGGTTCCTCCAAAGCCTGAAGAGTATCTCCATCCGCGTTCGGATTGGACTTACCGGGTGATTGTCAAGGGGAAGGACCTAATCGTCACTTTCTTGGCTATGGGCAAGATCGGCTTGGGGTGAAGACTGAGTCATCAAATCATATAAGACTCAAAGGAGTGCCCAAGAAAGATGAATGGGTAGAGGTCGGAAGGAAATGCGGAGGTCCATCAACCGAAATAAAATCCCCCAATAAGGCGGCTAGAATGAGCAGAAAAAGGAACTGAGGGAAAAGAGTAGCCACCGAAGAAAGGCGGCAAAAAGACCCTCTCCGATGAAAGATATCTCCTTGATAGGGGTATTCATATCCCTATAAAGGAGATATCTGAAAGAGCTAATGTCTTTGCAGAAGCCTAACATAGTGATTTTACAGGAACCAGAATGGAAGAGGACTCAGTTTGTCGGCTTGGAATCAATCAAGGACAACTTTGATTACGTAGCTTCTTTCTAGAGGGCTCTAAGGAGGCATTTGGATGTACTGGAACCCCGTGAAAAAAGTAAAATTTAAAAGGACAAGCAATTCATGACTGCTATAGTTACTGAAATAGAAAGGGGGAAACTTGGAAAATCAATCCTGTCCCTTTCCGTGGGGTCAGGGATTTCAACAGATACAGAAGATTGATTCTACACTGTGACTGCCTGGGCTTACCCAGATATCGATGAATAACCTGACAAATCCAGAGGAGTAGATAGAACACATGTCCAGCCTTTGCCCTCCTCGGATTGAGAGATGAAGGATGAGCGACCCGCCTCGCCTGGAAGAGCAGAATAGACTTGTCTTCCACTCTTACTGCAATTGATGGGGAAGGCGAAAGCCGCTTTTGCCAATCAAAGCCCCGGTTTGAAACCGATGGAACCCAAAGGAGGGCATACCATATCTTGCTGCTTGGATCCCGCCGCTTTGTTTTGCCTTCCGCCATTCGTTAAGAAAGCCAGACCACTTTCCAAGAACAATCAAACTACACCTAACTAGGGGACACTGACTCGGAGGACTTGCTCATACAACTGAACTGCCCTTCCATAAACTAAAGTAGCAAAAAGAATAATAAAGAGAAGACATGTGAAGGAGTACGCCCGGTTCACCTGGATTCCCTACCAGGGAATCCAGGATATACCAGGTTCTACCACTGCACTGACTGACGGATCGACCAATACCTATCGAGGTTAGCTTTAGATAACTCTATGAGAATCTTGAACTCGAAGGAAGAGCTAGGCTTTGAGCCCTACCTTGATATTCCTCGCCCACCCGCTTGCTTACGGTGGTTGACTTTCACCGGGAGAATACCAATTTCATTTCTATTTATAGGAGAAGGCCACTCCTGGATTTCATTCTTAGTGATCCAGTTTTCGCTGATCCGAGACTGATGGGCATCATCCGCTACTTCTCATGATGGTGGGGAAAAATTCCACATGAACGAAAAAACCACCTATGAAACCGGCATGGCAGCACCCAATTCTCGATCATCTACTTTTATCCTTTAGTTTAGAAGCAAGTATCCATTTTCCAAGCTACAGGGGCAAGGCAATCCATCCAGCGAGAAAAGAAAGTCGTAGGTTTTCCAGAGGAGTGACGTAGACAATCTGCCGTAGTCATCGATGATAGGTTTCCCTATTAGAGGAAGACAAAGCTAGCCCTTTCTTAGGCGCATACGGTCTATTCCCGAGGGTTTTTCATCAATCGAATTGCCGGGACAAGCGCTTCTACTTATGTTATGACCTTGGCCCTATGCTTTCTAAAGGAAGTCTACCGAAAGCCTTTGGTACTTGTCTTACCTGATCAATCACTAGGCAGGGGGAAGCTTCTTTAGCTTACCTTTTCTTTTTATGCTGTTCTTGAAAGAGCTACTCTTACCTTGCAAACTGGCAAACCAGATCTCGTCCTGATCGAGGAAAAGGTATAGTGAGCCCTTTTTCGAAGCATTGGAGTATATAAGGCCAACCAACCTATTTCCGTTGGTCGATCAATCAAAGAAAGGGATCGATTCACTTAGGAAAATCATCAAGAATCTCAGTAACCAGAGCCACAGAGAGGGAGTCACAGACTTCACTTCCTCAATAAGATATAGATTGACTTATCTCTACGACAAGCCTCCTAAAGAGTGGCAACTCTAACTGGTGGATTTCCACTACTACTATCAACAAATCTCAACAACCATAGCCTGCCCAGAATTTCAGCTAGATTCCACTACCAACTCCAACTAGCATTCAGGGATCCCCGCCACCAACAACCCTCAATGAGCAGCCTTCTTTTGGTTTGATTGACAGCTCGTTTGTTAGTCAATCCCAAGAGCGAGAGTAGGCAAGTAATAGCAAGGTCACTCTAAAGAGGTATTTGTTACCTTCGGGAATCTGCTCCGCCTCTCAGCTGCACCGCAAAGCACAGCTTTCTGGTCGGTCTGGAGATAGCACGCACCGCAGAGCTGTTTACCGCTCTGTGAAAGAAGATTCCTACAGAGATTTACGAAGTTACTCATTCCATGACCTGAGGCCAGGGATAGGCTCCTGGGCATTGCTCGACGCCTTTGCAATGGCGGACAGACATGGCAGGCTTCGGGAGCCCGGTCGACTTCATGTAACCGCGCTGTTAATTCGAGAGCCGTCAGGGCTCATAACTCGGCTCCAGCGGTGAGCTCGGGTCGCGATCTATCGATCCGCCAGGATCCAACCGCTATCCCAAAAAACTCCTTGGTGAGCCGGGTCTCGGGATCATAGGGGGTAAACCAGACATCTTACTCTACGAGATTATGGAGTGAAGATATGAAAGCTGCATGCGCCTCGGAGAAACCGATGTGTAGGCTTATTCCGTGTCCCGGCTCTGGACTGACGGGGCGAAGCGAAAGCTTTACAATAGACCTAGATCCGCCTCACTCGATTGAAAGTCTATGATTGTCTGCTATGAGTAGAGAGGAGAGGTGAGAGGTAAGGATTCACATAGGATTTTTCTTTCTGGATGGGGGAAAGCTTAAGAGAGTGGTCAAGCCAAGAAGAATCGAATCGGGTGGGAGCATTCGACTTCATCAGTCGGGTTCGCTTTCCCTTCTGTCTGTGCTAGCTAGGCTAAGCTAAGTCTGACGTCTTGCTGCTTTAGTGGAGCCGGTGGCTTGACAAAGAGAGTACGGGAAGAATTCATTCCTATGCTAATGAATCTGATGCCATTGATTCTGTTGTAATGCTAGCGAAAGGCTTTAGCTCAAGGGAATAAACTGGCTTTCTTCTCGGCTATGGGTCATGGGAGAGAGAGTGATTTTAGAATGTCTTTCAGCTAGTGTTTAAATAAGCGCTGCACGAATGGCAAGCTCCGGTCTTCTCTTATCCACTGCAACTTTCATTATTGCAGTTAGCTTGACTCCTGGTATAGCTCGTAGTAAGCATAGAGGAGTAGCTGTCCTTCATTCCAGTGAATCTTTTTTACTTTAGAAAGAGTTCCCCCCGAATCCATACATTTTGAGGTCCCAGTCAGCTAATGGGACTAGAGTTCCAGTTTAGGAATATCACGGGTTGAGGAATTCTTTCTGGATCTAATTCCTATTATGTGGGATGAAATTACTCTACTAGGGGCTTTAGCTAAAAGATATATATCTTTTATGCCAGCGAGGAAGAGATCTAGTTTGAGTGGGAGTTTTATTGGGACTTCTATTACATCTCGCCCAGTGGCAGTTTTAACGGTAGAGGGCTTATATATAATTCTAATTTCTATTTTCTGGCTGGGGTATAGCTATAGATAAGATATCCTGGGGTGTCACCGAAAAAACCGGGTGAATTTCTTGTTGTCTCTGCCGGGTCCAGGAATTTCTCTCTCTATAGGACCAGTCCCAGTTGGCGTGATAAGATAAGCGCTTTATAAGACCTCTAAGCCTGAGAGTTCTGTTCCATTTCGTAAATAATGTTCAGTGTGAAGTACTTCCATTCGCCCCTCCTCCAATTGTGGACTCCTTGTCAGAAGAGTTATCAAGCGCAAGGGAAAAGACTAGCAAGCCAATTACAGTCTTAAGGGTTGGTGTTCGAATTCTCTTCTCATTGGATCCAGTTGGAATTGTAGTTCTCTTTGCTGTTGTGCCAAGCGAGGGAGTTCTTTGATAACTCTACCGGTGCAGGCAAGTTTACTCGCTTCTCCTCGAATTGCATAAGAAAGATGGTTCTGGAGAGAAATCCTACCCGCAAGCATTTGCTTATAGAATGGTGGAGGGAGGAAGAGGTAGCAATACATTCCGCCTGATGCTTGATCACTGCATTCGTGATATATCAAATGAGCTCTCCGATCTATGATGAATAGTTCCTTTTATAGGATCATATTTCTTTCTAGTCCTAAGCATTTTAATTGGACCTTTCTCCTTGACTTCAGTTTTGGAATATTTTAATACGGGATTGGAACGACCTATGTTGTAACGGAGGAGAGAAGGTGAACCAGCTTCCTTTGGTCGCCTCTCCCGTCTGGTCGAGTAGCTTTCGCTCCTTCCTACTTACTTAATTATAAGCGGCTACGTGGCCTATTGGGAGCTTTTTAGTCATAGTGGGAGCTTTCGGAAATCACTTTGCAGGTCAAGATCATAGGAAGAGGGAAGAACAAGGGAGAAGATCCTTTTTAAATTTAAAAGAAGACGATTCCAAAACAAAAGAAACTCAAAACGGAGAATAGGATGCCTTAAAGGTCCGGTAAATAAGAAAGATCAGAAATTTCAAAGAAAATAGCTGCCTAGCCCGCGGGAAACAGAAGGTTAGGAAGGGAGAAAGGAGATTTTCCAAGACTACTGAAAGAGCACAGATTCGGCTTGGGAGTTCTCACTCGGGCTACTAATCTCCTCTTCTCCTACTCATAAGAACCAGAACAGGCACTCGTAATCGTCCCTAACCTCTGTCTCTAACCTATTCCCTTTCCTCTGTCCTTTTACCCTTTGAACAGCAAGCCGGAACTGGATTACATTTCAATAGAGAAAGCTATCAATGGTCACATTGAGACGGGAACAGATGGGAAGTTCGCCCTCCAGTTCTATTCCTTTGGATGAGACGGCGGTGAGCAATCGATAGAGAGCAAGGGATGCTAGCGCTCTTCTACTCATATTCCTTGCTTCAGTTGGTTCAGGAAGCTTTGGCATCGAGACGCATTACGATAGCTATAGCTAGGCCGGGTGGGATTCTCTATCGGATGGTTATTCATCAAGTGGATCCTTTGCCCCTTACCTCAGTAGCTGGGAAGGCAGGCCCTTAGCTTCAACTAGTTCAGTTTGAGTTCAGGAGTAGTTGCATTGCTAGTAGGCAGAAAATCAGTAGTGCGTTAGCTTATCTGTTCATTTTCAAACAACCCTTGTTTGTGCTCCTTTATCTTTCTAAGCCGCTCTCGCTAGCAGGGAATCTAGTTCAGCAAGGTCCATACCTCCATACCATAGGGTAGGGTGAGCTCGCTTGAAGCTGGGGCGCGTCTGGTGGTATCGTATATAAGATCACACGGCTGCTTTTAGGAGCGATCTGTTCATCCAACTCGAAATCTCGTAAGAGAAGAAAAAGACGCCCAAAATTCGAATTCTTATGTCTTTCTTGGCCGGCAATTTACGACAAGTCTTTCTGAATTTTCGCGAGCAAATTACAATATATCCATGTTTAATTAAACATGGATATATTTTTTTCTGATCACATCACTACACTTGCAGTCGGACTCATTCTTTCGATAGCTATTTTTTTTTTAAGCTGGCCAAGTTTTTGAACGAGCTACTATTTCGGAACGTATACATGAGGTAGATCTAGAAAAACGAAAACAAAAGACCGCTAGATATGCTTTGGAAACATTATAATGATACGAATGTCAATTTACCAGAAGAACTCAGTTTCAAAGACATAGTGGAACATTCCTTTATTATAATTATAGACGAGAATATAAAAGAACAAATTCTCGGGCTAAACAAAATTGATTTGGATCTCATTAGTAATGGCACGGGCAGTAGCTACTTTGTTTACATTCTGGATACGTATGGCCATATTGTGGGTATGTAGTTAGGACTTGGTTTTTCTATTCACTTTTTTCTCGTATCTTTTCACACCTTCTAGACTTTCGGCGGAAAAAGAAGAAGAGTATGAAAGCAGGAGTTCGGGACTTTCCTTTCGCCTGCAACAAATCGTAAAGTCGTCGCGCCGGGCCCCGGTGTCGAGCAGAGCATTCAAAGAATGAAGTTTTTAAAATAACTGAATACTTATTCCTCACAATTTGTGATGCAGCGGAACCATGGCAATTAGGATTTCAAGACGCAGCAAGCCCTATGATGCAAGGAATAATGGACTTACATCACGATATCTTTTTCTTCCTCATTCTTATTTTGGTTTTCGTATTATGGATCTTGGTTGGCGCTTTATGGCATTTCCACTATAAAAAGAATCCAATCCCGCAACGGATTGTTCATGGAACTACTATTGAGATTCTTTGGACCATTTTTCCTAGTCTCATCCTTATGTTCATTGCTATACCATCATTTGCTCTCTTATACGCAATGGACGAGGTAGTAGTAGATCCAGCCATTACTATGAAAGCTATTGGACATCAATGGTATTGGACTTATGAGTATTCAGACTATAATAGTTCCGATGAGGAGTCACTCACTTTTGACAGTTATATGATTCCAGAAGATGATTTAGAATTGGGTCAATTACGTTTATTAGAAGTTGACAATAGATTGGTTGTGCCAGCCAATAGTCATCTACGTCTTCTTGTAACATCTGCTGATGTACTTCATAGTTGGGCTGTCCCTTCCTTAGGTGTCAAATGCGATGCTGTACCTGGTCGTTTAAATCAGATCTCTATTTTGGTACAACGAGAAGGAGTTTACTATGGTCAGTGCAGTGAGATTTGTGGAACGAATCATGCTTTTATGCCGATCGTCGTAGAAGCTCTTTCTTTGAAAGATTATTGTGATTGGGTAGACAGTCATCAATTTTAAGAGGGGATGGGACTATCCGCGGATTCAGTCGCATCAAGCTCATCAACCGACTCCACCGCGGATTCCGTAGCATCAAGCTCAGAAATCGACCATGTTGTCAGGGAGCTTGTAGCGTATTGTGAAGCTCCACCTAAGGACCCGGCCCCAGATTCGTTACGCTCTGAAAAGAAGAAGTGAAAAACCTTTGTAATATGGGAAGGGAGGAAGCCCGGCCCCAAAAGCAGGTGAACGACTACATAGAATCCCATAGAGAAATCCTCAGTAGGATTTTGTAACGCTCTCTTAGAGAGAGTACGGTCTTTTCAAAGTGAGCACTAACGGAAATCCTACACCGTTTCCCTTCGATTCGGAAGAGGATCAAGCTAAGCTGTTCTCCATTATGTGGGACGGCGACCAAGATAAAGAATCTTTCTTTTTTACTACATGTCGTACGGAACGAGCCTTGTCTACGAAGGAGAGCGAACTCATCTTGCTTGCTTCTGGCGAAGCTTCTAGAAGGCCTACTACTACAATAAATAGGAGCGATAGGAAAGCCAAGCAAGCCGTATAAAGGCGAAGAGCTCGTATAGCAAGCAAGCCTACTTATAGCCCTCTTTTCTTTTTTTTTCAAGTTCTGTTTCAAAAGTCCACAAGGAGCGCAGACTAGCTGGAAACGGGTTCCCGATCGGAGTGAACGAGTGTAAAGGTGAGTTGTTCTCACCACGCTACTCTATCTACGCTATTATACCTGGTACGTTACTTCGAATGGCCCACCTCAAAAGCTTTCTTTACTGCAAAAGGGTATAAGCATAAGACCCTTCTTAGAAAGCACTCACTGAGTTAATTACGGAATATAAAATCCACTTTATTCGACTTGCATGTGTTACGCAAATGACATTTCCGGGATAGATTGGCTATCCTGAGTGAGAAAGAGGGATCTTAGGCTCTGGTGACCGGCTTGCCTACTTAGTAGAGTCGCACTTTGGCCTTTCATATAAATAAAGGGGTTTTCTCGATCACAACTTCTATAATTAGAATGTCTAAACCAGAGCCAGAGAGAGAATCAACTTCCTTATCTAAATCTAAGATGCCGATGTTGCAGTTAAGAGAGCAGTTTCTCTTTTCTGTATCAATCGAGGCAATAGCAAGCAGAGATAGAGCCGAGCATACCAGGTATCCAGAGAAAGCAGCCTAGCTAGCCCGGAATGCCAGTCTAACACCAGTATAAGCACTATTGGTAGAGCTTTCAATCCACTCGACTTGTCTAACTGGAAGATAGAACAACATTAGATAGAGATAGAGAAGAGATTGGTTACAGATAAGAAATAGCATAGCAATTGCCTTATCTTATTAAACCAGACAGTTGCTAGTCTCTCTCTTACTTGTCTAGTCGGAGATAGCACTCTCTTCTAGGATGCCAATTGGATAGGTAGATTGCTAACTCGCAATCCTAGCAAGCAAGTGAACGGAGCCTATAAGCAAGCGAGGCATATTAGCAAGTTTATGTGCAGTGAGTCTTGGCAGATAGAAGCTTCTTGGTGCCAGGATTCCGGCATCCAGGACATACCAGGCCATAGAGGTTCTTGTCTAGCTTGTTTCCCAGACAGACCAAGCTCCCATAAAAGAAAGGAGTACAGGCTTGTCATCCCCCTTATGCTTTCTCTATTTTTTCTATTAAAGGAGGATAGCAAGCAGGATGGCTCCATGTCCAGTCTACTGATTGGGAGTGAGAGCTGTCTACCTATTCTATTGGATCAGCTAGCTTGTCCCATCTCTCTTACTGGATTGGTATGAGATCCCAGCTCTAACTCTCTTTCCTGGCATGCACTAAGCCTAGCTAGTGGCATGCTGACCTTGCCTGGCATCCACTCCCGGATCACTGTCAGAACACACAATTCAATTAGATTTCCGACTTGTTACCTGCTGCCTGGTTCATAAAATAAAAAGTAGCTAATGGAATGGGAACCGCTCCTTACGCGCATTCGGGCTTAAGTTCCGAAGGTATTTTTCACTAAGTTACTAAGTTAAGTAAGGAAAGAATAAGGCCCGGAATGAATGAAGAAGGAAGTTGGTTACATCATTCTTTGTCAATGCTACCCCTTTGTGCGGGGTAGAAGGACTCATTTCATTCTATTAAGGAGATTTCTTTCGAAGCCTATACCTATAAGGAGGATGATAGAAGGCAGAATTCCGAAGATTACTGGGTTTCTAAGAAGGCAGTGGTGCATCATCCAAAAGAAAATGGTTCACTACGACAGCATGAAGTTCCAATGTTTTTATTCCGGGAAGGATGATTCGATCAATAGCATGGAGGAGGGAATGAATTATTCAGTTAAAGAGATGAGCGTTGATCTCTCTTATGATATGATATTAAGAGTTACCTTGCAAAGAAGCCCTTCTCCGACAACAACTTAAGACGGGGCATCAAGAACTCTCAAGGCGATAACAAGCCCAAAGGCGACATCTGAGAGGAGAAGTCGAAAGCGCTAACAAAGGACTTGCACAAACCTCCATCACATTAGGTGCCTAGCCTCTTTCTCGATGCAGCAAGCTGAGATAGTTGAATTAGATGTCAGTTCCTCTAGCAGACGCCTTCTTCCCAAACCCCTTCTCTTCCTCAACAGGGCATTCGCGCAGAACCCCTTCTTTCAATGTCTTGCCATTCTTCATGTGCAGCTCCTTCTCTGTGCCTAGTGTTTAAGCCGGATTTCAGTTACCTTTCAACCACTTCTCTTCCTCTTATTCTATTTCTATGTCATTTTATTGCCTTAGATCAATCCCTTCCTCACTTTGTCATCCAATGCATATTCTCAAGCAGGAGATTCGTGAACAGTAAGAACGCATTCCTTGTCCCATTCGATGCTTTACTATACTATTTTCTTCAAGGTTTCGCTTGTATTTTCATAGAGTAAGTGTAGTAATCACTCTCTAGTAAAGGAACTCGATTAGCCGGGAAAAGCGCTCCTCTTTCTATTTTCTGTGATTTTAAGCTAGATATAGATAGAACTCGATCGAACTAAATGCTATTCTTTTGTGGCAAACTCGTGGTATCGTATACGTATATAAGAGAAAGCTTGCTTTTAGGAGTGCTCTTTCCCTATAACTATTAATTGAATAATCGAAGACAGATGGTAGCCTAGTTCAGAAGAAAGATCGTAGCGAATGAAAGGTAGGGCACAAGGCTATCCGAGTTCACAGGTGTCGTTGCTTATCCCTTTCTTAAGATTGGCTTGGTGTTCAGTGTACCGGGTACAAGATCGAAAAGAATGCTTTGCATTCCAAGCCGAAGTGAGAAGACGTCTGTTCTTCAACCTCTATCCCTTGTTCCGCTCTGCTAACTGTAATTTAACCACCAACCCACTCGAAGTTCAAATACCCTTTCGCCGAGGAGTGAACGAGTGACAACAGGAGAGGGACGGGAGATAGACTAAGATAAGAATCCAAGGGGTGACAGTAAGTCAATTGACAAGTGGAGATAGTGAATCACGAATAGACTCTCAACCTCTCCTTCCAAGTTCCGTGGGGAAGTGCCCAACTCCAGCTCGACTCTTAATCTTTGGGTGAGAAGGTAGCTCTATTGACTTACGGTAGGAAAGAACGACTGATAAGTTAAGGAGCTGAAGATAGTCAATCGACAGTTCTCCCCCACCAACGGAGTACAGGAATCTTCTTATCCTGGTTTCACTCCCCCAGGACGATGGCAAGAACTCTTAGCAACGAACCATCACAAATATGCCATCATCACATTACACCTGCCTGTTGATTTCCTCACTCCAGAGAACGTCGCGCCACCTCTGTCTCCAGATGACACTGGAACGTACTTGGTCGTTGGGAATGGGCTTCCACCAAACAGTTTGAGATGAGACGGGCAGGCACAGGAGTTTCGAGAGATGAGCTGTCATTATTGGGAAGTTTTGAGGGATATGCCCGTTAGTTCCAGGTAGTAAGTGGGTCGCACTGCTGGGATAAAATACACTTGTAGGTACACTATACGTAAAGGTAAGCACATATGCTACGGGTGCTACATTAAAAAAAAGTCTTTTGATTTGGGCCCAGCAGTTTAACAGATGGAACTCGTTATGGATGCTTAGTTTGGAGTTGGCTTAGAAAAGGTACGGACTATACATGCCGGAACGTCCTTCTGGTATGGGTTATCCAAGCTGGTAAGCGAGTTCTGGAGTTCATGCATCAGCGACGAAAGCATTGGTGCATCTGAGACGCGGAGCAGATTGCCACTTAGGACTTTGTGCTGTGGTCCCATTACAAAGGGAACCTCTTGAAACAAGGGTTTCGATTACTCTCCCTCTTCGTTGCCCTGTGGTTGATCCCAGCGGGGTCGTAAAATGGCGGTTAGCGGAGCGGGTACAGGTCAAGCGAGGAAAACAAGAGTTCCGGTACAACCAGACGAAGTAATCACTGAGCCGGATCAGCCAGACGAAGCAAGAAGAGTGCCGGATCATCCGGGCACAGAAAGTCAACCAACTGTAGATGAAATCTTATATCCATTCTGGTTTGATTCGGAAAAAACAAAGAAAGACTCTATAGCTAAATTAGAGTGGGGAGGCTGACACAAAGCCCAGTTTCAGTATGGACGTCCCGTTGGAGAATGCGAGACCTCATCTTCATAGGTTTATCTGCGTGCCTGTTGATTTGACTTGGTATGGGACTGGATAACCCATGATCTCAGGTTATGCCTCATCATCATAGTATGGGCCTGCTCCCCTATAAGTCACTCTGATCGCTACTTGTTTGAAGAATCTCTTTCTTCAGACCGTGACTGATTGTTTGTCTGCTAAGCTCGGGAGCTAGGACCCTTCCTTCCCCCGCCAAGGTTAACAACGAGCCGCGTTGAATGAGTTAGGTGTACTCCTCGGCTGTGAAAGAGAGGGCGCTTCTGAGCCCCGCACAGGCCCGGAACTTTACACTCAATGAAAAGGAATAGAAATTCCGCTTTGAAAGCGATTCCAGAGATCATAAGAACAACCGGGTGGCGGGCGGGAGCAGCAGAAGCATTGAGATGTTCAGAGATGCGTCAAAGTATACCTATGAAAGTGGATTGCAAGGGTCAGGCGCCTTATTCCCTCAACCCTGAACTCTACACCGGCGCAAGAGGAACCGGAATAGGAGCTTTTCTATCTATAATAGGAATAGCAACGGACCAAGGAACACAAGCCAGAATAAGAAGCACTTTTTTCTCCGTATTAGGAGCTAAAACGGGTTAGGGATTCTTGTAGGGACGGTACGAGTAGAAGCCTATTCGAATTCGAGAGCAACTCCTTCTTTTCCGAGTTGGCCTGCAGCCTCTTGGTAGTTGGTAGATAGGCCCAAGCCAAAAGGTGGCTCAATTGCCTGGGGGTAGTAAGGAAGCGAGAAAAATCAGTGTCGAGCCTTAAAGATAAAGAGCCTGAAGGAAGTTTTGATGGTCTAAGTCCTTCTCTTACTGAAAAAGATTGGCAGAAGTCTAAAGTCATAGCTATAACTTTTTCCTCTAAGTAAATTTCTTTATTTTAGAGTAAGGGGAGAGATTGTCTGTCTGATATTATATCTTCGAATCTTAGAAGCTTGATCATCCGACTCCTTTACTTTTTTAATGAGGCCAAACAAAGTATGAAATAAAATTACCTTCTCGAAAAGCCGCCCTACCCGGATTATCGCCTTCCTATGTGGGAGGAGATGAACAGTACTACTGCTGATGCTGAGACCCATGAGGAGACAGAAACAACCGATAGCGACCCGATAAAAGGCTTATGAGCCAGGAGTCGATTCGAGTCGTTAAGCTGTAAGTACCAAACCGTAGTCCCCCCTGTTGCGACTTCTTCCTGTTATTATTGGACTTGCGGCAGTCCTACTAAGAAGAAGGAGAAGTTCCAACACATTCTCTAAAGGCTGGAGTCTTAGAGCTGTGATACTATAGAATATCTATTTAGTCCGCCCCCCGGGTCAAAGTTTTACAGTTCAAGTAAGTAAGCAAGCCCCAACAATTCCAAGGGTAAGCGCATTTAGTTCGCTTTCGAGTGTAAGAGAGTCAGTTTTTACAGCCAGAAACTGGGGCAGGCAATTAATATAGATCTAGCTCGGGATATGCCTTTAATAGTAATAGTTAAGGCTGGTAATATGGTACCAGGAAAGATTCAATATTTTTACCACTAGGCGGGGCAGGTTTCAAGTTTTCCCCAAGCTTTCACCAGGTACAGTAATCGGTATTAGCCGCCCTCTTTACGCTAGAGTCGGTCGCTTTCATTTAAATTGCTCATTCATCTTGAATTGAATCCGAGTTGTGACCAAGTTGACTGCTCCTAGAAAGGGACTCTCGGGGTGTGAAAGGAAGCCGATTAAGAAAATGCTTTTCTTTTTGAATGCGGCGAAAAGGCTCTTAACAGGCCCTAAGTCATTTCTCTTTTATAAGTGACTGCACTGCTAAGTGCTTCGATTTCGGTACATAGAAGGTGTTGGATATTCTGGAATACGTTGTCATTTCGAATGCTTTTCGCTCTCATTTATTCTCCAAGCCCCAGCGAGCGAGCCAGTGTCCGTGAACTTTTAGATATATTTTAACTTTTAATACTTGACTTAAACGATACAAGTATATTAGTATATTAAGATCCTATTAATAACTTATGATACTACCTCGTTTAATTAAAAAAACTTTCCAAGAGTAAGTTTGTTTGAAAGTAATACATCTAGGTTCGCGAGCTAGCCATCGAGTAAGACAGTGACAGCAAGCTCTGGTTCAGCGCCATATAATATATATAAAGGTGGTACCTTTTTTTTTTATTCTCTGGGTTTCTTTTTAAGTTGGAGCACCGTATAATGAGGAACCCCAAAGATATTTAAAGCCTATTTCAAAAATCCTATTGTAAGTGTGGAAGGAATTCCTAGTTGCTTTCTTGGCTTCAAAAGTGCAAAAGTATAAATAAGTAAAGCCAGTATAAAAAAGGAGAAGTCTTTAAAGCAGTAGTTTTCGTTTTTATACCTCCAGTTGCAGTGCTCTTTTCAAGAAGGTAATCAAATGCTTAGGCAATTAGGGAGATTTTAGGTAAAAAAAGAGCTTTCAATCAAACTGCCCTTATTCTTCTCAACATCTGCGGACCCCTGAAGTGACAGCATCCCTAGTACCCTTACTCCAACTGAGCTTAGTTCTTCAAACATCATCAGATTGGTTCACTTCCTGCCCTACGGTCTAAACCTGGAATGAATAGTTTCTGGAGAAGTGTAAAGATCACTAGAAAGAGTTCACTATATAGGCTTCTGCCGGGCTCTTATAGCTGTAATTAAGGAAAGACTTCTTTTTTCAGATCAATTCTATGGAACCAGATAAATGAGAGGATATGCCCCGTGACCGGTTCTTAAGTCGCGATTTTGCACTTAAATGATAGCTTTCTCGAGGAAAGATTGAAGGCTGACCTGGCCCCCACTCTCAAGGCTTTCGCTCCGGATGTCCCGAGATAAGCATTCATTCATACAAGCACAAAGACTTTTCCGTGCCTAAGAAAAAGGACGAATCTCCTCTTTCTTTTCTTGCTTGCTGGCTATACCGTACTTTGACTATACTAGTGAAACTATCTGAAGCTTAAGCCTAAGCCCCCTTATGAAACCAACCGAAAAAAGCCGTGCTGGTACCCTTCCTTACTCTATCAAGTAAGTACTTTCATTCCTTATGGGAGGTTTTATTGGAGTGATAGTGCTTGGAGTGGTCCCTTATCCTTTCTTGCTCGCTTGCTTAATCTTATCTAACTTTCCGCGCTGCCTAAGGAGATAGATTCGACTGACTCTTCTCAATAGTAGGGGGAGATCTAGGAAGAAGTAGACGAATCCCCTTACTTATGCTTTGATTGGACTTTGGTGCTTGAGAGAGGAAAACAGAAAAAAAAGCAGTATCCCTTAGCGGGGAAAAAGTGCTTTTAGTAGGGAAGACAACTCCCTAACTCGTTCGAGCTAGGCCGAAGCCCCGAATGGATTGGATCGTTGCAACCCTGTTTCCATATCTTTCGGCGTATCACCATTCTTCTGGTGCATTCTACGCGGTTAGTCTATCGGCCTATCGCCAGTTTCTCTTTTCTAATCAAGGTGATTCTCTGGACTATCTTACTCTATTGAGTTCGTAGTTCTTCCCGGACCCCAATCCCTCACTCATGGGAGCGAACCCCGAAGCCAAGGTTGCTAAGGATCTCTATCTCTCCTAAGCCCATGCAGCGAGTTCGCTGTCGCTGTTGCAGGCACCTACTTCTAGGTTTTAGTATGCAGAATTCCTAGTAACCTCCGCCCTAAAGGTTCCGGATCCCTAATAGTGGCTTCCTAAGCCTGTTTGCATCTTTCTCGTGAATCGCCAGTTTAGCATGTATTTCCTTTTGTAAAGCTGCCCAAAGAGCAGGCTATTCGCTCCCTTTTCTTTGGTTTGAGAACTTACATCGACTAGGCCGTAAAGGAGTCAGTATTGACTTTCACGACTATCAAGCAAAGGAGCCATCTTTCATGGATGCATGGCTTCGAACTATAATAGCTCAAGGAATCAACCATTCGATTTTCAAATAGAGAACGTAAGCACTAATTCATCTCGTCTTGACTCTTTCCTTACTATACTTTAGAATTCCGGGTGAAGGAAGTATGCGTTATTGGTCGAAGGTAGGTAAAAAAAGGATACCTTCTTGCTTCCCGAAATAACAGGTGAAGAGCGAGGATGGTATTCCAGTTCAGTACTGATCTGTGTAAGCCAAATAGATACCTACTTCCCTTGCCAGGTGCAGCTGTTAAGTCCCGTCCCCTATGTATAGGCAACCCAAGCCAACTATCCCGTCCTTCCTAGCTCTAGCTTGTGTCTTCTCGGCGAATGCCCAGTCTCTCGATGAATAGTCAGCTCTCCCTTCTATTTAGGTTCTTCTAGAAACCCGGTAAGAAACAGTTTTCCTTTGATTTGCTCTTAAGCGGTGTTAGTAGTGGTAGCTACTGAAGACCAAGGAATAGACCCCAAACTATCCCCTCTTAGGTCGGTTCTATGCTTCCCGAGTCCACATTCCCTTCTTTAGGATTGAATAGAGTAAGGGCTGCCCTTTACTTGTTCTATTAGTTAGAGTAGTCTCCGTGGAGAGGTAAATCAAACTAATTTAGTTGCCGAAGCGCAGAGCTAAAGAGTCTCTCTGCTTGCTTGTTCTTTCTTAAGCTATTCCCGCTTGTAATTCCTTCTCTTAATGTGGTTGTATCATCGTCGAATCGTTTGCTCGCAGTTCTTGCAGTTGCAGACTGAGCTGGGTAATCTGTACTGTAGCGAACCCCTAAGCCAATCAATCTATCTTTTTTGGTCATTCTCCAAGGTTTTTGGGGTGATTCTTCGAGGTTCATGTTCGAAGGTAGGCAAACGAAGCCAACCCAAACACATCTTCCACCCAGACTTCTTCCACTACCTGTAAGAGAGTGGGGTGATCCGCCCATTTGTTCAATTGAAATCTTTCTCTACAAGTGTACGGCTTCCATAGTATAACTCATTCGAGAGAGCCTAAGAGAGAGCTTCGAACCAGGCTACCCAACCATCGCTGGCGCAGTTGCAGTGTTGTTGCTCTCTTCTTCTTAAGCTAGGATTCCCTTATTTGCTGTTAGTTGGTAAAGGAGCCATGCTTCTTGAGCCCGCATTCCGCTCAATCCTAAAGAAGGGAATGGTTTAAGGCACTAGCTTTCTGATTGATAAGACCGATCCCTCTTCTATTAGTCTAGTCCTTTTTGGTGAAAGGATGAATCGGTAGAAAAAGGCTTAGAATCGGTAGTTTCGATCGACGAATCACGTGTCTCTCTTTTCTAATTGGATTTGTTCTCTGCAGTTGATGATCAGCGAATCATCAATCAGTCTTTCAGTGTTTCCGCTCGATAAAGTGTCGAAATCTTCATGTGATTCTGCGGTCCTTGTTGCCGATGCTTTGATTAAGGGAAGGGGATTCCCAGAGCAAGGGGAAGAGCTAGGCTAAGAAGGAAGCTCTGAAAAGAGTTGATCACGTAGGTTGCTTAAGGAGCTCTGCTTTCTTTTCGTGGGTGAGTTGTAGTTCCTTCTCTTGATGCACTTGTTGGCTATGCCATTGAGTCCGACCATTTCCTTGCTTTAGGCAGGAATGTAGTAAGGTATGCCCTCTCCTGTAGCTATAAGCTCGAGGGCGTGTCTCTTGAATTCCACTCAATAGGTTGCCAGAATCCCCATGTGATTCTCGGTTGTTTGCATCTCATTCTTCGCTCTCTTTTGTTAGCAATGAGAGCAAGTTCCCACTTCTCTTAGCTATGAGCTAGCACTTGCTTCTGATCGAGGATGATAACGAGACTTGATCTGAGCGTAACCAACCAATGTTGGATCATAAGGATCTATGCTTTCCTCCTTGTTTGCAGTTGGTATCGTAGAATCGGTAATCTTCCTCATCGAATGCCCATCTTTCCCTTCTAATTGGTGTATTCTCTGATTCAAGATCCTCGTCGAATGTACTCATCAAACCCCGATTTTAACTGCAATAAAGCCTGAATTACTGAATAAAAAAGATGGAATTAAATACGATACTAATGTCAAAAATATAGTGAGTTGTTACTCTCAATATGTGAATACTGTGTGCGGTAAACATATTTTTTCCAATCCACAGGATGGGCGGAAACGTCATATTGAGAAGTGGAATTCATTTTCAGCACAGCTCCAGAGCTAGCTGGGAGAATAAGAAGTTTCAGTACTGTGTCCACTTCTAAAGGAGATAGTATGTTACCGGGCAAGAATGCTGAAACGCAAGTTTCTTATTCCAAAGATACCTTTGATGGTTATTGGTCCCGTTTAAAGCGGTTGATCGCTCATGAATCATGCAAGGATCCATATTCAGGATTAAGAATAGCTGCTGTTTTCTTCATTGTTTGAAATGTGCAGAATATAAGCTTCTAGCATTGGTTGTAATGAAACTGTTATTGAAGTACGATTACTATATTTAATTTTATTATGGTAAATTGACTATAGGGTATGTGATGAAACAGTCAACTGGAGATATTTCCTTTACAATAGGTAAAGCTATTTCTTTAATGGATGCTATGGGGAATGCTGTGCCAAACATAGATTTATACAATACTATATTTAAATTGGTTAAGGCTAAAGCCGAGGATTACCCGGGTGAATTGGTATCAAGTGTATTCATTCGAATCTATCTATTGGGTAGGTATGAATCCTCCGATTGCTCTCTTAGCGAAGATTAAATCTATAACCGGATTTGGGAATTCATTTCAGCCGGTATAAGTGCTGGTGAACCAGTAGAAGTGAAATCTATGGTTAGGAAGCGTCCTTATCCCAATTATATAACTGCACTCAAACCGACGAGTAAGGAAAGGTCATTGTAGCCGATACGGAGACAGTTATAATAAATGATGTTCATGTGCCTTACGCTGCGGGTTTCTTGGTGGTTAAGCCGGGTGAAGATGTGGGTTCCAAGCCTGATAATTTAATTGAAACATATTTTAGTGAAGAGTATATAGTAAAGTCCGAATTCACAGATAGGAGCTATTCCATTTTTTTCCATATGAGGAAAATTTGGGTGACTAAAAGAATGAGGGACTGATCCAGGTCCATAAGTATTAGGTCCACCAGCGCACACAATTATTCTGCCCGTTTAACTACCCCTAGAGAAATTTCTGCTGATGGCCCTTGAATTATAGCAACCTCAACTGCCGTACCCAGGCACCGGTCTCTAGAAGCTTCTGGAATCTTCAATTTATTTGTATGGCCTCAGTGATGAGAATATTTTGTGTGCCACTTCTGATGATGCATTGGGGACAAGTATATGTCAGTTCAGTAGATCAACGCTTTCAAGGACTCCTAAGTGATTTGTCACCAGGCAGCACATCCGCAGATGCCATAAATTCCTCCGAAAAATCAGAAACTGATACTGTGCGGCCATACAATAGAATTCCAATTCTCGTTGTCGGGGGAAGTGAATCAACTGTTTTCAGTTTGAATGTAATCAACCACAGGTGATGACAGTTCTGGCAAATTTCGAAGATCTTCCTTGCTTGGAGCTATGTATTCACCTCCGCTTCCATTCAGTTTCCGGCAAATTACACACTGCCATTGGCCTGAGCCAAGTAATATCTTGCAATAGAGATTTGCATAAGCCCCACAATTTTGAAAACGATGAGGATCACGCTATTTTAGGACCTGGTGAAATCTTCCTCCCAGGATAAAGCAATGCCCAAAAACCCAAACTGGGTACATTTTCTAGTTTCTTCTCTTTCAACATCTTATGAGCTGAGAATAAAACACATGGCCCCAGCAGGAGTCCTTTACAGCATCGTGAACCTGGTGCTCAACTGCCCCATTTCATAAATGGGGAGGAGGCGGGCAAGCATGAACCCGACGAGAAAGCAACTGTCTGAGGTGTTGCCGGAGAAGTCCGAAAAGGCACAGCAGCAGGCCGGGACATCTTTTTTTTTTTATTGCCATCTATTTTTAGGCCGTAGTTCAAGTCAGTGTTAGAGGAGAGGTCGGCCAACCTCCTAGCCAATCCGGACATCTGTTGCTCAATAAATTATCTAAAACTAAAAAAATGTGAACCTTGTTAGGCGGGAATCAAAGGATAGTCAACTAGACGCATCAGCTGCAGGAGGGGTATGAAGTGGCCACAACCCCCTGTCCTTTGTTTTATTGAATCGAGGCACTCATCTTCAATCGACCAATAATGCATTTCTTGCTCGATGAAGCTCCGCCTATCGAAGAATCAAAATTCTTTCGCCAAAAAAACTCGATCTGCCGGGGTGCGTGGGGGTGGTGCGTTGTGAAAGGACTAACCCGGGTCTTGCGTAAGGCTTACTTGTAGGAGGGCGCGTGGGTGCCGCACGGGCTAGCTGTCAAAACTCTTTGTTCGTGACAAATCAGAGCGAGTTATCGAACCGTGAGCAGGGAACAGATGACGAAGGGAACTAGTGCCTCTACAACAGGACAAGAGCGAAAGAAAACCAAAAGGAGCAGATAGAGGGCAAGGAGGAAATGAGTGCCCCTTTCACCAAGTGAAAGGAAAGAGAGAAATTAGAACCATCCAATGAGAAGGGGAGGACATGCATTGGAATCGTTCTCGAAAGGGCCGCGTAGACAATTAGGAATCAAGTTTGCGATAATGGGCACCTTTTTTTGGTGAATACTTTGGCGTACTTCGAATCTAATTTACACTCTTGCCCATCTAAGATCCGAAGTAACGTGTTTGCATAAGTGGTTCCAGCCTCTATCGGCCCATGTTTTCGGACGTCGGCTTATGGAATTCGTCGAAAATCCACATATCGTAGTAGTCGTGTGCACCACTAAAATCAAATCATTTCGTCGCGAGCTTGCAAAGTCTATTTTGAGTACTTTACTTAAATAATGCATTATGAGTGTTTTTTGTGTGCTCGGCTCTCCATATAGAAAGAGCTGGGCGCTCTTAACTTAATAGGTCTGTGATAACAGAGCTGGCATGCTACCCTCAAAAGGTACTTCTCGCATAGTTCTTCAGGCTCCTCGGGGTCACCATGTTGAGTGAGCCACCACCCTTTGTCCGAATGAGGATCTTTTTTCCTTGACTATTTTAATATCGTCATATAGATTTCGTAGTTGATTCTATTTATACGCTTTGATCAAGGCATGCTTCCATTTTTGGTCCTCGTAGACTGAATACCAATCCTGAGCTTGTTCTAAGACGGCCCACATCTCTTGTGATGTTGCGCTTTCAGGAACTTTTCGCTTTTTTTTTTATGGCGCGGCCCTAGCTATATGGAGAATGTCTTCCCTTTGATATGTCCCCCAAACAACAGGGTTCTTCTCCTCTTTTGAGATATACTGGCATATTGTTCCAAACCCATGGTGAAAACGGCAATGGAGCTGACTTTCCTCAAACTCGGGAAAGGTTCGCCGAAGCTGCTTTGTAGCTTTGTAGCGAGATGCGTTGTTGGTATATATTCCTACGTGTAAATGGATTCCTTTGCCGTCCGCATGGCTTTCCGTTGAAATAACTATTGCATTGAAAAAGACTTTGTATTCGACCATGGGGGTTGATTTCAGTGCGTCTTTCGGCATGTGACAATGTGAGAAGAATGTACTTTCGTATGGAGCGGGAGCACGGGGTGGTTTTCTTGTTGTAACTTGAGGTGAGACTTTTCACCTCGTTAGTGGTATTGGGAGAAGAGATACTAGAAGTAGATTTGTTCTGGGTCATGAGAAAAGTCGAATTGTTTTGCCCCAGGGGCAGCGCTCCGACGTAAGAGGAGCGATATACCGGAAAAGAGTTCTCGATACGATATTCTGAAACACTCAAATCTATGACTCTCGTTGGCCAGCCGAAAACATGTGTTTTGTTTAGTCATATGAATTGGGAAGGAGATTTTCTGGTCTGTGGTTGAAGCTCCCCATCTTTTGACATCATCATTTCACGTGAGAAGTGGGCTCTCCTTCGGTATCTCGACAACGCTGCGATTTAGATTGGAGAACAGGATCCCAAATAGCAGCTGTGCAGCACTTTCTTCTTTACTGGCTGTAACGTAACAAGCGAAACACTTACATTCGCTCGATTCCTTCCTTTAGAACGCTCTAGAGGAGTAGGACTTGAACCTTCAATGGCTGGACCGACAGCAAAGGAACCTGGTCACTCGCTCTAACCCATATTCCATAGAGTACTTCACTTCCTCTCTCCCCCCGGGCTGTAACGTACTCATACCGGCGAAAAAGAAAGCATAAGGAATGGATAGGTATGTAAAAAACCTCCTATATCCATAGAACCTTTTACTCCCTAGGGATCACTCCATTCCCAACTCTGGAAAAGAAAGTCTTACCGACTAGGGCGTATAGACATTGTGTCTCGCAAGGAAATTGGCAGCTGGCCTAAAATAACTTGATTGAACTAGCTTGATCACATGAAAAGAAAAAAGCTTTCTCCCTGGCAGGGAAACAGGCACAGCAACATGAGGGGCTTTGACTCCCGTTAGCGGGACTGCTACGGACAAGGAAGGACTAGTCGAGATGAAGGGACACTTTCATTGTCTATAAAGGGAAAGGGCAAAGAAACTCCAACGACTGACTCTGGCTATAGGGATGTGACAGAATTCCCTGCGAGAAATCCTCCCACTGCTATTGTAGTGGCTTAACCTTTTTCGATGGCAGAAGCATTGGATGCCTTTTTTTTTCCTTCATTTTTTGGCGCGAAGCCCTATCGCTGACGAATACTTCGTCATCTGAAAACAACCCCTCGTCTATCACTCAACCTTCTTTCTGTTGATTTTCTTCCAAGATCTGTTGCAAACGAACTGATCTGTCTTTCTGGCTTCTGGCTTCTGGCCCACTCAAAGCAGGAAGTATAAAAGTCCTTCCAGGTCGGGATGGCCACGTTCTCTCTCGAAAGGATATCCGTTTCTTCCAAGCGTCAACTAGATCTCTAGACCGCATGGCCTGATCATAGCCCTACGGACGAGCTAGTCTATGGTGGCTATATCTCTCTAATAAGGAATAAGGCAAGGCCTTCCTTAAAACCGAAAAAAATCAAGAGCTTTTTCAATAGTTAAGAAAAAATGCTCTGCCGTATTGGTATGAAACCAGTCAATACTTCCATGAGCATGACTATAAATCCTTTGATTTCTTCGTCCTGGCATGGGATCACAATACACAGACGAAAGACGAATTGACTTCCGTATTTAGCCTAGCTCCTAGCCTTTCTTTTTCCTTCCAGCCTACCTCTAAAGTTCTCCGCTGTCACCTAGGCCTGAGACATGCCTCCTATCGTGCTTTCCTACCTACTTAATAATCCATAGGTGAATTCTCTCCTAACTAGCTTGCTACCCGGGAAGCTCCTCTGCTCTGACCTCCTTGCACTCAACTGCTTTGGCATAGGGGCCGTGGGGTGGGGGTCCTGGGGCCTTCCGGCCTTTTTTTTAGAGCGCTGAATTTTTGTGATATTTTGAAACAAGAAGCGGAGAAACCTCGAGATACTTTTCACTTGTCTTCTGCGAGTCTGAGACCGTCACTTCTGCGGCTACTCGACTTTTGCAAGTCCTGATCTCGAAAAAAATCCCCTTTTAGTCTCCTCTATCTCAGAGTCTATTCTAAAAAAAGAATCCACCAATAGCCCTAAAATAGATTGAGTTACATAGTGCCGCCCGGGTTTGGAACCCACTTTTTATAAGTTCATATGCACGCATGCATGTGTCATCACCTCATTGGTCTGAAGAAGATCGGGGCTGTTCACTTTCTTTCACTTGGTCGCCTGGTATCTCACAACCTCTTTGCTTGCGGGGGCAGGAGTGGTGAAGTAAGTCTGAGAGAGCGCTTCGCGAAAGAATCGTGTGGCGCGTAGGGTTCCAGTTGGGGTTTCCGGCCCCCTTGGTCTTCACCTAATTGTGGAAGAGGGGAGGTGAGTATCAACTCTCTCTCTCGCGCCTTTCTTCAGCTTGTTCCTGTTCGTCTATTCGGGACGGGGCAGGCAGCCCACATACATGAAGAGAGGGGGGGGTTCTTTGATATTAAGGTCGTGAGGCGGTCGAAGAAGGCCACAAATGGAAGCAACCGATGCTTTGGTCATTCACTCCGTCGCTGCCAGTCCGTGCCGTGCTTGCTGTCATGCTGGCAAAAGCAGGGGTTTCGGCCGGTTTTACCTACTATTGGATTTGAACCAATGACTCTCGCCGTATGAAAGCGATACTCTAACCGCTGAGTCAAGTAGGTCAAGCTGAGTCAAGTCAGAAAAAAGAAAATAGACCCCTATAAGAAAGAGAAAGCCGCGCAACCCGAGTTCCCCAACCTATACGAGGGGGGGGCGGAGCGCTAAGAAAGAGAAAGCGTTATCACTATACGAAATGAAGCAGCGGCTAGTACGCTAAGATCAACCAATGTTCGAACGTGGAGCCTTTCTTTCTCGGTCGTCTAGCTTAATCTTAATCTAAGTGGATTCCGATTCACGCGATCGTTCTCTACTCTACTGCATTGGTGTTTTCACTCCCCACTCTCCACCATAAAAAAATGTTTCCAGTCAAAGGTATGAAGTCACTCGACTGATAAGGAGAGGAAGGGAGGCGGGTCCGAGTAAGAAAAAATGAACTAAGAACTAGGGCATACAACAATGGATCAATTCATTCAACAAGATCCGTTCGGATCGGACCAGGATGAATGGGATGGGTCTGACCTCTCGCTCGGATGTGACGACTCCCGCCGTCGACAGATGTCCCATGCCACGTTTCGTGAACAGCTATGCCCGAGAATAAATTGTGATATAGCGCCGAATAAGCCACTGCTCTATTCCCGACTCGAAATCTATAAAGGACTTTAAGGGAGAGAAAATAGGGGGCCCTACACCATACATCCTGCTGCCTCGGGACGACTGCACGTTACATCATAGCAGAACGACCAAATGAAGGCGGAAACCCCAGGTTGTACGTTCCTGCGCACCCGGCATCCTGCAATAAAAAAAAAAGGGCCCCGTCACTATAAGGGCGTTAGTGCTTTAGTTTCGTTTTCAATAAGGACGTTTAGGCTTTTAACATAGAAAGGGCTTTTTCAGCTTACTCTGCTACAGCGGACCGTTAACAGGGTGGGTGCCGCGGTTTGTGGGCTTGAAGGACGTCAGCGCCGTGACAAGTGGTATCAGAGCCAAGGGTTAGGCCAAACCATGGCTAGTGGGAAGAACCCGTAGGCTAGTGCCGTCGAAGAGGCTCGACGGAGATGGTTCGAATCAAGCGAAAGCAAAGGCATTCGTTGGCACCCGAGATGCTAAGGATCGAAGACTTTTTGGATATGGAGCGGCTTGTCGGACGTAGTCCGAGGAGGCGTCGGTGAATACGGTTGCCATTGACAGAATCTCGGTGAAAAATAGAATATAACGACTAAGTAAAGAGTTTCGTCCTGGTTCGGAATCATCGGAATCACAAGGCTGGGGCGGTTGCTGGGAAATAGCATCAGTAGTTCCACCCGGTTCTGATCGAGTAGGAAGCTAACATACGGTACTGGAAGAGGGCGGGTTTGTAGCGGAGGTGGACTCTGGTAGTGGAGGAGATATAGTAGATGGGATGGGCGGTCCTCCCTCTGTCTTCTGTGTTTGCAAGGGTGAGTTGATTGATTTGCGATCGGGTCGGTCTTCCAATCGGGGGGAGGTGGGCGAAGAGGGATCTTTCTGAGTAGAAGGAGATTTTGAGGAAATGGGAGCTTGATTACACAATTCACCAACGTCTGATCAGGGGTTTTCTTAACCTATTTAGGGAAAACTTGCTTAGAATTAGAAGAAGGGGGCTTGGATTTCATTTTTGCCGTGCAGATGTGATAAATTGCTATCAGCCATGTTCAATTGTTTGTACTCCCGCTTCTTTCTCCTTTTTCAAACTGAGAGCCTTTTCATATAAACCCATCATTTGGACTGGCTAGGTATACTAATTCGATCACGGCGGTTTTGACGCCTATTAAAATTAAAAAAAAAGTTGGAATTTTCATTTTGGTATCTAAGACGGTTTAGAAAGTCTTATATGCTTTCTACTAAAAATAGGCGTCCTATGGAAGAGTTCTTCGGCCGGTGGTACCCATTGTTAGGCTATGCCCATGAGTAGAGAGTGCTTTAGAGTTTAGTCTTGTATTGAGAGAGGGTTGCTGGAGAGAGTTTTCTTACTTTTGGAAGGTTTGTTGTCTAATCCTTGTGATCTCCATAGTGGAGCTTTGCCGGCCTTCACCGGTGGACATAGGTCTACTGACTGAATCAGGCCAGTATGGTTGGTCTTCTTGTGTTTTTTTTGCCTCACTAAACTAGGAAATAAGCGCTCTAACAAAGCAAAAGAAGGATGCCCTAAGCGTCGAGGAACATGTACCTTGGTCTATGTAAAGGATGCACTCTTTCTCAGGGCATGTTTCCTGAAAAAGTAGCTGGACTTCGACGATTCTTTCTTTTTGGCTATGAAGGAAACCGTCACGACTTCGTTCCAGACTATAGGAAGTTCTACGGAGTTACATTCAGTTGCTAAAAAGCTAGTCGCCGTTTCCGAAGTAACGGGAGATGGAACAAACAAGGGCGCCAAGGATCGTTGAATTGGATTCCCAATCTGATCCGTCTGAGTCAGGTCAGAAGAGGTGTAGAGGGATAGGAAATATTAGCAAACGGTCTTATGCCTGCTCTTTGCTCCTAATTGGAGGGATCCCCTCTATGCCTTTGTTCTATTCTATGATTGACTTCGGCTATGCAACCCTCATCCAAAAAAGGATGTGTGCAATCACTAATGATGAGTCCCTCCTATCGATTTGTAAAAGGTTTTGAGATTGTTTACCTTGACGCTCAACAACTTCTAAGATAGGGTGCCTTGGATCAAGATGTATGAATGAGTGGCTTTCTATATGCGGATGTGGTATTCCATGTCACCAAAGTAGGCAACTAAGCTTAAGCTTACTTCCATCTCCTATCAATGGCTTCCAGGATACCAATTAGCATCTTTATTAGCAAGCAGTTTCTTTAAGTAATTTCGATCGCCCATTGCATTTGAAAAAATCCTCATGTGGGATTCCTTATCTGGTCTCCTTTTCGTTTGATCTAGAGCATTTCTCGGGGTAGTTTTGGATCTCAACAGAGAGAAATGGTCTCTGGAGACAGCCTTTGGGGTATCCCCTGATTGACCGACCATGCTAAATAAGCAGGCTCGTTAGGAAGAGTAGGCACCTTGGTTACCGTCAATTCTTGGAATCACATTATTTAAAGAGTCAGAAAATGCCCGTGGAAAGAGAGTCACATTCCCTTATGCTTTTGGTGAAAGGCAATCTTACCTATTAATAGAATATAGTCCTTGCGAAGCTCGATAGCCTAAGGATGCGAGGTTGAGCATTAGCGAAGAAGCGAAGCTTAAGGAGGACGAAGTTAGACTATGGGTGACGCGTCAGCGAAGAAGGCGACCGGATCAGGATCTTGAGAATGTGGGAAATAGATTAGATAAATCTTGCAAACCAGGATCAGAAAAAGCTTGTTCAACAGATCCTTCCAATTCTGGTTTTCATGGATCCAAGTGTGCCTCTTGGGAAGAAATTGCTGCATTGATATGAAATGATCTTCTGCGCCTAAGCCAACGATTCAGATAAGGCTCGAGAGTGAAATAGAACCTTGACTTTCATTTGAAACCCATAATACTCACTCTACGATCGCCTATGTCTTTCTATAGAACACGATCCCCTAGCCTAAATAGAGGTCTGGTTATGGTCGAGAATGAGGTCACACTAAGCAGGAATCTTGCCCTATGTTGACCTTCCCCTGAGATCTCTTGCTAGAGTCTAAGCTGATGATAGGGAGTTCTGGATTCCTTCTAAATCTGTGTAAAAGAATTCGATTCGATTTTAGATAGGCTAAAGAGGCTGCTCTAGATAGGAAGAATGGGAATAAGCATTTTCTTAAAGATTAAAGACCCTCAAAGAATACACAGCATCCATTGAGACCTTCCTAAAGCTTTCCAGCTATGTTAATAACTCCGACTCGAAAATGCAAATAAAAGAGTAGTTGGCTTATTTGACTCTAGAACGACTCAGTTGAATTCAATGGATTCGATAGGGATAGAAGAAGCTCTGAATAGTTCGATAGCAACTCCTTTGTTTTGAGAGGAAGGAAGAAGATAGGGTAGAACGAAGGAAGTTCTTTAGAAAGAGACTTTGATTCCCGACTAAGATGCCCGAAGAAGGCAGAGTCTGTTAGAGCAGATAGTGAAACCCCTAGGCTTCGAACCTCGACTTATTTCTATTTATTCAAAAAGACAAGAAGGAGCGACTGATAAGGAGCGGTTAGGAAGAACTCTTTGTTTTACTCTTTCTTCAATCCACTTCGATCGAATGTATGGCTCTATGGGGATGCCTTCTATATGAGCCTTCTGTACGGGATCTTTCTTTATTACGTCCCTGAGAAACCGAAGTTCTTAGTCCGCTATGGCTTTGATCAGTCTGAGAAAGCTATTCGAAGCAAGAGAAGAAGAGCAAGAGGGTCATACAATCTTGGGGCTAAATAGGAAGTCAGTCAGTACTTCGGGCGTTAGAGCTGAACAACGGGAAGGTTATGAAATAGGCAAGTATGTTCATACTTGGAAGGTTTCTTGCTTGTCTGATAAGAGAAGGAGACAAGTATGCTAATACTTGGAAGGTTATAAAATATCTAATGTATGGACGTTTGGGAAGGGCTTTCTAGGAAGACAGTAGAAGTCATAGGCCAGAAATAACTTAGGTATAAACCTTCACTAACATTCAGAATGAGAGGAACTTGAAATATCTCCCCTTGATCCGAGGCTGTTGAAGGTATCGCATAGAAAGGTGAGCTCCATCTATCAGTTTTCAGAGGCTTTGAGGTTTAACCATTCTATTTGGATATCTTGCCCACCCAGAATGAATCCGTGATAGCTACTAGATACTAGAGTCATACTGGTCTTGTTTGGCTTACAATAGGCATGGCATCTATGTTATTGCTTCGGATAGACGGCTTTCCTTTCTTTACCAGGAGCAGTGAGCTTAGTACCGAAGCCTGTAATTGACGGCTGGAGGGTCATCAGTTTACGGCATATCCGCTGAAGCCTCTGCCCAGCACTCGGATTAGGAATTACTAGACCAGGCCTGAACCACAGGAATGGACAGCCCTGAGTCAGGTGCACATCGTGACGTAAATGAGGATGGCGATGATAAGCAATCGAATAGTAAATAAAAGAACGAAACTCCCCTCTTTGCTGATGGTTGGATTTCTGTTCGATACGGACCTAGATGGAATGAAAAGCCTGGACCCCGTTGTTAGTTGAAAAGGCTTGGGTTATGGCTATCTCCCAAGAGTGGGGCATTTACCTGGCGTATGAGAACCAGAATAAAATAAGTCTTCTTTCTATACGAAAATACAGATTTCGTTCGCCTTCTTTCGTACTTATGGATACTTCTTCCGGTCAATCGAGGTCCTTCTCTGTTCCCATACGTGGATGTGGATTACTTGGACTTGTCTTGGATTTTATTTGTATTGTTAGCGGCATTCCCTTGCCGTTGGATTCCTGCCTCAAGACTCTGTCACTGGGCCGGGTTCGCCCACTGCTTTCATAGATGTCGTGCTTTGGCACAGAGCTAATGGTAATGGATGCCTATTACGTTCTCGAAAGCATTCACCGACTTACTTACGTAATCGCGAATCAGGGAAGAGGTTTAAGCTGATAAATTGAAATTGAGAAATCAAAAAAAAATAATAGATTAGGCTATTATTAAGGAACTTTTCCTCTTCGAAAAGACTTTCTCCCTGCTTCCAGCACAAGAAGGAGATTCAGCTTAAAAGCAGAACTCTATAGGATATGTATCGAATTGCATGAGATTAGACAGTTTTTTTGGAGCTTTTTAAAATTAGAATAGAAAGAGAGTCTTTTTGCTTGCCGCGAATGGCTCTCTTTGTTGGAGAGGAAAGAAACTACCTTGTTCTACCTTAGGAGCATAGAAGCCCGCCTCATCAAATCCAGAAAGGAAGCCAACTAACTCATAGCCGCCCACTCGCTCATATGACCGGCAGGTCGGAATTGGCCCTGATTCTTTCTGCTTCTTTTTTTTAGTACGGTATTACTTTCCTTCCTTATCCCAGTCTGAAACTAGAACAGCCTTCCGCTTTCTTCTTTGCTTTCGTTTTGTTCCTGCTCATCTCAACCTGACTGCTGACTGGCTGTCTTACCGACCGGAATGATTGAAGAATGGAATTGAACAAAGGGGTGCAAAGAACTCCCTTCTTTACGTCCCTTACTGACACTTACTGGTTTGATTAATAGATCGCTTCGCTTGATTCGGAATCGAGCATCGTGGAAGGGAAGGAGAACTCAGTCCCGGGCCCCTTTTGCGCCATGTTTGAGAAAGAAAAGAGTGATTCTCTTTAGTTAGAAAGAAAGGACGCTTAACACTATACTTGTTTTCTTCAAGCGGTTCCAAAATACCTTGAAAGAAGAAAGACTCCCTGAATTTCAAACTCCTATGGAAGCCTTATTCACTATTGATAGGCTGCTCCTCCTTCAGCTTGATCAAAGTCTCGGGGCTCGTGATTCCCACTTCAACCTTGGCTTGGTCCCGCTAGTAGTAGTCTCATTCCCTGCTATGTAGCATTAGTTTCTTTTCCCTTTTTTTATTCTACTGTAATAGGGCTTGATGTAGATAGTCCAGTAGAGGCGGCTACTTCTCTTCTCTTATTGTTTGTATTTCGATGATCTTTTCTTACCGGAAAGGTGAGAGGCAAGGAAGGAAGCATAGGCAATCAATCCAATCGGCTTGAAAGGGGATCTCCCACTCGGGTTAAAGACTCAGGATTCCACTTTCCGGATCCCTTGCAAGACGCTCAAGATCTATAGCTGCTTGGCTTGGTTGGAATGCTTGCCTTGGGGCAGGCCAGACTTTGAAAGAAGTTACTCTAGCCTACGTCGAGAAAGAGTAGATAGAAAGACGGTCCACTATCTTGAGAGAAACCTTTCTAATCAAATCCCTTTTAGCTATTCTGTCAAATAGTTCAACTGATGCGCATCCCACGCTGCGCACTCCAGGAGTGTTCGCAATGTCGCTGCCGTGATTCACGCTTCAGGAGATCGATAGTGTAATTAAGCCTTACGAAATCCTTTCAATATCTTCGCCGGGAAGCGAAGCGGCGCTAACGTCGGTCTTCGCCATTCCCTCCTGCTTTTGCTTGTTCTGTGCAGGTACCACCTGAAGGTTCGAAAAAGCAGGGCCCGAGTGGAACTGAACGCGCTCTATCTTCGCTAGCCCAGGAGGACTGAGTCCTTCCACCATGTGATTAGGTTGTCCAAGCCCTTCCGTCTATCCCTTAATGCCTTAAACATGCCCTTCTCATCCAAATCTTCCATGCATGTCAGTCTAATCTAACCTTATAGGTTTCTCACAGTAAGCAACAGCAGTCTTAGGAAGCCCAAGGCCGAGTGCTTTGAGTCAATTCACGCCCTATAGGCAAGGGAATATGTTGAAATTTCTTCTTCCCAAACTGAACAGATAGCGAATTCTGTGACTCATTTCTCACCGCGTCTACATCTATCCCCATGGCTTCACGGCTTGACAGACCTTCCCCCATACTAAATAGATAGGAACATTTGTCTTCGCCTTAACTGCGTAAAAGCGAACCCTATCTTGTCGAGAAGCAATCCTATTGGTTTGGTTCGCCCGTAGGCAGCTGATTGCCTTTTTCGTTACGCCTGTAATTAGGCTACCACCCTACCCTCTCCACGGGCACAGTTCGCTTAATTCTACCTTGAGTTCTTTACTCCCACACGCCTTTGCCCTCTTTCACCGAAGAGGAAATAAGAATCTTCCAAAGAGACCTAAATTTCCATTAGATTCATTCCTAAGCTTGCTTTGTTCTAGAAAGATGATCAGTCCGAGAGGGTTGGAGAGAAGAGAAAGCGGTCAAAATCTCTCTGATTTGATCACCGAGCAGTCGGACGACTTTTCAGTAACCCAGGACCTTCGACGCTTCTTTCGCATCCCCTACATCCTTCGGAGGTGGAAGAAAGGTAACTAACTATAGAATATATATAGTTAGTTAAGTAGGGCCCCAGAACGCTAAAAAGGTGGGGGAACAAGAGTTGTCACGATAGGAAAGAGAAATGACTATAAGTAACCAACGATTCTCTCTTCTTAAACAACCTATATCCTCCACACTTAATCAACATTTGATAGATTATCCAACCCCGAGCAATCTTAGTTATTGGTGGGGGTTCGGTTCGTTAGCTGGTATTTGTTTAGTCATTCAGATAGTGACTGGCGTTTTTTTAGCTATGCATTACACACCTCATGTGGATCTAGCTTTCAACAGCGTAGAACACATTATGAGAGATGTTGAAGGGGGCTGGTTGCTCCGTTATATGCATGCTAATGGGGCAAGTATGTTTTTCATTGTGGTTTACCTTCATATTTTTCGCGGTTTATATTATGCGAGTTATAGCAGTCCTAGGGAATTTGTTTGGTGTCTCGGAGTTGTAATCTTCCTTTTAATGATTGTGACAGCTTTTATAGGATACGTACTACCTTGGGGTCAGATGAGCTTTTGGGGAGCTACAGTAATTACAAGCTTAGCTAGCGCCATACCTGTAGTAGGAGATACCATAGTGACTTGGCTTTGGGGTGGTTTCTCCGTGGACAATGCCACCTTAAATCGTTTTTTTAGTCTTCATTATTTACTCCCCTTCATTTTAGTAGGCGCCAGTCTTCTTCATCTGGCTGCATTGCATCAATATGGATCAAATAATCCATTGGGTGTACATTCAGAGATGGATAAAATTTCTTTTTACCCTTATTTTTATGTAAAGGATCTAGTAGGTTGGGTAGCTTTTGCTATCTTTTTTTCCATTTGGATTTTTTATGCTCCTAATGTTTTGGGGCATCCCGACAATTATATACCTGCTAATCCGATGTCCACCCCGCCTCATATTGTGCCGGAATGGTATTTCCTACCGATCTATGCCATTCTTCGTAGTATACCTGACAAATCGGGAGGTGTAGCCGCAATAGCACCAGTTTTTATATGTCTGTTGGCTTTACCTTTTTTAAAAAGTATGTATGTGCGTAGTTCAAGTTTTCGCCCGATTCACCAAGGAATCTTTTGGTTGCTTTTGGCGGATTGCTTACTACTAGGTTGGATCGGATGTCAACCAGTGGAGGCACCATTTGTTACTATTGGACAAATTTCTCCTTTTGTTTTCTTCTTGTTCTTTGCCATAACGCCCATTCTGGGACGAGTTGGAAAAGGAATTCCTAATTCTTACACGGATGAGACTGAGCACACCTGATCAATGAAAAATTCTGACACCAATCATTTACAAATGAGTATTACACCAAGAATTGACAAGCGGATGAGTTCTCTAGTTGGCTATGTTGATATAGCTTAGATAGGGAAAAGAGACTTCTTTTCGTACGCAAAAGCCCGCTATTAGTTGAGTGTCCCAGTCACCTTTCAACTCCAACCCGAGTGAAAGCAATTGATTGGATCACGTCAGCTGACCCACCACCTGTCCGGTCTAAGCTACAGTTGAACCGGTTTCTTTTCTTTCTCTATTTTACCCTGAAAGCATCCGAGCCAGCAGGAGAAGCACAAGCAATCCCCCCCAGCTAGATCTAGAGTGCTAGTTTCCAGTGATCGTTATCTTCATCCATCGCAGTTTTCTTTCTTGTATTTTGAACGGCGGCTTCAATCAAATCAAGCTCAACTTGGTCAGGGAATGAGAATCATTCTGCTTTATCCAGCTCTTCCTGAGTCGTGGTACGTATCCGCCTTAGATTCAGCTTCTGTGTCTGCAGACTAGTATACGTATTGAGATTCAGAGGTTCCTTAGTAGTTTGGAATTGAATGACGAATCGTCATTTCCTCTGTTGACTTAACTGAAAGCTTCGCTTCTATTCTCGAGCAAGACCCCCTCTTCCTGATAGGGCTAGTCCCTAAGACCAAGGGTGACGGAAATTCTTCTCGACAGATTTTCAAGAAAAACACCTTTTTTTTGGAGGAAGCGAGTGAAAAGAAGCAGAATACTTGGAGTGAGTTAAAAAGCGTAATAGAGAGAGCCAGTATACAAAGAACGAGTCAAAAGAGAGGCTACAGAAGCTAGCTTTTCCTTTTCTTTCCTTTGGGAGTGATCTATGAGTGCTACGTGTTTGAATGATCGTGAGCTCTACCCGGTTGATCAGTTGCGTGAGTCAATTCGTCTTGTCTGAATCAATTTCAAAGCATGAATGTTGGCGCGGTACTTTCGATTCAACCTGAAAATGCGTCCTTTACTTCGAATCGTCTCTTTGGTAGATTCTTTCATATTCATATATAAAAAGTAGAAGCTTCTGTAGATAAACTGCAGGTTCTGCTGGGGTAGCTGTTCCCCGGGATTGGTAATCAGTCTTGCTATTGACGTTCGAGCTCGAAAGAGTGGGAGCGAACGGATGCTGTTTAGGGTAACTCGCTTTGAGCGTGAGATTCTCCTTAGCATGAAAATCCCTGAATCGACATCCATCTCGATCTACTAAACTTTTTCAAGAACCTGGCAGCAACACAGAACAACTGGGAGAAGGAGTGTCGACCCCTATAGCAGAAGGTTGTTAGACTGGCCTCTGAGTGGAATATTATCCTGCAACCATGTGTTGCAGACCAGTTACAGGTTGGTAAAACCTTGCTTGCTTACCGTAGCCTTCGGCTACGGCCAACGGAACGGGCTCGGGCGACGGATCAATAGTCGACTCCGGGTGGGCATGAGAATGAAAGACTGTAAGTGGTCCGCATGAGAAGTCAGGGAATCGACTATGTCTAAATAGAATAGTGAGTGCCGGATTCTTACGAGTGGAATCTTGAATGCTGTAACCGGGGTAGGTGAACGAATGAAGTGATTTACGAGTGACGTCTGCTTGGAGTTCCCGCTTTATTTCATTTCCCGGGTCGGGAATACAGGATCTCAGGCTTTCTTCCTATTGGCGAATGCTAGTCTCTTGTTGTTACCGATGTCGGCTCCATGGGCTTCGAGTAGCTAGAGTATAGTTAGTCGCTAGGGAAGATAGCCCAGGGAAGAGACCCATACATGAGGGCGAAACCAAGATACATGAGTTCGCAACCCTTGAAGGAATAATATGAATAAGACAAAACGAATAGCCAAACCGATATCCAAGAGAATACCACCTTAAAGATTAAAGAAATACCAGAAAGCCATACATACCAGCTTGAATGCAACAAGGGGGAAGAACCAATGATCGTATTGAGTCCCTCACCATGAAAGTAAAGAGACTCAGGGGAGATCCAGCAAGTGAATCAACTGACTCTCTTGAAAACGGGATTACTCCTCCGAGTGAGCGGACGAAGAATTAGTCTGGACTGAAATCCCTTCACCATCCCATCAAAGAAGATGAGTATCTCCTTGGCAGGGTTGGATTGGTTGATGTCAGAGAAGTGGAAGGTTCAGACTTGGAGAAAGAATCGAGGAGGGACTTTTCTCTCTCTGCTGGACTGGAAGTCGAGTTCTGTCTGACCGTCCTTCCCCTTTCGATAAAGTGGCATTCTTCTCCTTTTGCGGCTTCCACTCAACTGAGCTCCCTGAAGTCGAAAAAACTTCCTTGGTTGATGGCATTGAATGAGCCAAATCCCGATAGTCAAAACTCACGTAATCGTAATAAGAAGAGCTGGCGTCGCGCCCTCCTCCTTCGCTTCTTCAGAAGTGGCGATCCATTCTATGCCGGTGCCGGTTTTCGATTGGCTTTCAGCCGCTCTGATTCCTTGCCTAACCCGACCTGGCCACAGGAATCAAGTATGTCTTTCCCACAGTGCAGTTGAAGTAGGTCAGTTCCTTTCTTCTCGGCTACCATGACTGCTAGTCAAAGCTCTGAGAACGGCCCGTGTTGAGTTTCCTTCTTGCCCTCATCTCCTCATATCCCGGACTCCATGAGAAAAGGGTAGAACTCATGCTTTGAGTTTGCTGACTTGATCAAGTCTGTCTGTCCTGTCTTCTTTCTTGCTTGCTTGATTGCTGTCTTCTCTTCTGGCTACTCCATGCGGCTAGAATGCGGCTAGTAGTCCTAGTCGGAACTCCTTGCTTCACGGAGTCTTAGACAGCTCATCTTCTCCCATTCCGTGCCTGGTTATGTCAAACTATCTGTGATCTCTTTCCCTGGAGATAGGTACACGCGTAATAAAAGAAAGCTTTGACAGATCCAACAAAGACCTGGGAATTAGATCCTGGTACTTTTCTCCCTCTCCTTCGTCGGGCTTGGTCGTTTAACTCCCGTCTCGCTTTCCTTCCGGATATCTGACGGTCTATTTCGCCGATAAGACAGATCCATCGATCACGTTAAGTGCACAGAGCTAGACCCCTCTCGGGTTGGTCGCTTTTCGATGAAGCCTGCACCTACTGGGAAAAAGGAAAAGTAGACCGTCGAATACTAGAATTGGTTGTTACAGAATCTGCTGTTTGAGAATCAGCTGAAACAGGATTTTTATGTCACTTAGGAAAGGAAATTGAATTTATGCCAGTTAATCCAATAGTATGTATAAGAAGAGTGCCAGACCAGAAGAGGTTTCACATTCATCTCGGGTCGGGAGCAGAAAACTAGTAAAGGCACTCGATTAGCCGGGTTTAACGCTACGATACGACCCTTATTCCAAAAGGTTGAAAGGGTTGGTGCTAACTCTGCATCGATTCCGCCCATTGCAAGAAGACGGGGTTAGCCTTTCTTTCTTTGACTGTCCAATCTCGGGAAAAGGAACTGACATATGTTTTAAAATGCCCATTCCCGTATTTCCATAAACTGTATGGACGTCTATTAAGGGAAATCAGATTGATGTAAAAATTTCGGGAGGTTTCTGCAAGTAAATCAGAATAGAACAAGGAAGTTTCATCCATTTCTGACTTTACTGAGCGAGGAGGGGAATGCGCTCTTATCTTTTGATTTATGGAGAAAGGTACTTGGTCTTTCTTTTTACATAGAGAAAAATAGGTGAAATCCTCGGTTCCACGCCCCTACTGCTTCCTCCAGTCGCCATTTTGGATTGCCTAAAAGCGGCATACCTTCCCTGGTCTTCCAGCTGCATAAGGTAGTTTGCTTGCCCGTCTACCCTAGTGGAGATCTCTCCCTAGGGCCTCTTTCTCCTGAGCTAGGCTAAATACTAAATAAAAGAGAAGTACAAGATAGCTCCGAAGGCTTTCTTCTTCTGCAGCTATTTCCCCAAGGTTTGTCATGAAGATCTTGTCGTGGAACGTGAGAGGAGAACCCAATTAAGAAAAAAAGTGGGGGTTAAAGGGGCGTTGAGGAAACTAAAGGCCGATATTGTTCTTATTCAGGAATCAAAGCTTTCTTCGGTGGACGGTGCTACAATAAGGGGGGTGTGGAAAGTGAATCGGTGTGGTTTGATTAGTGTGGATGCTCAAGGAACTGCGGGGGGTCTAATTTGTGGTGCTCTAAGTCCGTAGTTATGGAGAATAGCTGGAATGGGAAGTCCACCTTCAAGGAAGAACTACAAGACGATAAATCGTCTTCTCTTATCGTCTTCTACCTTAGATTATACATGTCCCTCTCGCTCTTTGATTGAACTCATTTAGTCACTTTGCTCTGTTCATAGCTCTTCTTTTCGCTTCTACAAGGCTGCGCCTCTTTCTTCTTTTCTGAGTCAATCCATAGGGGAAAACCCTGAAATCCATAGTAGCTGACGATTATGTGCCAAATTGAGAGAAAGGGGCCGCTCGCCTCCTAGTTGTTCTGGATCGAGAGACCAGTTGGCTCTTCCTGCGGCCAGGCATAAATTAGTAATTCCTCCAATCTCCTTAAACCCGAAAGGCTGGGCTGACTTCATCGCCCGGTCAGTCCTCGAACCTTGATTCATCTAGTTTTCTCAGTCACAGGTTGGAAATCGGCTTTAAGCGAAAATCCCGGTCTTTCTAAATGATTCTACTTTTGTTTGATCCCAATCGATGAAAGGGTAATCCCGAATCTTTGGTTTGGCAGAGTGAGACCTTTATCCTTTATCCCATCTACCTTTCCGGGGACTTCTACTCACTGGAGGAATTCCCAATCATAGATAGAGGAAAGGTTGAATGCTGCCCTCTTCCTCTGACCCCGAATCATTCTTTCAACCTTCGGCCAGGCGCCTAAGTAAGAGGAAGCTCCTGAAGCTAGCATCTGACCGAAATCGGATTGACTTTTCGTGCTGTTGAATTGAATGGCCTAGGAGTGAAGTTCAAGGGCTTGGCTTGAAGGCTCAGATTCCGTATCGGCAGTTTGTTCATCAAGCCTATTCTCGAGCCTATATCTACTCTCTTTTCTTTTAGAGGCGTACCTCTCCACGAGATCGAACACTTTACCAAGGATTGAATCCAAAAGCAAGAACTCGGTTTGGGTGAAGGTTCATCTTCAAATCTGTCTCCTTGTCATGAACAAACGACTTTCTCTACATTAGAGCGCAAGGTGCGCAGAAGATTCATTTAGGTAAGCACACTAGAAGGAAAGGACTTGTCTTGTCTGGACTTCCTATGTCTTGCTGCCTCCGCTTGAATCAGGAGGAGAGGAGAGCATTCTTCTACAAAAAGAAAAAAACGATTATTGCGAATAATGAGACGCTACCCTTGCCTTGAGGAAGATCTGCGAACCGCGAAAGAGGGAAGGCAGATCTCTATGAGAACGGGTGGTCTACAATCAGCACCTTACCTTTCAAGCGTAGTAGATCAGACTGGGATTGGGCATCAGTCAGTCTTAGATGTCCCAAAAAGGTCTCGTCAAAGGCCTACCTTTTGGCATTAAAAGACGAGTTAGCAGGATTCGCAGGCGAGACACAGATATTGAATTAAGAAAGAGAGGTTATGAAGTAAACATAAACAGGAAAGACCAGATCAACCAGCCGGCAAGCGCAACTAGTCTTTTTCTTTTCGAGAGGGATTACTTGCTAACGGTTTTCTCCCGAATTGCACTAGTATCAGGAACATGCCCCGAAATGGTTGTTTTCGCACGTTAATAACTCTAGCTTTTAAGCCAAAGAAAGAAGCAATCATACTCCTTGGAACAGAAAGATATTGCACTTCAAAATCGTTACTAGAAGCATTGCAAGCGCACTTCCTATCTAGGCAAACCAAACTCTAAAAAGCACTTCCCTCCCGGCTAGCCTTGCAAGAGCGGGTGTGCGGGAGAATAGAGCTGAGCATCAAAGCTGCAAGACAGAAGGAAGGTTCCTGCGTGCAGGAAAGCTTTTTCACCGTCCATTGGGTATTTCTCTCTATCTCGCTCTCCCAACTCATACTTATGATAGGCGGGCTCAATGCCAGACTTTAGCAACGTCTTGAAATCCTAATTGCCATGGTTCCGCTGCATCACAAGAAATAGATGGGTCAAGTGAGTTGTGTGGATCAACAGCAGCATCAACTGCTGCTTCTGGGCTTGCATTCAGCTCCAAGCCTTCTTGCTTCCCTTCCCGGGCACATCATCCATCCTTAAATCATCCGTGTCTACACTACTTATCTTAATCTGGGTATTACTACAGCAGATACAGGATATGTCGTCGATTCTAGAATTACAGTTAGCATAGTTTATAGGGGGGTTTCTTTAGTTAGAACAACAGCCGCTAAAACAGGTACTAATGGCAGCGAAAACAGATTTTAGCCTGTGAAATAAGTAAATTTATCCATGATATTTGAGAAAAAAAAAAGAAATTCATATTCACACCTTAGCGGCCTCTCCATACTCGTCTACCTAACAGGGGTCGACCACTATTTCCAAAGTACCAGCCTTACGGATTCAGGCGGCCATAGTAATACGAAAGTCCCGTGTGGAAGGGCTCTCGCTCAACGGATCACTATGTAAAGCGTCTTTCGGAGAGAGCGTATTACCAATCCGAGATCTTTTCCACTATAGGATAGGAAAAAAAGGGCCTTTCGGCTATGTTTACTTTGTCATCAAGGGGCGGAGCGAAGTAACTAGGCGGAGATGGAGGATCGCTGTAAGTCATTTCTCATAGAAGAGAATCTTATCATATCATTGAGAGTCTGATTCCCCTTTGTTCAAGTCCGAGGTCGTGTCTCCTTAGCTAGGGCGCCGAAGTTAGTAAATCACGAATACGAGTTAGACTGGACCTTTACGAAGGTCATGCTTTCTTTCGAGGCTCAAGCTTTATAGTAGCTTTGACTAACACGAGTCTTTGTAACCGAAAAAGTAGACATGCCATGCCCTAGGATTAGGATGGAGTAGTAAGCTCTTGAGATCTTATCCGGTTCGGAGGTTGTTCCGCGTTTGCACAGTTCAAGGCTTCCTCCCACAAAGCCGCACCGAAGCACAGCTTGGAAAGCTTGGGATGGAATAGGATCCGGTCATGCGATCCAAGCGCTTTAGTAGATTGCTGGACCAAGGTTCCGAGCGTAGAATCGAATCTGCTCTAGTATCCGCTAACAGATCAGTAGGCTCTGACAGCCTCCTCTCTTCTGCTAAGGCATGAAAAATGGAAACTCTAAAGTAAAGATGGAATCCGCCTCCGATCTGGCTTTCAAACTCTCAATTGAATAATTTAAGAAAGAAACCTCCTTGAAAGGGTCTCATCCTCCTCCGAACCTTTGTAATTGGCTTCGACCGTAGTCTGAATCTTTGGCCGCCTTTCGCTCCAACTAAATTGTTGTTTTCTACTGGCTGGCGTCCTTAGGAGGTCTTCTTCGAGATGTAATTTACTGCTAAACCTCCTACTTGAGAAAGCTGGCTTGCATAACGAGAGAAGCGCGTAATGGCTCTAAGTGCGAGCGCGTGCGCTACTACTCTACTACATCAACAATAAAAAAGAGGTGACGAAGCACAATTAGCGTAACATAAGGGAAAGCAGCTAGCGCGAAACGAAAGCAAGGGCTAAACTAAAGGTGGGCTCAGGGAAGGAATTCAAAGCCTATAAGGAAGGCATGAGACTCGGATCTAGGATCAAAAGACTGACTGAAGCCGAGAGAGATGGGCCCCATGTCAATCGAGTGGAGGTTGAAGTCCCAGAAAGAGACCGCCGTGCAGGAAGCGGCGATAGCAAAGATTACCTTCACTCATGACAATATGCTCATGGAAGGGAAGCCATGAAGCTAAAGGGAAAGGGAAGACTTCCATTTGTTGGGTAGGTCTAGGGCAAAGGAAAGAGAGGTGTGGCTAAGGAAGGGTGAGGCGACGGGTTTGGACTCTTTCCCATCGACTTGACCGGCAGAAGTCTACGATCCTCCAAACTAAAGCCGTCGAAACGGCACTCAACCGAAGCCCTTTCCCCTAACCTACAAGAAGGACCGAAGGGAGGCTAGGCCTTCCCGAAGATCAACTTGACCAAGGTAGAAAGATTGCCCGAGGTAGGGCGGAGAGTTAAGGTGGTTAGACAGCGGGAGAGGAAAGAGTACCGAGTACGAGAGTCAGTTAGTTGCTAACCGAAAGAGAAGGGAATTGAAGAATTGAATCCCATTTGGTTTGGTTGCTAGCGAGTGAGGGAATCGCAGATGGGCTTATGACCTAGAAGCTGACCTCGAAGCTCCAGCTTACTTCGCTTCGGTCCCTAAGCAACTACCTTCTTATGGCCTCGGAGAAAGCCAATATGGCATGTCTATTTGAAAACAATGGGATGATCAGAACGTGAACTCTGATAATAGGGGTATACAAGTTAACCACCTAGAATCGATCCATGACCGCTAAACTAAAGGAGTCCTTTACCAAACCGTCTTTACCCGCCTCAACCGATCTTAGCTCGGACATGCGCCAATACTGACTCCTTTCCCTGGGACAGCTAATCAAAACTAATACGGCGGGAATCCCTTATCTTTGAGACTACCCTTAGGACTCTATAAAGTCATTTAACAGCAGAACCCTCACACGAGAGCCAAAAAGAAGGCTTTCATTAAGAGAATTCGCCCATACAATAGAACAAGGAGAGCAATCAACGCTATGGCTACTTTAGGACTATTCCCGCCTTAGGACCCCTACTGTGACAACAGCTACTACGCATCCCACATCATAAAATGCTATCGACGAAACAAACCTTTATCAAGCATATCACCATGACCTGGTACAGAACCAAGAATCACTTTTCGACATCCGTAACGGATTAAGAAAAGCGTTCTAACGGCAGTTACACAGCCCCTGAATCTCTTAGAGAACTGTAAGTGAAAGAAGTAAGGGTACTTAGTAGCTGGGAATGCGGCTAGCTCAGCTAGTTTACTTACTTGTTTGTACTCCCATCTGAAATACTACTTGAAGTCCATATTCAACTCAAACAAGAAGCAAGCTACCTAGCTCGTTTACCCTAAGTCGATCGGGGGAGCCTTCTTCAAATCAACTACAATAAAAAGAAGGCATAGGCAATCCGAAAATGATGTGTAGTTGAGTGAAGAATTGGGAAGAGAGCGATGGGTAAATATGTGGTAGGACTTTTCTGGCAAAGAGTGAGTTTCCGGGGTAAGGGAATGAGTTTCCAAAGAATATGAAAGGAAAGGATCATTGAACAAGCTTTGAAGATCTAAAAGCTACTGGCTGCACCTGGTCTTGATGTAACCAGTCCGCGGGAATTAGAATCATTGTTGGGCGCATTAAGATTTTCTTTCCCATTACTCTGTCTCGTAGGACATTTCTATGTAGCAAGAAGCTCTGTTCAATCAATCTCATAGGGAACTGAAGCAAGAAGAACTATCGAGAAGTCAAACTGGAATGAGACCTTCTGGGTTAAGCGATTGAAGTAAGAAAGTCAAGCTTTTGCCAGAGGATGAGTCTTTCAAGTATCGGCAGCATTCCCTTTATCAAAGTATAGTACGCTAAGGAAGGTTTTCTTATAATATATAATATATAAAAAAGGGGGAAGAAAGATTTTGACTCGACTGATCTTCAGATTGAGAAGAATCTCAGTTTGTTTACTGATTCTATCATCCTGAGAGACTACAGAAGTTAAGGCATAACTTCCTGGATCACTCGCCGAGCCGACTAGACTACCACAAAATACGAGGGTGAGATTTTATGTGCATTCGGATTTCGGTCACCCGAGAAGGGCTCTAGTCCTGTCTGCAGAACGGTCCCTGAAATGAGTTGGAAAGGAGTGGAACGTCAAGTGAAGACCAAAAGAGTAAGGCGCTCGCCTCCTCCCTAAACGATAGGCCAAGGGTGCTGCTCTGCTCCGTATCTCTCTCCTGGGGAACCTTCCACCCTGTCTTTTTATCCCGACGGGGGCATAGCTAGCTTCTTTTTGGTTAGCGTAGGGATGTCTATTCAAGGATTCGAAGCTTTATACGGTTTCTACCTGCAGTCTGATTCCGTTGAGTCAAGATCCCCGGTAGCCTTGAGTGAATGACCTAAGCAACGGGTAGATGTATGGTTGGTCCACGCCCCCTTGATGCATTCCGTAATCCGTTACTGGATAGCCCGCCCATTTCCTCTCAGACAAGCACGTAACTATCTCCAGTCGGGCTAGCGGCTCTATCTTCTACTGATATCGAGCTAGGTCCAGATAGCTAAATTTATTGTATTACCATTTCTGGACGTTTCTACGGTTTATGGTCCGGGATGCAAAGACATCCTATCGATCGATTTATCTATAGCTTTTTGCCCTCTCAGCCGAGATCGGTAAGATTTCGATTGGAAGATTGGGTGAAGCCTAGCTTCTTTCTTTCTTTCTTGCCTCTGCCAAAACCAATAGGAATCGGAGCTCCTTATGAGTAGAATGAGGAGGGTGCAGACCGATTCTAGCTTTCACAGATGCCCGGTATCTTCCGGAGCTGTAGTCTTTACACACTAAGTAAGCAAGCTTTGGTTGGCTCTATTAACTCAAGATATCCATCATCCCCGGAGTAGGCGCTATACTAATTTAGGGATCGAAGCCCTCCTGAGGAATAGGTTTAATTGTTTAATGTGATAAATCGCCGAGGTTATGAAAGGCGCTCGACCAAGATTGAAACAGCCAAGAACAACGAAAACCTTTCAAGCGGACAAAAGCTTTTTAAACCCAGATGATTCCACCAAATCGAATCCTTCAAGAGCGGGGGATAGCAACCAAAGAAAACCGTTCGCAAGGCTAGCGCCCGAGGCCTGCAAGTTACCAAACAAGATGTTTGCCCATCGCCTTCACCGTCCTACTAATAAAAGAGCTGGGGTGCTTATCGAATTGTTGCTTTGTCGCCCCGGGGGAATTTAATCCGTCCTACCTTCAATCGTTTGGAAGGTGGGCTAGAGGTAGGTATTACTACTGACAGGGTGTAAGCCAGGGATGGGAGGAACAGAGGAAATAGCTTGGGGATACCTAACTACAAGAATAGGACATCCGGAACTGGGGACTTCAAAGCTTAGATCTATGATTGCTGCGGAAGCGTCTACAACCGCCGGTAACATCTTCAGCATCTGTAGAAAGGGGAGGTGCTTTAGGAAAGGAGACCGCGGAATAAGCGTTAGCAAGAGACATTGAATCGAACTTCTTTTTCCTTGGCGGAGAAAGCTTCTTCTCGCCCGAGAAGAAGCCCGCATTCCTGTTGATGCAGAGATCAGACGAGAAGGCCCATCTCTTTACTAGAATCCGATGTGATAGAAGGAGCTGCTCTAGCTTAAGCTTAAGTCGATTCTTACTTAATAGAATAGCCGAACGAATTAGCCATAGAGCTCATCCCCGGTTAACTAGTTGATGATTTCTTGATGGTTGACTGCTATATCTTAATTAGAGAATCGACTGGTCACTCATGCTTGAAAGAAAAAGAATAAGCGATGCCATTGAATCTGTTAGGGGAAGGCTAGAAGAGAGTAGCTCATGACCTCGGGGGAGAAGGAAAGGAGCTCTTGTCTCTTCTTTCATAAGCTCCTCTTCCTCTCCGCGACTCGTAACGAATGCTTTAATGTGAATGGTATCGTTATCGTATATGTATATAAAGTAGTTGATCCCGGCGAAAGGGAAATTATGTTCAAAAACAGGGATCCTTAGTCTTGAATATGACTGCATGGGTTTACTTTCTTTCTAAGAGTTAGCGGGCGAAGGGTAAATGATTGAATTTAGGAATCCAACATCCTCAGAAGCCAAGTCAGTAGCGAAGAGGGGATTGATTTGAACAAATAAAGCAGTGCTTTCTAGTTACCGCACCGTGGGAGCAGATAGATTCAGTGGTGATCTGACTTTCTTTCTTCTTTTCTTACCAGAGTGAGTCGCGGATGTATAGAAAGGCTATTCCCTTTTTCTTTTAGTGATAGCACAGGTGAGACCTAAGATAATAGACTAGCTTCACTAAGTCTATTCTATTCCCAGTCGCAAGAAAAAAGCATTCCTTCTTCATTTGACCTCCGACTGGAACCTTCGACTAGTTTGGGGGAGTTCAGTGAGCCAATCAATCATAATCAAAAATCTAAGTATGCCCTAACTCTTTCTCCAGAACCCTTCTTAGGACTAGGACCATGGGTAGCTTTTGTTAAGATCTTCCCCGCTGCTTGACTTTGCACAATAATAAGCTTTTGACATGTTCACAAATCCGATGCCTCGAAAAGTGAGTGAAGGAACCCGAGGGGTCAATAGGAATTGTCTCTACTCTATCACCTTAAGGTTAAGAAGCATGAGACTGAAGAAGTTAGGCATCCGTAGCAAAGGAAGCAGTCCCATGCCGTCAGGGCCTTTTCTTCTCACTTTATCGATGGAAAGAATAGGCTTGGGCTTCTCCAAGCTCCCTCCTAGAACGGCAATTGGGCTGCAGTTCTGCCTTTCCTTAGAAGAAATATCGTAGCGTAATTTATGAAGTAGAAGTCAGACATACTAGGATTCTTAAATCCGTTGATTGAATGTCTATCACACTTTAACATCCTAGGAAGTTTGAACTCTTGTTTCATACCATCTCTAATAAGTGCATTTCCCCTGAATCAAGAAATCCCAACATCTCTCGAGAAGAGGAATAAGACTTGATTTTTCATAACGTGGGCAATCCCTCAATAAAGCTCAGACTCCTAAAGACCGTCACAAAACTGACAACTGGGAGAGTCTGCCAATTGTCGCTTGAATCTGTTGCCGTTAGTCAATAACCTGCCATGCACGACTAACCAAAGGAATGATCTGATCCGTTGAGAGCCATCCCATTTACAGACTAAGCGACAAAGCCTGTCCTCTGGAGTAAAAAAACTCTTCGCACACTAGACTTAACGGAGAAAGCAAAGCACCATTGGATGTGTGTTTCCAGGCCACTCAGTCTTGAACAGCCCCACATTTGGGCGGGACCGTGGCTGCTATCTTCATGACAACAGAAGCAGGCAGAAGATGAGCGAAATCCTCCCATTTCCATTGCCTATCACCCAAGAGACACCCTCCAACACCTTAGGCCAGACTTTTCACCTTCCACAGGGGAGAGTCCTGGCTTCTAGCTTTGATGGAAGGGACAAGGTCATATGTTCTCACATACTTTCCCCGCAACACCACGACCCAAAAACTCTCTGGCTCATGAATTACACCCCACCCCAATTTCATGAGAAGGGCTTCATTGGTGATTGATATCTTGCGAATTCCAAACAGGTTCCAAGGCCCTCGAAATTAGTTGATATCGTACCCGTTTTGAACGGATAGGGTTTAGCTGCGATTTTCTCTATTGTTGCTTGCTATTCGAAGAATAGATCTGTGCTCAGCTGGATTCGTTGGACCACTTTCTTATTCATCTGATGGGAGGTTTGTCAGTCTGGTTCGAATCAAGGAACGGAATCCGGTTCTACAGGGCCAAGAAAGAAAAGCTAGACGACGGCATTCCAAGAAGGAACTTCCCCTTCCTATGGTACGGTCCCCTATTGATGAATCACTCGAAAGTGAAAGAAAGGAAGAAGAATTTGAAATTCTCTACTTGGTGCAGTACGCCATCGAATGTTGCGGGACGGAGCCAGATTTTACACGTCTTCGAAAAAACGTCGGGTAAGTCATTGGGGCCTGCGCCAACTACGTGGGACCGACATCCGGCCGTACAAGCTTGGAGGTCCTGGGCTGAAATGAAAAAAAGCACCTTACTCTTGCGTTCTTTTCACGATTTCGGGAAGACCAAGGCCGTAGGCTCGCACGCTGGCAGCAAGGAGAGAGGACTGCGTCTTATATCTTATATAAAGAAATAGAAGAATGAGGCCGGAAGCAGGATTCGCAGGAGATAGAATTGCATTGGGGAGAGGCCTATCTGCAGTTGTCGACTCTGAACGAATGGTTGGGTTTTTGCGAAGAAGAGGTGGTAACTATTATAAAGAATCAGATCTCGTTACAGTTAGGAAAGCAGGAAAGCCAGTCAAGTGGACGCTTCCTCTCCAAGCAAGAGACGGCACGGCTTTTTGGCTGAGGGTTGGTGGGTGGTGTGGCTTGCTGCTCTCGGAAAGACTTAATAAGCCATAAGAAGAATTACAAAGCCAATACGCAGCTACTCTGATTCCGTTATTCGGATTACGACTATTGCGATTTCTGCTCCTGCTGGCTAGTCAAGCTAAAAAGAAGAGGTGCTATTGCCGGAAGAGATACGCTTGCTCTCTAAGACAGAGAAAATAATATAGAAAAGGAAGCAGAAGGAAGTTGCGCGGTTCAGTCTAACTAAAGTTCCTGCGCCAGAAGCTACAGCTACCTTTCAAAAAAAAAGCTGCTACATCCGCTCTTTACATTCGTACAGTTGTACTTTAAGCTTATAAACAGAAAGCTGCTTCTGTATCGGTTGGGGAGATGATTGTGCCGATTCTTCAGTTTCGATTCTTTTCAAGAGACGAGACGACATCTCATAGTTTACTGCTTTTCGAAAAGCCAATGGAGTCGCTTCTAGGTCAGAAAGTAGGGCAATGGTCTCTGCCTTTGTCCAGGGAGGTTGTGGCTTTCCCCCATTGCCCTGACTCAAAAGCTTCTTTCTTTCGAGGATCGATTGGAGATGGCTAAAGAAAGGTCCTAAAAAAAATTGAGGGAAATACGTCCCTAGAGCAAAGCTAAGAAAGAAGAGAGAGAAATTACAGGAAATAAGCCAAGGATGAACATGACGAGGTCCTTATTTAAACCAGAAAGTTAGGGAACAAGAAGAACAACAACACGGGTAAGGGAAAAGGCCTTACTAATATATACATACGGGGTTTTCCTTATTATAACTTCTAACTAAGTCTTGTAAAGTGGTATTTGGTTGCTTGCCCCTTTATTAAAAAGGTTAAGTAAAGTGAAGCTTTCGAGCCCCTTCCATGGCTTTCTTGGTCGGACCAACCCAACCATCTGCAACATCTGATGTCTCCAGTGAAAGTTCTTCCTCCATTCCGGCTAGGGTGGGGAGGGGATTCCTGCTGCTACAGTTGGAGTTGACGGTCCTAGTTCTGTTACAGTAAGAGCTGTTGCTGGAAGAACCAGTGCTAGTGACTAGACTGTTGGAGGAGGCTGTTAGAAATGTTCACGTAGAAGCTCCTCTTTCATCTGCTGGTATAGATGAAGCTCTTGGGATCTTATCCGCTTCGGAGGTTGAAGGAGGTTAATCTATAAGGGAATCAGCTGGTATTGAATCTTCCTCTATCCCTTTACTTTTCATTTCCTGGACATCTGATATTCTTTTTTAAACAAGGATCTGACGTGATTCAATATCAATTATCAATAGAAACTTCACTTCTTTCTACCTGGACACTTTCAAATGAAAATCAAACTTTTTTTAGCTTTCATCTAGGCCTTTCAGGAAGGAAGTCAGGCACTCATCTCAGGGACATGCCCTGAACTTTAGCTTGAGCCCTTCCAGTAGTCTTTGCTTTGTGAATGGAATGAATTTGTAGTGTTGAAAGGTGGAGCAGATCTTGGTCTTATGGACTGGCTTTCTAACCATCCTGAATATTGACCCCCACGATTCTTTCTCTCTCAAACTTGACCTTACCTTCTTTCCAAGGCTAACATGACGGTATGCAAGCCCTGCTCTACCCCAATTTCAGCTGGTTTTCAACTGGATGGGGATCTTCGATCCTACAGGATGGTGGTCTCCAATACTTGACACTCACCCGACCCTACATTTGATGTGAATTAGGTCTTTCAACATATTCATCTCCCACGAAGAACGACTCATCGCTGTCAAGCGGATTCTTCGCTTTCTCAAAGGCACACTCATAACCATCCCTCCCATTTCCTTTTCTGATGCTAATTGGGCTGGAAACCCAGATGATCGTCGCTTCACAACTGGATCCTGGGCTCCTATCATAGTGCACGAAGAATTCTCACGCTCTAGTACCGAAGCTGAATACCGGGACCTCGCTAGCACAGCTACTGAACTGATATGGCTCCATTACGGATTTCGTGATCTTGATATTCACATCAAGGATCCCCAACTACTTAACTGTTACAATATGAGTGCCACTTACCTTGCTGCTAACCCAGTGTTCCATGCTCGTACCAGGGATAGATTTCCACTTGACTTTGCTTTGCGACGTGGGGTCAAGGCCTTAACAATCGATCTCAAACCACATCTACTCATAGTATTGGTTCCTCATTTGAGTCTGTGAAATCAGACTCTTTTGAACATCGAAAACAAACAAGAGAAAGGAGCTACATGCAACTACAAAAGGAAAGAAGAGAGCTCACATCTAATTCTTATCTAGCCTAGCTTGTTCTAACCTTCAGGCAAAGACCTTGAGAGATCTCATTAGTTCTTTTCTGTCCTAGATTGCTCTAACCTTGAAGAGGAAGAACTTACAGTGAGGTAAGGAAGTTCAAGGTAAGTCCTCACACTAGGATCTACTCAGCTCTTAGCCTAGCAAGAGGAAAGCAACAAGAACTGATCGATAGAATCTATTCTTATATGGCCTAGCTTGCTCTAACCTTCCAGTCAACAAGGATAAAGTAGCAGATATTACATTCCAGAAACTAACCTTCCTAAAAGGAAAGATATTTGAATGTGTTAAGCATATAACAACTAGACTTTATAAAGATAAAGGCAGCTGCAGGCTGCTCCTAGCGCGTCATCGGACTGCCAGTGAATAGCACCCTTTACACGATAACAAGAAAGATGAATTAATCGTTCCTGCATGAACGTGTTGCATCAAAACTTCCCTCTTAAAAGGACTATCTTCCTCCCTTACTCAAGTAGTAATAACAGGGCCACAAAAAAAAGAATGAAAGGTGCAGATAATAAGGCCATTCATCTTAACATCAAGCGTGTTGCCTCTACTGATCAAGTGGCAGATATAAATGGCTCTGCTGCAATGAGAGCAAGGGCAGCACCAGGAAAGGGGATTCACTCACCTGCTTGTGATAGTTGGAAGGAACGCTAGCTATATGCTTAACACATGCAAATCGAAGTTCCAATCGAAGGCACTTTGCTGTGACCGAGGAAGGCTAGTCAGAAGGACCAACGACTACTTACTTTTACAAAACCAGTGAGGACTGAGGGCGAACCCCGACTCTACGGTTGAAAGAGTAGGTGGTGCTGCGTCTTTATGCTTCTTTCTTTTGCTGCTGATCTCACATCGAGAACAGCTCCTTCTTGTTCAGGCAGATGATCCTCCGATTCCGAGAAATCGGTAAAGCGGGAGGCCCCTCGACTCACCTCTCTATCTATAAAAACCCCTCCCCAGAGGAGAGCTGAAGCTCCAGGATGAGTATGTCCTGGATTCCCGGATTCATTCTCGTCCTGATCTACCATAGAATTTTCGGAATCTACAAAAACATTCTAGGAGAGGGCTCGTAATGATCTTTGAGAAGATCAAAAGGTGCTGAAGTGGCAGGATAGGGATGGGATCTTTAGGTTTTTGTGAAAGGGATGCTCTTATCATGTTATTGCTGAAAAGAAAAACCGAATTCCTCTATTTGATGTCGATTCATCCACACTTCCATTCCTTGTAGAGGAAGGCTAACTGCTTGCTGGCTGGGAGCTGTATGAGCGGTAACGTCCACGTACGGTTCCGTGAGAAGGGCGGTGGACAGAAATGGCCTTGTTGTACCTCACTCTCGTCTTCAATGGGGTCTGCTCTTTTTTTTTTGGGAGAGTATGCCAATATGATCTTAATGAGGTGCGGGGCTTTGCATCTGACATTCGTTGGGCTTCCCTCTTCGGGAGCCTGCGTCCCGGCGTTTTTGTGCAATAAACCCCTCAGGCTGAAGACTAGTGGTAGGTGGTCCCGCGGAGCTTTCGGAGAAGGGTAGCCTAGTGTGTAAGCACAGCAATGAACCGCGGCGAACCCTCAGACGACCTATCTAAGATTAGGGGGGAGATCCTCAGTAGTGGTGACCCTTTCACTTTCCACGGACTGACACATGTACCGAATGCTCATACGGGAAAGTTCTGGCTCTGAGAAATCCTTTCTTTCTCGTCCACTCAGGGGGGGGCGGACACACCTGCGCGGATTACAGGTGACGGTTACAAGAATGGCGGGGAAGTGAACAGTACCCGACGACATTCAGGGATGAATGTAGACCCATCGGGCAGGGATAATCATTCTGGTCCTGGGAGATTCTCAAGAACCAAAAAGACTGAGCTGAGGGAAGCCCTATGAGTTGAGTCACTGAAACGACGGAATAAATAACCGTCGATCTATCAAAAAAAGAGGGAGCAAAAAAAGGGCTTTGCTCCCCTTTACAATAAAAGAAATGACGGGTTGAAGTTTAGACCGCTCACAGTAGTTCTACCTATAGAAAAGATCATGAAAGAGGCGATCAGAATGGTACTCGAATCCATTTATGATCCCGAGTTTCCAGACACATCGCACTTCCGCTCGGGTCGAGGCTGCCACTCGGTCCTAAGACGGATCAAAGAAGAATGGAGAACCTCTCGCTGGTTTTTAGAATTCGACATCAGGAACTGTTTTCACACCATCGACCGACATCGACTCATCTCAATCTTTAAGGAAGAGATCGACGAT